GACTCTCACCATCTTGGGTGCAGGACTCAGCTGCTTCACCTTCAGCTATATCTTCCTGATTTTAACAGATCCCCCCACAACCCCGCTTACACGGTTTAGGCTGTTCCCATTTCGCTCGCCACTACTTCGGGAATCGCTTTTGCTTTCTGTTCCTCTGGCTACTAAGATGTTTCAGTTTGCCAGGTTGGCTCTTCCCTGCCTATAGATTCAGCAGGAGTTCAAGAGGTTACCCCATTCGGGAATCTCCGGATCAAAGCAGGCTATCGGCTCCCCGGAGCATTTCGTCGCTGACCACGCCCTTCTTCGTCTCTGGGTGCCTAGGTATCCACCATAAGCCCTTGTTCATTTGAACCTCGTCGAAGTTCACGTACTTTGTAATCGCTCACTTTGAAAATACCAGCACCGCTTAGCCTTACTTCAGCATCCACAGAAGGCAGACCCACATTCAAAACTACCACTCCCCATACAACAAGCACTAGGCTGGAGGTAAGCGGACTCGAACCGCTGACATCCGCCTTGCAAGGGCGGCGCTCTACCAGCTGAGCTATACCCCCTCTCTATGACAAGCAAGCAGAGAGGGGCTCTCTCCATATTCACGAGATTGTTGGGCACAGTCGACTTCAGGATATCTCTAAGTTTGTTCTGTATGATGATGAACATATTAACAGCTCAAAAACTCAAGGCATTGCTGAGTTCGTTTGAGGAAGAACCAAACGCAGTGTAAAGGAATCCAATAGCCCCTGTCAAACCCATAAGCCTCTTTCACAATCCGGTTGAAAAGGCTTATTTGTTTAAAACATACTCTATGCTGATAGAGCTTTATGATGCTATCAGCATAGAGAGAAAAGAGGAACAACAGCCAAAGTGAGATAACAGAGCGCTGCTTTCAATCTATTTCACATCATCTGATTCAGGCAAGCTCAAGTCTCCTCTAAGAAAAAAACATTGTGAAGACAAAACTGAATATCCAATTATTGCCAACTGACCGGAATGCCATCTAAAACCACAGAAGCATTGTAAAGCTCTAAAATAACTACCAGAAACACTGCAAATAGGGCCATGAATACACCCATTAAAATAGTTGTTCCCCAACCGGGCGCGACTTTGCCGTATTCTGAGTTCAGAGGCTTTAGGATATCACCTACACCAGTGCGTCGCCCCTTGGTTTTGAGAGTATCGTCAAGGATTTGTGTTGCCATAGGGATCACCATATGTGAGTTGAGATTGATTGACTTTCTATCCTAGGCTATCATTGAAGACATCAAGTATTCTATATAAACAGACCACTTCGCCATCAAATGGAAACTGCTACTTTAATTGCCATCTTTATTTCTTGCTTACTAGTTAGCTTTACGGGATACGCTTTGTACACGGCGTTTGGGCAGCCCTCCAAGGAGCTTCGAGACCCCTTTGAAGAACATGAGGACTGAATCACAGAATCATTGGGCCATGATTAGCCTTCTCTCACAACCAACAAGTATGGGCCAAGATGAGTAGACGGTTATTCAATCTTATCCTCTCCCTGGCCCCTATAAGGGGCCACCAAACAATCCAATCTATTTATTTTTTGCCTTTACTTGGAGTAACAATTTTGGGGGGTTCACGAAAGAAAATAGCAAAGAAAATAATACCAAGGGTGCCTACTAAAAGAAACGTATAAACCAAGGCTTCCATAGATGTCCTGTGGGGTAAAAAATATGCAGGTTTTTCCTGCGATGCGATCTGCATGACAACAGACAAGCACTAGCATAAGGTTAAAAAACCTCAGCAAGATGAGAGGTCAAGCAATCTATGCACACCGCCAAGCTTATACTGCTTGTTTTCTGGTGCTTGGGTCTCCAAGTTTTTGGAAAAGACCAAATTCGACTTGAGAATCCAGATCTGGATCAATTCCAGCAAAGACATCCCTGAACAAAGTTCTAGCACCATGCCAAATATGACCAAAGAAAAATAGAAGAGCAAAACAAGCATGACCAAAAGTAAACCAACCACGAGGACTACTGCGAAAAACTCCGTCTGATTTTAAGGTAGCACGATCAAACTCAAAGATTTCCCCAAGCTGAGATCGTCGAGCATATTTTTTGACAGTGGCTGGATCACTAAAACTAACTCCGTCAAGTTCTCCGCCATAGAATTCTACACTTACGCCTACCTGTTCAATACTATACTTTGACTCTGCTCTACGGAAAGGCACGTCAGCTCTCACGACTCCTTCTTGATCTACTAAGACCACTGGAAAAGTCTCAAAAAAAGTAGGCATTCGACGAACAAAAAGTTCACGTCCTTCCTTATCTTTAAAAGAAGCGTGACCCAACCAACCTACAGCAATCCCATCTCCATTGTCCATCGGACCTGCCCGGAAAAGCCCACCCTTAGCCGGATTATTGCCAATATAGTCATAAAAAGCCAGTTTTTCTGGCACTTTTGACCAAGACTCGGAACGACTCAGGCCTTCACTAAGGCCAGTACGGATGCGTCGGTCAATTTCTTGCTGGAAATAGCCTTGATCCCACTGGTATCGTGTAGGACCGAAAAGTTCTACTGGGGTCGTTGCGGAGCCATACCACATGGTTCCAGCTACAACAAAAGCAGCAAAAAAGACTGCAGCAATACTGCTAGATAGAACAGTCTCCACATTTCCCATGCGCAACCCCTTATAAAGACGTTGAGGTGGGCGTACGCTTAAATGAAATAACCCTGCTAAAATCCCTAAAATACCTGCAGCAATATGATGAGAAGCTACTCCACCCGGGTTGAAAGGATCAAAACCTTCTGCTCCCCAGGCTGGAGAAACCGCTTGAACTCGACCAGTTAATCCGTAGGGATCAGAAACCCATATTCCAGGCCCAAATAGACCTGTGACATGAAAAGCTCCAAATCCAAAACATAGTACGCCAGATAAAAACAGATGGATGCCAAAAATCTTTGGAAGATCCAAAGAAGGCTTGCCTGTGCGTTCATCTCGGAATAGCTCTAAATCCCAGTAAACCCAGTGCCAAATTGCTGCTAAAAACAGCAATCCAGAAAGTACAATGTGGACCGCTGCCACTCCTTCATAACTCCACAGACCAGCATTGGTAATGGTCTCACCAGTAATACTCCAACCACCCCAAGATTTAGTGACCCCTAAACGAGTCATAAAAGGGATGACAAACATACCTTGCCTCCACATGGGATCAAGAATAGGATCTGAAGGATCAAACACAGCTAATTCGTAAAGAGCCATTGATCCAGCCCAGCCGGAAACCAAAGCAGTATGCATCAAGTGCACCGCGATTAGACGGCCCGGATCATTCAATACAACAGTATGGACTCGGTACCAAGGCAAACCCATGATAACACCCCTTGACTAAATAGACATTATATACCTTTCTGATTTCTCGAGAACTTCTCTAATTAAGCAGATATTTCCTCCTACACATCCCTAGGAAACCACCCTACTGCTCTCCTTCGAGTTCACATAAAACAAAAGAAAACAAAACCTCCTGAATGCTTTTTCAACAGATGCACAGCGATTGTAGCACCGCTTTGCTACCAGCACAACACTAGTCAGTAAGCACACAGGCTTTCTAGATTTGGTCAAAATAAGCATACCTTTATCCGATTCAAGACAAGGCCGAAAATCTGATCAAAAATCTTTGTTTCACAAAAGAACTTGTTTAGCCACTCTGGCGGCATGTATACTTCCGGAACACAGCAATTCCAGGCTTCAAAAGTGTATATTCCATTCAATTCAATTACGTGTGTCTCTGATAGTACAGCCAAAGACCATTTTGACAAGAATAATCCAATTTAGAATATGCCTATTGGTGTTCCGAAAGTAGCTTTTCGACTTCCAGGAGAAGAAGACGCTACGTGGGTTGACGTATAGTGCGACTTGAAACACAGCGATCTGTTTCGGAATACTTCTCCGATTGCCTATTGTCTATCTTAGTCAAGCAACAGACAAAACCTACCAAAAAGATTCAAAGACATTCTTAGAAAGCGTAGGTTGTGCGACTTTTTTGGTCTTTTCACGTAAAAAAACACAAAATCGCCAATATCTTTCTTTATCTATGGTTAGCGCCAGTTAATGCATCACTTAGGCTCTGCATATATACACGGATATCCTCTCATGTTTTTTAGTCAACACTAAGTATGCAAAAGACAGTTCTAGGTCAAAGTCTCTAAAGCACGGACTCCAAATAAGAAATCTGTGGCAGGTTTTTTGGTTGATTCTATACGTAGCAACTAAAAAAGCATAAACACCTCCAGAGTAGAGTGTAAACCTAAAGATAATTTGAACCATAGGCTGTGAACTAGTACAATTGCAAACTGAAATTACACTTCAGAAATGATAAACCAAACTTAATTATATTGACACTTTTGCTTTCATTTTTGGCACTACATTTTGTATTTCAAGAGTGAATAAGATCGTTTAAAAAGTCTCTAGTCTGATAGCATGGCCTGAGTAGACTTAGCTCATGACATTGCCTTTTTCAAGACAAGACCACAGTAAGCATGGTGGGTAATAAACCATGCTCAGTCTTCTGGTCCGTATTCCTGCCTGAGCCATGTGCCTCAAAAGATGCATGCATGGTTTCTGAGGAAGAGAGAATTTGCATGCTCTCTGTCCCAATCAATCGACTTTATCGTGAAAGAATGCTTTTTTTAGGGCAAGCTGTCAATGATGAAGTAGCTAATCAACTAGTGGGCATCATGATGTATTTAAATGGAGAAGATGAAAGCAAAGAACTGTATTTATATATCAATAGCCCTGGGGGAGCTGTGATGGCTGGCATCGCGGTGTACGATGCTATGCAATTTGTGGTACCCGATGTCCACACTATTTGCATGGGATTAGCTGCTTCAATGGGATCTTTTATCCTCGCAGGAGGAGAAATCACTAAACGTATTGCTCTTCCTCACGCTTGGCGCCGATGAGAGGATTCAGTAGATACATCCCCCCATCCTATAACTGCCACTATGCCAGTTTAAACCGGGTTAAAACACAGTCAAATATATAGTTATTTCATACTGATATTGATGGTTTTTCGGATTGAAATTCACGCTATCCTCACCTGTTCCTATCTTGCCTGCTGATTGATAAGATAGGAGACAATAGCATGGTATAAGGACTGAAGCAGACGTTACACTAATGGCATGACTCTGCTCAATATAGCCAAACAAAATCTTAAAAGAATAGATTTCATCCACACTCAAAAAGCCTAATGTGCCCAATCTGGAAAAAGACTAAATGAAAAAGCTTTTGTAGCTTCAAAGCGACGATTTTAAACTACAGTGCTTAAGCGTAGAGAGAAAATGGCATAGCAAGCCACTTTTACTTTGTATTCGTTATGAATCCTAACTCCGGGAGCTATTAACAGAACACCATTTCCATGTTCATGTTATAGAACAGAGCCATCATAGTCTCTTCGTATGTTTACAGAAAAGGATGGCAGACCTCTTACTTAACTACTTATTTGAACCTGATTTTTATGTCTGTGTTATTGTACTGGTTTGATAGGTTCTCTCAGAAATAGTGCTTTGCCTGACTAGATTATCTAGCCAAATAAGACGTCTGTAAGCTGTATGCACCTAGCAGTGCCCGTACAGTTTAGTACAGTTTTTAGGCTTACCGTTGTTCTTGCTCGGCATCTAAATTATAAGATGCACTGCACATAGCATGACTAAAAGTTCTATTAGAGTGATGATTCACCAGCCGTCTAGTGCGTATTACGATGGACAGGCAGCTGATTGTCTTTTAGAGGCTGAAGAAGTATTAAAACTTCGTGAATGTATTACCCGGGTTTATAGCGAACGTAGCGGCCAATTGCTCTCGACTGTTTCTGAAGATATGGAAAGAGATTGCTTTATGTCCGCAGCCGAAGCTCAAACATATGGCCTTATAGATTTGCTTGCAAAAGAATTGCCAAAGCCTTTCACTACGGAAAATAGTGAAAATATTGAAGAAATCTGATTTTCATATTCATATTGAAGTCAAAAAAATTAATTTTATGCTTTTCTAACAGCAAGTCTAGTCTGCACGTATTCACTAAGCTAGATCTTAAGCCGGGCTCACTATTTGTTTCGTTGTGTAATCTTTTTCAAAATTCAATTGAAATAAGAAACATCCAATCATAAATAGAGATAGCCAAGAAAAAAACTCTAGATCTAAAGACATAAAAGATATCTAAATTAGTTGAAATTAAACTGAACTCCAAAATGCTGACTTCGCTCATAATGCCCACTATTCAACAATTGATTAGAAACACAAGACAGCCTGCAGAACATAGAACCAAGTCTCCAGCCCTTCGAAATTGCCCTCAACGCCGAGGAGTATGCACTAGGGTGTATGTGCGACTTAGACAAACTTTAAAAAAACTACAGACGAAATAGCAGCTAAGTCAGTGTTCTTTAAACCATAAGTTTGGAACCTAGCAGCAATTAGGTTTAACTCATGTGTGTTTTTGGTGAAAATCCAAACGCCCCAGTGCAGGGTAGAGTGCCCGTTGACCATGGTAGTGATTGGTTTTCAACCCATGAAGCGAAAACGTACAACCAATTAGAGACAAATTGACTAATGCTAGTTGGGGACAAAACGGTCTCTCGAAAGGTTAGCTGTTGAGCAAACCCTTTTTATTACTCATCGTCAATACAAGAAAGAGAAAAAATCTTCACCTATCACTTTCAACACAAGTAGAGTCAAAGACTGCACCTGATACAAGCGTGCTGTTGCACTCTTCCCTGAAAAGTTTCAGGAGTGTCAGACTCCGGTGAAAAAAGGGAACCTTGCCGTTTGAACAAAATACATGGGAACAAAGGAAGACATGAATGTCTCTTTTAGAAAGGTCCTATCCCTTAGCTCAAAAGGGCTTGCCAAAAGTGGAGCGTTCATGCAAAGGAAGGATGCTAAAGCCAAAGCCATGTTTTTTCTCTCTTATTACAATAGATAAAGCGGTATCTTGCATTCTAGTCTAGGTTCGTCATAGTGTGTCTAATTCGCCAAACATCTGTTTTGAGAGATTGGCCTTTTCTTATTTTCAAATGGACTTTGAATATTTTTATTTCTATGGATGCCTTGCAGATGATCATAAAACTGCCAAAAAACCTTTTTAATATAAAACTAATTCTGGCAACCTACTTTCTTCTCTTCAAATAATCAACTTTATTAATAATATGACTAGAGTCAAGCGTGGGTATGTAGCTAAAAGACGTAGAAAGAGTATCTTGGCATCTACCGCAGGGGCTTGCCGAGCCTACTCCAGGCTTTTTCGCCCCGCTAATCAGCAGGCTATGAAAGCCATGGTTTGCTCTCATGAAGACAGAAAGATACGCAAAAGAGATTACCGATCGTTGTGGATTGCTCGTATTAATGCTGCGGCTCGACAAGTCCATCTAACTTATAGTCGCTTGATTTATCAGTTACACAGCGCTGATGTAATTTTGAATCGCAAAATGCTTGCACAAGTGGTTGTGCTAGATCAAACACCTTTTCTCAATTTGTTAAACACAGGTGTCTGAACCCATCATAAACTGATTATTTGTTTAGCAAGGACTGTTAGTCAAGCCATAAAACACAAATTGTAGTTAGCTCAAACGCTATATTACATTCATTGAGAAATAGTTCTAAGACCATGCTAGCATTGGACAATACTTGGGTTGGGCAGCAAGGTTTCTTTCCAGGATCTAATAGCTTAATCAGTCCACAGTAACCCCACAACTAAGCTAAGCTATGCTATGTACGGCTCTCCCGTAACAGTGCTTACAGCTTTGCTGGGACGAATTTAGAAAAACGTAGCAAATTACTAAAAAAGTAAGATAGGAACTACTAATTGCAATCGTATTCCCCGCAAGTGCTTTTTTGAGCCTTAATACTAGAAGTTGTTTCCAAGAAAGCCCGCAAAAAAGACCAAAAGTGACAATAAGTGACAATACATACTTCCAAACATACTTCCAAGTGTTTTCAGGTGTGGCTAAACGTGGTCAGAGAAAGACGTAGAATTGGACATTTTGGATTGTACAAAAACACTTTACTTTTCGGGTTTTTTTCAAGATGCCAGGTCTAAAGACTTATGTATACTAATGCGGGCAAGTAGCTCAAAATTGTTCCAATGATTGCTCAAAATATCATAAAACTGAAAAAATCCATCTCACAGACTGTTTTTGCAATTTCACGTAAATACATTAGTTATTAGTTATTCTACGAAAGCTCAAAAGAGATGATGCGTCATCCCGAAGCCACAAAATATTAATAGTCAAGCAAAACACGGGTATAACTTGCTATGAAATAGCAGGTATCATTCCCTTAGATCGTCTTAGTGCTTACTCTTGTTAAGCAACTTCAGTTAGGATAAAGGGGGCAAGGATACTAACCTGTATACAATAGGGCAAACAAGATGCTTGCTCCCTCTATCTCATATTTGCCGCATACTCACAAGTAAATCGCTATATCAGTAGACCCAAAGCTAAATAAATGAGCAAATTAGCATGCTGATCTGTGATGGTCTTTTTGATATAGATAAGCTAAAAACAAGATAAAATGCTGCTAGCATTGAAAGAGTCATGTCCTAAAGTAGCATTTTCGAAGCTAAAGGTTTTTGTACACATTAGCACCAATAATATTACATTTGATCTTAGACCTGATGCTGAGTTGAAGAAATGACCACAGACTGATTGAGAAAGTGTAAGTTGGTCTAGCAGATCAACTTTTTGAAGCCGTGCCATTTAGATACCATGCATTGCATGGGCACAGGCTTTATTCCTGTCATGGCTTTCTTTTGTATAATCTATCTGTTGATAACTAGGTGAATAATGTGTATTATCATTAAAGCCATAATTAAGATCAATCTGAAGGATAGAACAATGGCCCTACTTGTAAAACCAGGCCAGACGGCTTGAAAGACAAATTGAAAATCGAAAGTTATAGTTGGCCCCCTTCCAAGATGGCAAGCAATCAATTAATCTCTTATTTTTTACTAGAAGATTGAGTGCAGACAAGCAGGATAGATGGATATAAGTATCAAAGAATATTTGAGTCTACTTGAGACAGTACGGAGACAGGTGACACTTTTGCTTGATTAAGTATGGGGGCAGAGGGACTTGAACCCTCACGGCTGTGTAAGCCAACGGATTTTCGTCTATGTGCAACTTACATTGCGGCTGAATTTCAACCTTCACAGGCGGACTCTCTCTTTATCCTGAAGTTCTTTTCAGGATAGCTTCCGTCGAGTCTCTGCACCTTTCTTGTCTAAAATACACAAGATTTGGCTCAGGATTGCCTTTTGTGTCTGCAAGGATTCCCTGAATTTGGAAGCCTACACCTTTAGAGTTCCCCCTAAAGGGCTCAACATGCTTAAGTCCGTTGCGTCTGCCAATTTCGCCATGCCCCCCACAATCGCACTTAGTCCTAGAGTTTGTCCTGAAGATTTTCCTAGATCAAGCCTACTTTCTCTTGGAGTTAAGTTACATGAACATCTAACTGCTTTTAGGCTAACGAAGCAAATTGTATCACACCGAGAGACCTTAACACAACCACTTAATATCTATGATGTCTATTATGTCTATAGAGAGTTGGTTGTCAAAAACCAAAGCACAGATGCTCTAAATAGCATCGATGTATAATAAATAGCCTGTGCTAGCTGTGTAAGATGGCCGACTTGTTTTGTTTCGAAAAAGAAGCTATTATGTTCATAATGAAACAATGAAACTTGGAGATGTCTAAAAGATTTAGACAGTATGAACCTATCAGCCCATCAGTCTAAAAATAAATGTAGAAAAAAAGATATGTTTTTTCAATTACGCCTGCTTAGCTCAGAGGCCAGAGCGCCGCACTTGTAATGCGATGGTCATCGGTTCGACTCCGATAGCAGGCTGATTTGTGGGTTATAATCATTCCTGTGTTTGTTGTCAACTCCATATATTGCTATCCTTTAGTAAAAAAGAGATGACACGGCTTTTCTCTGTAGTGTAGTATAAACAATACGGTCATTTTGGCTCACACAGTTGGCTTTTAGCATAATACAAGATAAGGTGAAAGAGAGCATTTTGCTGGATATAATTCCCAACAAGTTGTTCACTTCTGTTGTTGACAAAAAAGGAACTACAGACAGCATAGTCTACCTTAAATAAAAATAAAAGGTCATAAAACTACTTCCAATAAAAGAAAAAGAATTGCATGGATAAGTTAATGGATTTAGTATTTAAATCTCAGCCAATCAATCACAAAATGGCTTGACATCATACCTTGATTTACAAGACGAAGTTTCAATAACTTAAAAAGTTGTGATCTGCTTGTGTTTGATCTAAAGATAAGATTGATAATCATATATATGAGTTATTTCATCTGTTCACGCAGATGGGAATTTTATGAGATCAAGCCTTATTTCTGTGCTAGCCATCTATTTTGTGATTCACAAACAAACTAAGCTATCAATATAGTGATAGTGTGCAATTCGTTAAGTCAAAATTAAGTTAATGATCTTATGCACTATTGTGTATCTATTATAAATTAGACTTCTAAAACAGACTTAAAAATTCTGTCAATACTCTTATCTAGAAAACTAGATTTTTAAAATATTGGTTTTGTCTGGCATCAGAATTGAACATAACGACTAGTTATATACATACACAGTATTGATGCATATATTTCTATGATCAGCTAGTATTACATTTTGGCTTTGGCACTTTGGTTATCTGTATTGATCTCTTTTCTGTGTAAAGTTAAAGCTATGTTTTTATTAAAGCTATGTTTTTATATGTACTTTTCAAATTAGAACAAAATGTGGCAGATAACGATGTACGTATTTGGAAGAGCGATTTGCACTGTTTTTTTAAATGGCATGGCTGTATCTGCTAAGCATAAAATGAAACAAACGAAGGGTTATGTCTATAAATAGTGTCTCTAAATGTGGATATATCAGAAGATATGGAGTTGCAGTTCCCGTTCTCCAAGCAAAGCTGGATGACCTGGAGAACGAAAAGCTAATGACTTTTGTGTTGGAAATTTTCCAAGGCTATCAATCTGATTGTGGTATGAATGACAAAGGCCTTGCTGGGTGATATTGGAAGTTGAAAATTATAGATTGGCTTTGCGAGTGGCTAGCACAGCAATTACCAAAGGACCTGATAAGACAATAAGTGCTAACACGGTTAGCTGGGCCACAATTTCTAAGTTCATGCTAATTTTGACTTGGTAATAACTTTTAGTAGCGCCGTGTGTCTGGACCATTCCGAGCGAAACTCCGAGCTTCCTAAATAAAATAGATTATACTTTGTATTTAGAATCTTATAGAGCTCTGACATTTAACCAGGCCAAGCTTAAGGCTTACTTACTAATGCAGCCTGAGGAATACGAATCTTACATTTAAAATTCTAGCTATAGGCCTATCTTATTTGTACAATAAGAGATGGCCTACCTGCTCATGCTGAGACGGTTTTGGGCTCGGCGTGAATCGGTTGCTGACACTGTCTGCTACATGGTCTGCTACATGAAATTTAAAGAAAGTAAAGGAGAATAGCAAGATGACACTTATCTCGGATAGCCAAATCTTTGTAGCTCTTGTAAGTGCATTTATAACTGGCATTTTAGCTTTGCGCTTGGGAAGAGAATTATATCGATAAATCGTGCAGTACTTGGGGAGAGGCTTTTTGTAACGGTATGCCTACTCCCCAAGTATGTCTTTTTTACATGGCAGACATAGGCATAAAAAAATAGTATGTTGATTTTTGAACCAGAGACTGCTTGACTAGATGGAATGAACAGATGCTTAGCAAACATAGACTTCCAGGTCTGTGTTATGCTAGATTAACACTAATGAGCTGGATCCTTAGGAGAGATGGCTGAGTGGTCGAAAGCGACAGATTGCTAATCCGTTGTATGCCAAAAGCGTACCGAGGGTTCGAATCCCTCTCTCTCCATGAATAAGAACTAGCCGCATTGTGAGAGTGACATGGTCACCGGAGAGTTTATTCTTTGCGCCCAGGATTACGACTAGGATCATTAGACAGAAATCCAAAAACAAAAAGGGACACAAAAAAAATAACTACCGTGTATACAAACAGTTTGAGAGTTAGCATAATAAGTTTCCTAGCTAATGACTTGAGGCAAAATCAGTTCGGTAAGTACAGAGTTAGTACTTTGATAGGTTAAACCCTTGGACTTGGAACTACAAGTAAATTGATATGACTTAGGACTACTGTATAGCAGATAAATATATCTCTGGCCTAAGTGGACAAAATTCAACGTCCCTGTGTTTGTAAAATGAAGGCAAAAAAAATATGGCACCCGGTGGAGAAAGAGGGATTCGAACCCTCGTTAGCCAAGACTAAAACGACTTTCGAGATCGCCGCAATCGACCACTCTGCCATTTCTCCACAATGCCAGTTATAGCTCACTTAGTTTCTGGGAATAGCCTCTCCTTATAACATCCCTTTGCTAATGACCTTTTTCAGTGTACAGTGGTGAGGATTACAATATCGGAGATGGGCGTTTTGAAGGGCCATATTTTATCGAAAACTGACAGCTGCCTGCCAGACAAAAGCTAGAAGTAAAAAGAGCACAGGAATGATTGGCATGACATCCACAATGGGATCGAAGATAGCATAAGCTTCAGGTAACTTGCCAAGGATGGCGCCACAGTGAGTCCCAAAGTCGAATAAGCTATCTAGATGAACAATGGGCATAGTTGGCATAGGTATTCTCCAATAAGTGCAACTGTATTTGGGATGGATCTTTTCAGGCCACGCGCTATAGCAAAGAGCAAACTTAGCAGAACATCTTACTATGGCTTGAGCTAGCTTGGAAGAGCTAAAAACTGACCTCAATCTCTTTCTACCTAGCACGTGTGAAGGCAAAACTAAGCTAAGATTTTTCTTTCTTGACAATACTCTGTCATCAGGGTGTAATCTCCTATAGTTTGAATCGGGCGTGGCCAAGTGGTAAGGCAACGGGTTTTGGCCCTGTCATTCGGAGGTTCGAGTCCTTCCGCCCGAGAGAGTAAAGAGTATCGTTAAGAATTAGAAACAATCGAAGCTGGAAATTCAAATAGGCTCTGACAGATCATCTCTATGACAAAAAAACACACACTTACTACCCTGACTATGGTAGCCAGTTATGGCACCGTGAGGTAGAATGTAGCCAGGTGATCACATTCTTTGTACAAAAGAGAGGACTTAACTCATGAAACTAGCTTATTGGATGTATGCCGGACCTGCTCATATTGGGACCCTACGTGTTGCCAGCTCCTTCAAAAATGTTCACGCCATTATGCATGCTCCTCTAGGAGATGACTATTTCAATGTCATGCGTTCTATGCTTGAAAGAGAAAGAGACTTTACTCCGGTTACTGCCAGCATAGTAGATCGACATGTACTTGCCCGTGGCTCGCAAGAAAAGGTAGTCGAAAATATTGCTCGCAAGGATAAAGAAGAGCGCCCAGACTTGATTGTGCTTACTCCCACCTGCACTTCGAGTATTTTGCAAGAAGACCTGCAAAACTTTGTTAACAGAGCATCTACAGACTCCTACTCTGATGTTATTTTAGCTGATGTTAATCACTATCGCGTCAATGAGCTACAAGCTGCAGACCGCACTTTAGAACAAATAGTTCGCTATTATTTGGAAAAGGAACAAGCCGAAAGATTTACTTTTGTAAGCGAACCTCTCTCAAAAATACCTTCAGTGAACATCATTGGTATGTTTACCCTGGGGTTTCACAATCAGCATGATTGTCGGGAATTAAAACGTCTTTTTCAAGATCTTGGAATTCAGGTTAATGAAGTGATTCCTGAGGGGGGCTGCGTAGAGCATCTCCGCAATCTCCCAAAAGCCTGGTTTAACTTTGTGCCTTATCGTGAAGTCGGACTGATGACTGCCATGTATCTAGAACGGGAATATGGCATGCCCTATGTGGCCACTACTCCTATGGGAGTAGTAGCCACTGCAGAATGCATTCGCGAAATGCAGGCCTGTATTAATCTTTTTGCCCCCGCAATAAATGAAACCCTGGTCAATTACGAGCCTTACATCGACTACCAGACACGTTTTGTCTCTCAAGCTGCTTGGTTTTCTCGCTCCATTGACTGCCAAAACCTAACTGGAAAAAGAGCAGTGGTGTTCGGTGATACAACTCATGCTGCAGCCATGACAAAAATTTTGGCTCGAGAAATGGGAGTTCAAGTAGTCTGCGCAGGCACATACTGTAAACATGATGCAGATTGGTTTAAAGAGCAAGTTCACGGGTATTGTGACGAGGTCTTGGTTACCGATGATCATACCGAGGTTGGGGATATGATTGCTCGGGTAGAACCAGCAGCCATCTTTGGTACGCAAATGGAACGCCACATTGGCAAACGTCTCGACATTCCTTGCGGAGTGATCTCTGCTCCCGTACACATCCAAAACTTTCCTCTTGGCTACAGGCCTTTCTTGGGATACGAAGGGACTAACCAGATTGCTGATTTAGTTTACAATTCTTTCACTTTAGGCATGGAAGATCATCTTTTAGAAATCTTTGGCGGACATGATACCAAAGAAGTTATTACTAAGTCTCTTTCTACTGACAGTGACCTTGCCTGGGACGTTGACAGTCAATTAGAATTAAACAAAATCCCAGGATTTGTACGAGGTAAAATTAAGAGAAATACTGAAAAATACGCCCGACAAAAACAAGTTGATAAGATTACCGTAGAAATTATGTATGCAGCCAAAGAAGCCTTGAGCGCTTAACACGCATTTGAGAAGCTAAATAATAGCAGACCTCGTGGATATTCCGTGGATAGCTGGCGCAGATATCTGCGCCAGCTATCCACGGAATTAGGGTCAAGCATGGATCTTCAACATAGCCTGCAGGCTGTCACTGGCATTCCAGTGTCATTCTTTCTATCGGCCCTATCTATCTATGGTGAAAATTCGTCTAAAGCGTTATGGAAGAAAGCAACAACCCACCTATAGAATTATTGCTATTGATGCTCGTTCTCGCAGAGAAGGGCGTGCCCTGAAAGAAGTAGGTTTTTATGATCCTATGAGCGATCAAACTTCCTTGGATATATCTGCTATCTTAGACTTGCTGCGATCTGGTGCTCAACCTAGCGACACTGTGAGGCATATTTTACGTAGAGCTGGGGTCTTTGAACAGTTCCAATCAGTAGCCTAGATCCAAGTCTTCAGAATTAGCTCTTCTAATATGAATATATTTTCTCTTCGATCTAGACTTTGATTCATAATCTTTTTTTTGGTAGCCTAGTACTTTCTATTTTCGCTTTTTACTAGCAATTTGAAAGATTCTGTTCAGACTAAAAAAATAATTATGTACCTAATTCCAATTGCAAGGCTTATCTAATTTGGTCTCTTGTAAGCAGAAAAACAACATTGGGAAGAACGCTCTTAGAACGTTCTTCCCAATGTTGTTTAACGATGCCCCTGTCAGAGTCAAAAGATATATACTATTTAGATGCACACAAAACCAGATGACACACAACACATAAGTCTTTATACATATTTTCTTTACATCAAAGTTGAAAAAAATACAAAAGATGTATGCATCTCTTTTTCGAAGTGTAGATTAAGTACTAAAAGTCATATGCCAGGATTACTAGAATGGAGATATGCTAACGATGCCCTAATTATGTTTTTTTCTATTCTGGTGGGAAGTAAACAAAAGAGTGTTGCCACTTCATGTTTAGTTGAAAAAACTAAACATGAAGTGGCAACACTCTTTTTGGTCTTTTTGGGCCCTGAGAAAGCTAAGCTATTATAGCTCAGGAATATCCCTCGAATCCGTATTTCATAGTCTCACTCTTGAGAAAACACATAGGAACTTGGATTTGCTGTGTGGACTGATGGTTTTTTTGAGTACTAAAGAAGAGAAAAAGAGAAGAAAAAGACAGAAATTTTGTATAGTTACAGCTAGTTTTGTTGGAAGCCGAGAATGACCAAAAAAGAAGTTGGATGTCAGTAAACTTAAATTTTACTCTGACAGTGGAGAAGACTTTTTCATTTTTTTGACGTCCCAGGTAGGGCTTGAACCTACGACCAATCGGTTAACAGCCGACCGCTCTACCACTGAGCTACTGAGACTAAGAAAAGCTACTTGGTGGGAAAAAGAGAAAGAATTTAGCCTAAGTATAGCCTTCTAGAGACAAAGGATGCAAGTCTTTGCTTGACAAAAACACAGTCTTTTGAAGGGTAAGCCAAATATGCAAGGACATGAAATCGAAATTGTGTGCGCTTAGTTATTGGCTACTTGGGCAAATTGTCTATCATTGCAACTTGTTTGCTCGTTTTTAGCCTAAAAACACATAGCTTGTCTATTGAAACAGTTACTTTATTGATATTGATTGGCGATCACGACGGTCAGAACAAGTGATTATATATGTGTTTCCCTGCCGAGGCTCAAAAAAAAAGAGTCTTCTCTAAGTAGCTCGGCGGGGAGGATTTCTGAGCCTGCCAAACTATGGCTTACTCAAAAAGTATGGTGTCACTGAATAGGCATTTTGATAAGGTTATTAATGAAAAGAAGAGTACGTTTATGAAAGGTTCAGAGAGCTTATGCTTACGGCAGTGACAAAAAGCCCGGCTAATGTCATGGCCATAAAAAGCACAAAGAGGTAAGCGGAGGCTCGGCCTCCTTCAGTATATCTCAAACTCTCTCCGCCAAACAGGGCTAGTAAGCCTGTCCCATTGACGGTGCCATCAACGGGCCATTGATCTACAAGAGCGGCCAGACCTGCTAGAGTTCGGGTGCCTTGAATCAACGTACGATCATAAATCTCATCAATATAGGCTCGTCGCAAAGACCAGCTATAAATGCTGAGTACCAATGGAGCTAAGATTCCTTGCGGCAATGGATCTAAAAAGTGGATTAAATCACGATCCGAGGAACTCCAAGGGCCATAGAAAACCCAAGCTATTCCCGCCCCAATAAGAGCAATACCCACTGAGGGCAAAGCAGTACTTAAGAATTCCGCCCATTGATTAGATATTTGCTCAGAAAAGAAAAGTAGAGCCCCATGCTCTGGGTTCAACCATTGAGAGAATAAACTAGAGCCAGGAATTCCATGAGGCCAAGGAGCTCCCAAAAAACCGATCAAAACCGTAGGCACTGATAAGAAAACCAGGGGAGCGGTCATGGTTAGGCTAGATTCTTGAGGCAAAAGGTTGATATCGTTCACTGCTTGGGAAGAAAGCGTCTGATGTTTTGCATTAGTATGCACAAGCGCACCTCGAAATTCACCTTCAAAAGTTAGCAAGTACATTCGGGTCATGTAAAAAGCGGTCAGGCCTGCGGTAAACCAAGCAATGAATCCTAGCATAGGCACATTAGTCCAAGCGTCAGCCAAGATCTCATCTTTGGACCAAAAACAAGCAAATGGAGGAATGCCACAAAGCGAAAGGGTACCTAGCAAAAAAGTAGATCCAGTAATCGGCATGTGCCTTCTTAACCCTCCCATGTAGCGCATGTCCTGGTTTTTCTGTGGCTGAGGGCCAACTACATTTTCCATAGCATGAATCACCGAACCAGAGCCTAGAAACAGAAGTGCCTTAGAATAAGCATGGGTAATCAGATGGAAAATGCCAGCCTGGTAGGAACCAAGACCCAAACCTAGCATCATGTAGCCAAGTTGTGACATGGTAGAGTAAGCTAAGCATCTCTTCAAATCTTTTTGCGCTAAAGCCATAGTCGCGCCTAATAGAGAAGTCAGGCCCCCGATCCAAGCAATCACGTCCATCACTAATGGCAGCTCGGCGAACAAAGGTAAGAGTCGTGCTACCAAAAAAATACCCGCAGCTACCATAGTAGCAGCATGAATTAGCGCTGAAATGGGCGTGGGCCCCTCCATAGCGTCAGGTAACCAAACATGGAGTGGGAATTGAGCTGACTTAGCTACAGGTCCTAACAGCAGGAGTAATGCACAGCCTGTGGCTAAGCCACAAGCTTCAGGATCATTTTCCAGGAGCTCAGCACATCTGCTAGCGATATTTTCAAATTCAAAACTTCCTGTTAGCCAATAAAATCCCAATATCCCAAGCAGTAGACCAAAATCTCCGACTCGATTGGTCACAAAAGCTTTTTGGCAAGCATAAGACGCACTAGGACGAGCAAACCAAAAACCTACTAAAAGATAGGAACACATACCTACCAACTCCCAAAACACATAGAGCTGGATGAGGTTGGGACTCAGTACCAAACCCAACATCGAAGCAGTAAACAAACTAAGATAAGCAAAAAACCTCACATAACCGCGATCATGACACATGTAACCATCGGTATAAATCATCACAGCCACGCCCACGGTAGTTACCAAGACCAGCATCAGTGTACTTAAAGGGTCCACTAGATAGCCTATTTCCAGTATAACACTCTGATTAGCAAGCCAATGCCACAAATAACGGTGAGCAGATGTTCCAGCCACTTCCTCTTGAAGAAGCTCCAAGGAAAGCAACATAGCTCCCCCTAGGAGGGTTATACAGCTTAAAGCCGAGACTTTGCGTAAGCTACGAGTTGCACTTCGAAAAAAGAGCAAACTTAACCCCAAAAGGGCTGCCGCCAGGGATGGCAGAATTGGTATAATCCAGGCGTACTGATGTGTTGATTGCATAACAAACCCGCCAACATATTGGGGTGGGTCCCAACTAATTACTCTTAATAGTCATTGTACACTTTCTAAGCACCTGCATCTAGCTTTCCGATCTTCACCTTTACTGCAATTTTACGAAACTGATCCTTTTTAATCTTGCTTGGTAAACATATTTACATGGACTGTGTGAGTCCAAAAAAACATGCTTTTCATTTACTTCAGCCTACATCAGGCTAAAGTGAGCTGTTTAAAAAAGAGGAAAAAGAATATGCTCTCTGCTCACCTCATGAAACAGGATTTTGGCTTTTTCTTTCTTTCTCAGCTCAAACTTTGGACACTAAACTACCAGCTAGATTTGGTCACTCCGGGCAGTAAGCAAGCGTGGGCCATCTCACGCACTATATGTCTGGAAAGAGCGAAGTCCCGGTAGACTGCCTGAGGCCGTCCGCTGACAAGACAACGCCGATGAATACGAGTGGGAGCACTGTTTCGGGGAAGAGACTGCATCCGTCTGTGCAAAATCAACTTTTCTTCTGCAGATAAAGTCTTGCTTAATAATTGCTTAAGTTCAGTGCGACGATGCTGGAATGCATGAGCAAGTTTTTGCCGTTTTTTGTTTCGTTCGATACTGCTTTTTTTTGCCATAAAAATATTTTGCTATAATTTGCTCAGGAAATTATCTCTACTGATGTTTTGGACGTATGGAATGTTCTTAACCACATGCAAGCTGGCTGCCAAGCATGTGATGATCTTTTGGCTGAATGAAACTGCAACATTAAATGTAATCAATGATCAATTTTTTGAAGTTCTAGCAACATGTGTTCATCGTGTTTTCAAAACACGTCGACATGTATGCTAAAGACTCTTCTAATATCAAGTTTCCAAGCTATTAGGTGGATATCTTTCCTTGAATAGCCAAGTTTGTCTGGTAAAAGTCATTATAGACATGAACATTTTTCATAGTTAATTCAAACTGGCTGAAGACAAGTAGAGATAGGATTGGCAAGACGGCTGTCAGACTTTATGCAAGCAAATGTAGAAACAATTTTTTGTTTATTGTAAGAACAAAAACAATGCCGAACTCGAGCACTGTGAAGAATTTACTAACCTTTTTTATGCACATGGCTACAGATTGAAAAAGCTCAGCAGACAAACTTTAGACTGGTTTTCGCCTGAGGATAAAACTGTTTATACATTTGCTTGCATAAAGTCTATGGAATGAAATAGTCCGTAGTCGGTGCCGCTTTGGAAAACACAATACAGAGAGTGCTTTTGGGGCCTTCAGGCCCCAAAAATACAAATACTTAGGACTTAAGATCGAGCAAAGTCTTTGACCAGATAAACATTAGAATAAGCCTAAAGTTAAAGACTGATCAATAGGAAGAGCCGCTCCAATACCCAACCAAAGAGAGACGGCAGTCCCAATCAAAAATACAGTAGTGGCTACTGGGCGACGGAAGGGGTTCTGAAACTTATTTACATTTTCTAGAAAAGGCACTGTTAAAAGGCCAGCAGGGACTGCGGCCATTAACAAGACGCCTAGCAATTTGTTGGGTACGGTGCGCAAAATCTGAAAGACTGGAAAGAAATACCACTCAGGCAAAATTTCTAAAGGGGTAGCAAAAGGGTTAGCCGGTTCACCAATCATAGAAGGTTCTAGAACAGCTAGACCTACATTGCATGCAATAGTGCCCAAGATGACTACGGGAAAAATGTACAATAAGTCGTTAGGCCAAGCAGGCTCTCCATAATAATTATGGCCCATGCCTTTGGCTAACTTAGCACGTAATACAGGATCGCTCAAATCAGGTTTTTTAGTCAGTGGGGTAGATAGGTCTGTGCACTCCCCCCCCGAAAAGCAAGGCATGAAAATCTCTCTTCACCGAGCTTAAGCAGCGCCATCAAGTATTCAAAAAAGAGTCAAGGACAAAACAGCCAGACAAGGGTTAGGCTAAGAAAGAAAACAGTCAGACTCTCCATCTAATTTCTTGTCTAAATTTCAATCACCTTAAGTCTACCTGGAACTGATGTTGAACTTTCTTTTCAAAATGACGCTACCAGTTCACCATATTAGCTGGCTCTTGCTGAAAAAAAGCTTGTGTTTTCCAGACTGCTTTTTGGTGTATCTTCAACCCAGGACCAGATGTCTTCTGTGTCGTTCTGCTTTGCCCAATGTATGGTTCCTGTTAGGCTATACTTGTTAGCTATTTTGGTCTGTCATTTATTTCTTCTGTAGGCCTGGGTTTTTCCTTGCTCCGATGGCTATACATTTAGGACAAGTGACATGGGAATGTTAGCACTTGCCAGCCACTTGTGCTGATCTAGAATTTCTTAGACTAACCATAAGTTTTGGACGAGGCTGAGGTGTTTTTTTGGCCGTCTTCCATCGACCTAGCTTCATCAAAGAACACACAGACATTACTAAGCCAGAGACCACATTACCATAGAAGCTTTTCCCTCTGAATTGCATCAATGTTGTTCAGATCTGTCTGCGCTTTTGGCCTCTAGTAGCTTAGAGGCCAGTCAGAATGGGACTGTAGGCTTAATAAAACCACTGAGTAGTTATCGGTATGACCAAATACTTTTCAAGCCACACACTCCCATGGTTAAAACTCCTCTTTCTTTTTTTTTCTAAGGTGTTGATGCGTTAAGCCAACAAGCCCGGGCGGCAAAAACACGCAAGTCCTGGAGAGCATGTTCCAAAGCAGTAAACCATCTTCGAAAAATGCCTAAGATGATTTTCAGAATGCCAGTGGCCTGAGGCTTTTTTCTATATTTCTATTTGGCTTCTACTTACAGGGGACCAGAAATACCCTGTTTTCTAATCATTAAAAAATGCATTAGCATAAAAACAGCTGTTAATAGCGGAAGCACAAAGGTGTGCAAGCTATAAAAACGGGTCAAAGTAGATTGTCCAACACTGACACTACCGCGTAAAAGTTCTACCAATGGAGAACCAATCACAGGAATAGCGTCAGGAACTCCGGTGACAATTTTCACTGCCCAGTAACCAATCTGGTCCCAAGGAAGCGAGTAACCAGTGACGCCAAAAGACACTGTTAAGACTGCTAGGATCACTCCTGTAACCCAAGTCAATTCTCGAGGTCTTTTAAACCCGCCAGTCAAGTAGACACGAAATACGTGCAAAATCATCATTAGAACCATCATGCTAGCAGACCAACGGTGGACCGAACGAATTAGCCAACCAAAGTTTACTTCTGTCATAATGTACTGAACAGACGCAAAAGCCTCCGTCACTGTTGGACGATAATAAAAAGTCATAGCAAAACCCGTAGCTACCTGAATTAAAAAGCAAGTTAAAGTAATACCTCCTAAACAATAAAAGATATTTACATGAGGAGGTACGTATTTGCTGCTAATATCATCCGCAATAGCTTGTATTTCTAGACGTTCTTCAAACCAATCGTAAACTTTATCCGGATAGGCCTAGCCTTATACCAGGTCCCCCAAAAGAACCGGACATGTAACTTTCATTTCATACGGCTCAAAAGTTCTTTACTCGAGTAGATTGCAATATGAAAACTACCGCTTGACCTTGATCTCATGTTAGCTATAGATAGGGGCCTCTTGAGACATCTTGGGAACTTACAAGTCTTGTGGATGTGATTGAAAAAGCTTTCTCGATTTAAGGGCTTTATTAGGACTTGTCAAATTTTCCAACTGCTCCCATCAACATAATTATGTAAAAACCTTAGACCTCTGGCATGCCTTGGTGAAGATTATGGCCTGTAGAACAAAATACGCAATGGGCGCGCGCACCTTGTGGCCTCACTGTTTGCTTCTCTCTGCAAAAACCTACATAGATAGGTGATAGCACTGGATTGAAAAGTGGGAAAGACAGCACAAAAATAGCACATTTACAGAGAAAAAACATGGACTAGATTACAGGGCCTTACTCTCAAATTGTCTTTAGTTGGCCATAGTTTGACTTTTGCAAGCAAGATTTTCTGAGAAACCAGAAATCCGACTATCAAAAACACTCACGTTTTCGAAATCTCAATATTGCTTTCGAGTGAGTTAAACACGTTTCTTATACAGAAAAGATGAGCTAAACTCATCTTGTTGGCGGGAGATAGCAGTTGGTCACACACCCATATCTGGACCATCCTTTAGATTTGCAATTGCACAGCTAAGCTACCATTTGGTTTGCAGTTTATCCTGCAAAAAACTCAAAAATAGCCTGAGCTATTATAAACAGGCAAGCAAAGTTTATTTCCTTTTTCAGTTGAAATTTAGTGTGAATGGGAAAGGTCTGTGAGCTTTACCAGAAGCAAGGATCTGACACATATTTTTGTCCAGCTTGCGCACTTGTGCTGGTTAAAACTGAAATGGGCCGAGCTGGATTCGAACCAGCGTAGGCAATGCCAGCGGATTTACAATCCGCCTCCTTTAACCACTCGGACATCGACCCTCGACAGATCAGCCTTTTATTTGATTTGGCAAGCCTGCTTTTGTTCCGAAGTAAGTGCCAAGACGACAGACTCCTAAGAGTTTGACAAGTCACTCCACAAGCGGCTAGAACTAAAGGCTAGCAGTTTTCATTGAGCATTTGAGGTAAATGGACCAGGATCACTTGTACCCCCAGGGGAATTCGAATCCCCGTCGCCTCCGTGAAAGGGAGGTGTCCTGGGCCTCTAGACGATGGGGGCTTTGTAGCAAGCTAGCTTAATTGTATTGGTTTATGGATCTATTGTCAAGAGAACAATGTTTGTCCAAAGAAGCCAAGCGAATGTGACTGTTTTTGATACATCTTGAAAGCTTTTGACCTTTCTTTATGGGGGGAGTCACCTGCAGAAATCCAAAAATATATGTGTGGTAGATGATTAGATGCAAAATGGCTTATCCATTAATTTAGAATCTGTCATTTTTATTGACTTTCTGTTTAAAAAACACAAAGTTCATTTGTTTTTGAGTTATGTTTTTTTCTTTTTTGTTAGCTAGTACACTCAGCAAATAGGATAAAAAACAAAGTGCTCTTATTAGCTTTCTTGCAATAAAAAAGATTTTTGGGTTTTACCCTTTGTGTTTTCCTACAAAACCTGCTGCTAGTAGAACTTTATGAATAAAGTTCTTGTCTTTTCTTCCTTTTTCTTGTCTTTATTGGAAGTAAAACTTGACATCCGCTTTTTCCATAAGTATTTTATAAACAAGCTAGATAATGTTCATGTGGCCCTTTTAACTCAGCGGTAGAGTAACGCCATGGTAAGGCGTAAGTCATCGGTTCAAGTCCGATAAAGGGCTTTTACTATTTCCTGAAAAATGCAGATGATCACTTCATGTTTTTTCAATGTTCATTTCCAATTTTCAGTCTGGGATTTTCAAAAGATAGAATGAATCTGCAAGATAGATCTGAGGTTATGTCTACTTTTTTTCTGCAACTCCAACTGTATTAAACAGTTTAGAGTTGACATTTCAGGCCTGCTTGACTTCAAAGGTTAGAAAATGTGTGCTGTATTAACCACTAGATTGCTAATTTGTTTTGCTCCTTAGCTCTAGTTATACTAGAGAAGAAACGGAGATCTAACCGTGTGCTCAAATTGAGCCAGGTTTTTGTCGAGAAGTGGGTTTTCCAAGACCAAAAAACTTGGAGACTAGGAAGAAAAGAAAAGCCAACTGTGTTTCTATCCAACTTCAATATTGCCCAGCCCTTGGCTAGTTTTTGGCTTTGTTAGAAAGCACCGCTAGCCTGCGTTATTCATTTACTTAAATACAAGTGAGCAGCCTGTGGATGTGATCAGGGCTGCTCACTCGTGTTTAAGTGAATGAATGAATGAATGAATGAATGAATGAATAGTGCTTAAAGCTGATTTAAATAGTGGGAGAGTAAATTATGACTATCGCCATTGGAAAGTCCTCTAAGGAGCCCAAAGGGCTGTTTGATAGCATGGATGACTGGTTGAGAAGAGACCGCTTTGTCTTTGTAGGTTGGTCTGGCCTACTACTCTTTCCTTGTGCTTATTTTGCACTAGGTGGATGGCTAACAGGCACTACTTTTGTCACTTCGTGGTATACTCATGGTTTAGCGAGCTCTTACTTGGAAGGTTGCAATTTCTTAACCGCTGCCGTCTCTACTCCTGCGAACAGCTTAGCTCATTCTTTGCTTTTGCTTTGGGGACCTGAAGCACAAGGAGATTTTACTCGTTGGTGTCAACTTGGTGGCTTGTGGACTTTTGTAGCCTTGCATGGTGCTTTTGCTTTGATTGGCTTTATGCTTCGCCAATTTGAGCTAGCTAGATCTGTTCAGCTTCGTCCATACAATGCTATTGCCTTCTCTGGTCCTATTGCGGTATTTGTATCTGTGTTTTTGATTTATCCGCTTGGCCAGTCTGGTTGGTTCTTTGCTCCTAGTTTTGGTGTAGCAGCTATCTTTCGTTTTATTCTTTTTTTCCAAGGCTTTCATAACTGGACTTTGAATCCTTTTCACATGATGGGCGTAGCTGGAGTACTTGGTGCAGCTTTACTATGTGCTATTCATGGGGCTACGGTAGAAAATACGCTGTTTGAAGACGGAGATGGTGCGAACACATTCCGGGCCTTTAACCCAACGCAGTCTGAAGAAACTTACTCCATGGTTACTGCTAATCGCTTTTGGTCTCAGATCTTTGGAGTCGCTTTTTCCAATAAGCGTTGGCTCCATTTTTTCATGCTTTTTGTGCCTGTTACTGGACTTTGGATGAGCGCAATTGGCGTCGTTGGTCTGGCTCTGAATCTGAGAGCGTATGACTTTGTGTCTCAAGAAATCCGAGCAGCTGAAGACCCTGAATTTGAGACTTTTTATACCAAAAACATTCTTTTGAATGAAGGTATCCGTGCTTGGATGGCAGCACAAGATCAGCCTCACGAAAATCTTGTATTCCCCGAGGAGGTATTACCCCGTGGAAACGCTCTTTAATGGAACCTTGGCTTTAGGTGGTCGCGATCAAGAAAGTACTGGCTTTGCTTGGTGGGCTGGTAATGCTCGTCTGATCAACCTTTCTGGTAAGCTGTTGGGCGCACATGTAGCCCATGCTGGGCTAATTGTCTTTTGGGCAGGGGCTATGAATTTATTCGAAGTAGCTCACTTTGTGCCTGAAAAACCCATGTATGAACAAGGGCTTATTTTGTTGCCACATTTGGCTACTCTTGGTTGGGGTGTTGGTCCTGGAGGGGAAGTAATCGACACATTTCCTTACTTTGTGTCTGGTGTATTGCACCTGATTTCTTCTGCAGTTTTAGGATTTGGAGGCGTATATCATTCTTTGATTGGACCAGAAACCTTAGAAGAATCTTTTCCTTTTTTTGGCTATGTCTGGAAAGACAAAAATAAGATGACCACCATCTTAGGAATTCATTTGATCTTGCTAGGAGCTGGTGCTTTTCTTTTGGTCTTTAAGGCTTTGTGGTTTGGAGGAGTCTACGACACTTGGGCTCCCGGTGGCGGAGATGTGCGCAAAATTACAAATTTGACCCTTAATCCTGGAATTATCTTTGGTTATCTCCTAAAGTCACCTTTTGGTGGCGAGGGTTGGATTACCAGCGTAGATAACATGGAAGACATTATCGGTGGCCATGTATGGTTAGGAGCTATATGTATTTTTGGTGGTGTCTGGCACATTTTGACTAAGCCATTTGCATGGGCTCGGCGTGCTTTGGTCTGGTCCGGAGAAGCCTATCTTTCTTACAGCCTAGGAGCCTTGGCACTTATGGGCTTTACTGCGTGTTGTTTTGTTTGGTTTAACAACACTGCATATCCAAGCGAGTTTTATGGACCAACTGGACCAGAAGCTTCTCAAGCACAAGCCTTTACTTTTCTAGTTAGAGACCAACGTCTTGGTGCGAACGTAGGTTCGGCACAAGGACCTACTGGACTAGGTAAATACCTGATGAGATCCCCTACCGGAGAAATTATTTTTGGTGGCGAGACGATGCGTTTTTGGGACCTTCGAGCACCGTGGCTAGAGCCTCTAAGAGGACCGAATGGCTTAGATCTTAGCAAGCTGAAACAAGACATTCAACCTTGGCAGGAAAGACGTTCTGCCGAATATATGACTCATGCGCCACTAGGTTCACTGAACTCTGTAGGAGGAGTAGCTACCGAAATCAACGCAGTCAACTACGTATCTCCTAGAAGCTGGCTTTCTACTTCTCATTTTGTACTAGGCTTTTTCTTTTTCGTAGCTCACTTGTGGCACGCAGGACGTGCACGAGCAGCTGCAGCTGGATTTGAAAAGGGTATTGATCGGGATACCGAGCCCGTACTATCCATGAATCCACTGAACTAGCTAGTGCAACTCTTTTCTCCAGCCTGGAAGACTAAGCTTTCCAATAGTATGCTGAATACAAACCACCTTGATCTACGCCTAGTAAGTAGGCTAAGCCTTTAAAAGGGGGTTTGCCATGTCCAAAATCCACTGGTGTGACTTCAACTTGATGTAGGCATTGGGTTGAAGTCACACCAGTGGTTCATCCCATTTACAGAGCCTAATCTGAAGCACCGCATTTTTATCTAGCTATAACTCATTCTAATTGAACCCAGTATACGCCTATAGCACACTACTTTCTTTTAGTACATAAAAGGAAAGGTGGTATTCGTTGACGATTTGAAGATAGCAACCATTTCTATATTTGGTGTGATTTCACCAACATATTTGACTGGCATTAAGTGCTAAACTTTGGGTCATACAATTATGAAACTGGAGATTATTTTTGGCCATAGACGTCCTCTATAAGAATCCACAGATATAAGATAGATTATGACTCAAAAATGAATGCAAATATCTCTGATTTCTTACTGTATATTTCAGAACATATTGCTATTTACGGAATCCGCGATCAGAGGATTGACTTGGAGTATGTCTGTGTTATCATAGGATTAGTGCTTATCTAGCTAGGCGGAGTAGAGCAGTCTGGTAGCTCGCAAGGCTCATAACCTTGAGGTCGCACGTTCAAATCATGCCTCCGCCCATCTGTTTATGGTCGGATCTGTAAAGTCGATCTCACCAAATTCTATCTCCAAGTAGGTTTTGTCTGGTCAACATAAAGCTGTTGCAGTCTTTAGCGCTACTTCAAACAGCGATCTATCTTTGTTTCAAAAGATTTCGCAGGAGACCCAGTTTGCCTTTTGTTTTGTCCACCTCACACAAGCTACTTATTCTTGAGATTTTTGCAAACTTAGACAAATGGGCCAGATAGCTGCTAGATGTGTGTTTATGTCTAATCTGAGAAATAACTAGATAGATCTTTGATAAAAAAAACGACTTGCTTAATCTAGTTGTCATAAGGCGGGTAGCGGGAATCGAACCCGCACCTCCTCCTTGGCAAGGAGAGATTCTACCACTAAACCATACCCGCAAAAAAATTTGTTCCTTAACAAATGCTTACTGTAAGCTAGTAGAAGTGTACTGGATGCCCTAAAGCAGAGTCAAGAGTACTTGCTAATGCTCATTTTAGCCTAAGCCCTGCCCTAGGTAGGGTTCGAACCTACGACCTGTCGATTAAGAGTCGATAGCTCTACCACTGAGCTACTAGGGCTAAAGTATGTCTTTTAGCTTCCTAGTGTATTTTGGGAAGTAAACTCTGGCAATATGGATCATTCCACATGATCTCGGCTGATGGATTGGCCTAGGTTAGGATAGAAACAACTTTACCGGGCATCTAAATCTAATAGGCGGGTTAAGGATAGAGGCCATTGGCTGGCCTGTTCAGTTTTTTATCAGGGATCAGTTTTGAGGCTAGGCCAAAAATTTCAAGTTTTGCGAGAAGGCAACATACTTTTGTTTAACCTGGTTTGCTGTTTTACCAGTCAATAAAGGTTGGCCTGCCTTACTCTTGTTTGTAGAGTGTTGTCACTACTTGGTTCTGGCTTTTCTACAATGAAATGAAAAGTTTTCTAGACTAGCAAGCAGCGCGCTTTGATCTAGCCCTATTAATCGATGGATTTGATGCAAGAGGATTTCCTCGATCAGAACAACTAGATTGTCTGTATAGCTGGCCATGAATACCCCTCAACTTGCACTTGGAGCATCCGCAGTGGCTACTCAAAATGTAGGCCGTATTACCCAAATAATTGGGCCTGTGCTAGATGCAACCTTTCCTCCTGGCAAGATGCCTAACATTTATAATTCTTTAGTTGTCAAAGGAGTAAATCCTGCGGGACAAGAGATTGATGTCACTTGTGAAGTGCAACAGCTTCTTGGTGATAACCGTGTCCGGGCAGTTGCTATGAGTGCCACTGATGGTTTAATGAGGGGGATGGACATCGTGGACACTGGAGCTGCCTTAAGTGTACCCGTAGGTGAGGCCACCCTTGGGCGAATTTTTAACGTTCTTGGGGAGCCTGTAGACAACCTTGGTCCTGTAGATGCAACTACGATGTTTCCTATTCATCGTCCTGCTCCAGCTTTTACGCAACTTGATACCAAACTGTCTATATTTGAGACGGGAATTAAGGTCGTGGACCTCTTAGCTCCTTATCGTCGTGGAGGAAAGATTGGTCTTTTTGGCGGAGCAGGTGTTGGCAAAACGGTCTTGATTATGGAATTAATCAACAACATTGCCAAAGCTCATGGAGGAGTGTCTGTGTTTGGTGGAGTTGGAGAACGAACTCGTGAAGGTAATGATCTATATATGGAAATGAAAGAGTCCAAGGTCATTAATGAAGAAAAAATTTCAGAATCCAAAGTAGCTTTAGTTTATGGCCAAATGAACGAACCTCCAGGTGCCCGTATGCGGGTCGGTTTGACTGCATTAACCATGGCAGAATACTTTAGAGACGTCAATAAACAAGATGTTCTCTTGTTTATTGATAATATTTTTCGTTTCGTACAAGCTGGGTCTGAAGTCTCTGCTCTTTTAGGACGGATGCCATCCGCAGTAGGCTATCAACCCACTTTAAGTACTGAAATGGGAAGTTTACAAGAAAGAATTACTTCCACTAAAGAAGGATCTATCACCTCCATTCAGGCTGTCTATGTACCAGCAGATGACCTTACCGACCCAGCTCCAGCCACCACATTTGCTCACTTGGACGCTACGACCGTCCTTTCTCGTGGTTTGGCAGCCAAGGGAATTTATCCAGCGGTGGATCCTTTAGACTCAACTTCTACTATGCTCCAACCTTGGATTGTAGGCCCCGAACATTATGAAACTGCCCAAGGTGTCAAGCAAACCTTACAACGTTACAAAGAGTTGCAAGATATTATTGCTATTCTCGGTTTGGATGAATTGTCTGAAGAAGATCGCCTTGTAGTTGCGCGTGCTCGTAAAGTAGAGCGTTTTCTATCTCAGCCTTTCTTTGTAGCTGAAGTCTTCACAGGCTCTCCAGGCAAATATGTGAGTTTGGCTGAAACTATCAAAGGTTTCCAAATGATTTTGTCTGGTGAATTAGACCACTTACCCGAACAGTCATTTTATCTGGTAGGAACTATTGATGAGGTTACGGCAAAGGCAGACACAATTCAAACAGAGGGGGCATAAGCATAATGACACTGCACCTTCGTGTTATGGCTCCTAATCGGATTGTTTGGAATTCTGATGCCCAAGAAATTATTCTTTCAACCAACAGTGGGCAAATTGGCGTTTTGGCAAATCACGCTCCCTTGCTGACCGCTTTAGACACGGGTATCATGCGCGTTCGCAGCGATAGTCAATGGACAACTATGGCCCTAATGGGAGGATTCGCTATGATTGATAGCAATCAAATGACCGTTCTCGTGAATGAGGCAGAAAAAGCTAGTGATATCGATCCTCAGGAGGCCCAAGAAGCCTTCCAAATAGCACAATCTGGTTTAAGCCAGGCCAACGGGCGGAAACAAGCCATTGAGGCTAACTTGGCTTTTAAAAGAGCTAAAGCTAGATTAGAAGCTGTCACAGCTAGCTCGTAGCTTGGAGGTCAGAAAAGGTCGACACACTAAGTGGTTACAAGGCATATTGGAGCTTCACTGGTCAGACACATTTGCCTACTATTGGACTTGAACCAATGACTTTCGCCGTATGAAAGCGACACTCTAACCGCTGAGTTAAGTAGGCTTACTCTTCATTGTACCCTCTGCTCAGCCGTAGTGGCAAGTTGAGGGTACCTCGAACTCGTCAACTTGCCACTACGGTTCGTATAGTTTTAGTCTTCATGGGCTCCTCTTGACACCCACTTCTGGTATGGCTAAAATGATCCGTGGGGCTATAGCTCAGCGGTAGAGCACCTCGTTTACACCGAGAACGTCTACGGTTCAAATCCGTATAGCCCCATTTGTTCTTTGTAGTTACAGAATCAGCAAAAAAACAGACCAAGACATAATATATGTTAGGCTGCTTTGTAGGATTGCCAAGAAAGACATTTTAGCTCTTTATTTTCTGAGCACTTTTTGCAGACGCCAAACGGCAGAAGGCAAAACTAGCAATCTCTGTTTTTTATAGAAATAAAAAACACTAGTTTGACCTCAAGTTCCAAGTAAGTCTCCCGGGCTGATGTCCAAAGCTGTGCTTATCTACACACAAATTTGTTTTAGTTTATGGATAGATCCTTTCAGTATGAACATTTTTGGGCATTTCTACTTCTGGCCACTGTCATCCCTGTTCTAGCCATTACTATATCTAGACTAATTTCAGTGAGTAGCCAGAGTCCAGAGAAACGTACGGTATATGAGTCGGGTATTGAGCCGATGGGAGGTTCCTGGATCCAGTTCCAGATTCGTTATTATATGTTTGCTTTGGTCTTTGTTATTTTTGATGTTGAAACGGTATTCTTGTATCCGTGGGCATTAAACTTTGATCAGCTTGGTGTGCTAGCCTTTTTGGAAATACTTCTTTTTTTGTTAATTCTTTTGATTGGTTTGGTGTATGCATGGCGTAAAGGAGCATTAGAATGGTCATAACCCCCCTCACTACAGTAAGGCACGACACTTTGCAAACGCCAGAAACATCACTGGTCAATACCCTGGCCCTTGGACCCGCAGAGGTAGCTACGTCAGATTCTATAGTCCTAGCTACTTTAGCAGACCTATCCAATTGGGTTAGGTTAGCCAGCCTGTGGCCATTACTTTATGGAACAAGTTGTTGTTTTATTGAATTTGCTTCTTTAATTGGTTCCCGTTTCGATTTTGATAGGTATGGTCTGGTACCACGTTCTAGCCCGCGGCAAGCCGATCTGATTATTACTGCCGGCACCGTGACGCTCAAAATGGCTCCTTCCTTAGTCAGGCTATACGAACAAATGCCTGAACCTAAATACGTAATTGCCATGGGAGCATGTACTATTACTGGAGGCATGTTTAGCACGGATTCTTATAGTACGGTCCGAGGTGTAGACAAGCTGATTCCAGTGGATCTTTACCTTCCCGGCTGTCCACCAAAACCTGAAGCAATCATAGATGCGGTCATCAAATTGCGTAAAAAAGTAGCTCAAGAAAATCGAGCAGCTTTATCTAGACCACTGCCAAAACCAAGATATTTCAGTGTTAAGCATAGATTGAAAGCTATGCCAGCAGTACATACCGGACTTTACCTGCAACAGCCTGCTCGAGAAAGTCCTAGTCAAACTCTTTTTAAACACTTACAACTCTTACCAAATGACACTTTAACTGCACAAAATCCAGATTCCGCTCTCTTGCTCAGCAAAACTCAATCATTAGCCAGATTAACTACTCTTCAGGAGGAAGAAAATGACAGATTCCTCCGTTAACCATACTTGTCCGCAGGGGCGAATTTCTAGTTGGCTCCTAGAGTATGGGCTAGCCCATCGCCCTTTGGGCTTTGATTATCAAGGTGTGGAAATTCTGGAGGTCAAGCCTCAAGATTGGCCTTCAGTAGCCGTGGCATTATATGCCTATGGTTTCAACTATTTGCGTTGCCAGTCAGCCTACGATCTTGGCCCGGGAGAGCTTCTCGTCAGTGTGTACCACTTGACTAGATTGTCTGATTTGGCCGACCAGCCAGAAGAAGTCTGCATCAAACTGTTTGTTCCTCGGGATACTCCTGAGGTACCTTCCATCTTTTGGGTATGGAAAAGTGCAGATTTTCAAGAAAGAGAGTCTTATGATATGCTAGGTATTCTTTATACAGATCATCCGCATCTAAAAAGAATTTTAATGCCGGATACTTGGTTAGGTTGGCCTTTACGCAAGGATTATATTACTCCCGATTTTTACGAGCTACAAAACGCTCACTAGTTTGCTTGATAAACGAATTTACTGGAAATCTCAGTAAACAGCATAGTTCTGACTGTTTATTTATGAGGGTACGCTGTTTGCTGAGGTTTCTAGTAAATCACGTCTTCTTTTTATGCCTTAGGGAACTAGCGAACTGATGAACTGGACTTGTTTTATGCTCTGACTGTGTTATCCAAAAGTTTGGGAGCAAAAAAAAAGAGCCACAATAGCCAATGCCTGGCGAGCAAACAAACTGAGCTTGTCTAGGCCAAAAAGGCCTATCTATTTTGCAACTATAGACCTTTTTGTGCCAAGACAAAAAACTATTACTAAACTAGTCATGGATTCAAAGTAAGACCAACATGCCAGAAACCAGGTTTGAACTGGTGACACATGGATTTTCAGTCCATTGCTCTACCGACTGAGCTATCCTGGCTGAGACAATCCGATTGTAGCACAGATGCTACAACGTGTCAATATACCGTCAAAAAGCCAAAGGCCAACAAAGCCAAAGTATGCAGACACTTCTCTTTTTTTCTATTCTAGTTAGAAATGGGTCTTTACTTGATGCCAAGTCTGGTTCGGCTACATTAAAATAAAGGTGGTGAAAGCAACTTATCGTTTGTAGAAAAATACGCAAAGCGAATTAGGACAGTCTTAGGAATATGAAAAAGAAAAATCCATAAACCTGACTTTTTCTTTTTCATATTTTGTAATGGTTATTTTTTCCATGGTTGGTAACACAAAGTACAAACAGCGTTTTGCTAGCTTTTTTTAGTCTAATCACAGTGATTAGAAACACGACATAGGCTGTTAATGAAAAATCCGTCCATGTCATGTAAAGTCAATATTTGCTTTTCAAACTGAAAGCTAAATATTGATGGCTAGAACTCTCCAATTTTAGATTTATTAATTTTCATTTTAGACAAAAAATTGAGTGTTCTTAGAGCTATCTAAGTTGGTAAAGAGATATTTTGGTTATTTCGAAGCAGGAAGGAAGATCGTTGATATGAAAAGTGAAAAATTGGAAAAGATCTTTTTTTTTGAAGTTTCATGCACGTTAATCGATATAGTTTATTTTACCGCATCTTCAAAGGCTTACTTTGACGACATGCTACTTTATAGCTGGCGGGGCCAAGTAGATGAAAATAATTAAATTATAACCGGTCTTTTGTATTTTCGACTAATATCCACAAAATATAGTTGACGCTAGCATTGACTATGTGTCAGAATAACTTATAACAGATTGATTTTTCTATCTGGGACATTTTACTTTTATTTGACAAACCAAGATCTACCATGACCGCTACTCTAGAAAGACGCGAAAGCGCAAGCCTATGGGGTCGCTTTTGCGACTGGGTTACCAGCACTGAAAACCGCCTATACATCGGCTGGTTTGGTGTAGTAATGATTCCTACTCTTCTAACTGCAACTTCTGTCTTCATCATTGCTTTCATCGCAGCTCCTCCAGTAGACATCGATGGTATCCGTGAGCCTGTTGCTGGTTCTCTTCTATTCGGCAACAACATCATTTCTGGTGCTATTGTTCCTACTTCTGCGGCGATTGGCTTGCACTTTTACCCTATTTGGGAAGCTGCTTCTGTTGATGAATGGCTATACAACGGTGGTCCTTACGAGTTAATTGTTCTTCACTTCCTACTTGGTGTAGCTTGCTACATGGGTCGTGAATGGGAGCTAAGCTTCCGTTTAGGCATGCGCCCTTGGATCGCTGTTGCATACTCTGCTCCTGTTGCAGCTGCTACCGCAGTTTTCTTGATCTACCCAATTGGTCAAGGTAGTTTTTCTGACGGTATGCCTCTAGGAATTTCTGGAACCTTCAACTTCATGATTGTGTTCCAAGCTGAACACAACATCCTAATGCACCCATTCCACATGTTGGGTGTGGCTGGCGTATTCGGCGGCTCTCTATTTAGTGCTATGCATGGTTCCTTGGTCACTTCCAGCCTGATCCGTGAAACTACTGAAAACGAGTCTGCTAATGCAGGTTACAAGTTCGGCCAAGAAGAAGAAACTTACAACATTGTAGCTGCTCACGGTTACTTTGGTCGTTTGATCTTCCAATACGCTAGCTTTAACAACTCTCGTTCTCTACACTTCTTCCTTGCTGCTTGGCCTGTAGTGGGCATCTGGTTCACTGCTTTAGGTATTAGCACCATGGCATTCAACCTAAACGGATTCAACTTCAACCAGTCTGTAGTGGACAGTCAAGGTCGTGTTATCAACACCTGGGCTGACATTATCAACCGTGCTAACCTAGGTATGGAAGTAATGCACGAGCGTAACGCTCACAACTTCCCTCTAGACTTAGCTTCTGTTGAAGCTCCTTCCGTGAATGGCTAAGGCTTTTTGCTAGCCCAGCATCGGATTAGGATGGGGGCTGTCTGCTCAGTTCAACTGAGCAGACAGCCCCCAATCCAGGCACTTCTTTTTTCAGTCTTGACAGCAAGCACCGAGTCTGGTCAAACTCAGTATGGTTTTAGGCCAATGACCTAGGGTTGGCATTTGGTCTATAATATGCGATGATTGAGTTGCGGATGCGCGCGGAGCATGGCGCAGCTTGGTAGCGTGCCACCTTGGGGTGGTGGAGGTCGTGGGTTCAAATCCCGCTGCTCCGAAAAAAAGCGAGCTCCGAAAGATACGTTAGGTCAGACCAGGTCGAAAAGAGTATCTTAGATACAGACCATTTTCTCTTAGTTAGAAAGAAATTATGGTCAAGATGGTTTGTATTATGATAGCTTAAAATAGAAAAGAGCGCGCTATTTGTGTGATTGGCTGACCCCTATAACTTAAGCATAAGTGGAAACTCTTTTTAAGGGGATATAACTCAGCGGTAGAGTGCCACCTTGACGTGGTGGAAGGCATCAGTTCGAACCTGATTGTCCCTATGGCCAGTAGACTTTTTCTGACTATTTGTGGTGCTATCAACCATCTTCAAATAAAGCAGAATGAAGCAAGTATAATAGCCATATTCGCTTGAGCACTAGCCACTAGCTTCTAAATGACTGTTAGTGCCATGCTGTGTTTTTCCTGCATCCATGGCTGAGTGGTTAAAGCACCCGACTCATAATTGGGCACTTCGCAGGTTCGAACCCTGCTGGATGCAGATTTTGTTTAGTCTAGCTTGTTCTGTTGATGTCCTGTGGTCTTGTACATCAAATATTCAAAAATACCTTAATTCGTTAGCAGATAACCTCTTGTCTTCTGTTAGTCTAAAAGCATGTTTTTTTCTAGATGGACAGTTAAAATTCAATTACTTTAGCTGGTCTTGGAGGTTAAAAACAGAACAAGACAGGATGACTGATGCCTGTTTTTTCATGATAATGAGTTTTTTCTGGTATCTTTTGTTTTTGAAAGTTGTTAACCTAGTTTAGGCAAAATTTAAGACCTAAAATCTAGATGAAAGAGTGAGGCATGCGAATATGGATACAGTTAAGACTCCTGTGTTTACAGACAAAGCCATTGATCTATTAAGATACCGCCAATATACTTTTGAGGTAGATTCAAAGGCTACAAAAACGGATGTCAAGAATTGGGTTGAGCGTGTCTTTAAAGTCAAAGTGAGTGGAATTAATAGTTTGCGCTCATCACCTAAAGTTCGGCGCATGGGTGCCAACGTGGGACATCGGGCAAGATATAAGCGTATGATTGTGAACGTACGCTATCCTTATTTTCTTCGTATGTAATGAGTGCTGAGAGCAAGACATATTAGAAGTGTCATCCAATCATATATTGAAGTATTTATCCTACGATTATGGGCATTCGTTTATATAAAGCCTACACCCCAGGAACCCGCAATCGGAGCATTTCACAATTTGCGGAGATCAGTGCTGCTCGACCTGAAAAGAAGCTGACGTCAAAACCACATCGGCCCAAAGGGCGTAACCATCGGGGTGTGATTACTAGTCGCCACAGGGGTGGTGGACACAAACGCTTGTACCGCCGAATAGACTTTCGACGCGATAAGCTTGCCACTGGGGGTACAGTGCTAAGTATTGAGTATGACCCTAACAGGAACGCTCGGATTTGTCTTATTGAATATGACGATCAAGAAAGACGATATTTAGTGCATCCTAGGGGGGTACAAATTGGAGATAGGGTTATGGCTGGCCCTGAAGCTGCCATTTTGGCAGGGAATGCGTTGCCTCTGAGTGCGGTATGAATTACTGATCAATGTGTTTGGAGACAACCCAAAAAGGTTAGCTAGCAAGGCTTACACACCCATCACTTAGCTCAGCAAGAGACATTTAGCTGGGCAAAACCTCGGAGGACAACCAATGGGGGAAAATAGCTTGTGAGTGGATACCATGAGTATCCTGGGAATCAAGCAATAGGGAAAAGGCTGAATAGCCTCAAACATAGACACTATTCATAAACTCTTTGAAGATGGAAAATTTTAAGTACACTTATCTTCATTAGAGGCCAAGAATTCACATCCGATTTGATGGTCAGAGACAAATTCGGAGTCAAGCTGTGAAAGATCGTACCTTTTGCTTTGAGCAAGAGAGCAGTGTCGAAAGTGCTTCCTAAGTTGTAACAAATAAGAAAAATACAAGATCAATGGTCAGTAAATTCATTTCATGCTGAGCTTACTGAAAAATGTCAGAAGCCAGGTGAGGGCGAAAGCACCTAAGACACTAATCGGTTTGGAAGAAAGTCCAAGTACGGTTTAAGTACCTGGGCTTTTCCATTCAGAATGTCTGGAAAGCTGTATGCCTTGAGAGAGGCTTGTACAGTTTGGGAAGGGGTAGATGGACAGAAGAGGGGCGTAACTCCTTTTTTTCTCCATCTGCCTACTTCAACCAACATACCTTTAGGCACAGCTGTGCACAATATTGAGCTTCAACCTGGTCGAGGAGGACAGGTGGCCAGAGCTGCCGGTGCTGTAGCCCAATTGATAGCTAAAGAAGGGCGTACAGCTACTCTTAGGCTTCCTTCAGGAGAGGTGCGCTTGGTGCCTCAAACATGCGTGGCCACTGTAGGTCAAGTTGGTCATGTTGATGCTAGTAATCGGAGTTTAGGGAAAGCTGGCGCCAAACGTTGGCTTGGCAAACGTCCTAAGGTTAGAGGAGTAGTCATGAATGCTGCTGACCATCCTCACGGAGGAGGAGAGGGACGCGCTCCTATTGGACGCAAACGTCCTTTAACACCATGGGGTCGTCCAACCCTAGGGCAAAGAAGTCGACCTCTCCATAAATACAGTGATGCCCTAATTCTTCGCCGTCGTAAACGAGCATAGCACTTATCATTTTATTAGGCGCAAGGCGCCTCAAACTACAGTTGGCCATGACACGTTCATTAAAAAAAGGGCCCTTTGTTGCAGATCATTTACTAAAGCAGGTTGAGCGTTTGAATGCCCGTGGAGAAAAGCGGGTTATTGTCACATGGTCCCGTGCATCTACAATTGTGCCTAGCATGATCGGGCATACTATTGCTGTTCACAACGGACGGGAGCACCTGCCCATTTACGTGACCGATCTTATGATTGGTCACAAGTTGGGAGAATTTGTTCCCACTCGTACATTTCAGGGGCATGTGAAAAGTGATAAGAAATCCCGCCGTTAGGAGGTATTAGGATGAAAAAAGATGTCTTGCTTTTCGAGGCCCAAGCGGTGGCAAAACGTGTTCGCATGTCTCCTCATAAAGTCCGCAGAGTCATTAATCAGCTTCGTGGCTGTTCTTATGAGCAAGCCCTAATGCTCTTAGAATTTATGCCTTACAAAGCATGCTATCCAGTACTGCAAGTATTGAGCTCAGCTGCAGCAAATGCCAGTCAAAATTTTGGTATGATGAAATCGAAGCTCTACGTCAGTGGAGCTCAAGTAAACCAAGGTCCGGTTCTAAAACGATTTCGCCCAAGAGCACAGGGGCGCGGTTTTCCAATCCGCAAACCGACTTGTTCCATTGCTATCGCAGTGCGAGAGTCTGCTTAAAGTACGCTTGGCTTTATTTAAAAGATGGACGTGCCACCTATTTTCAAGTACCACAATGCATGGGACAAAAGACTCACCCACTTGGTTTTCGGCTTGCTCTGACCCAGAGCCATCACGCTATCTGGTTTGCACCTTCTAACTTATACTCAGAACAATTGCAGATAGATGAGCGAATGCGCAATTGTATTAAAGAATATATCCGCAAATACGTTCGGAGTGCTTTTAGCAATGGGGGCATCACCCGTGTAGAAATTCAACGTAAAACTGATCTCATTCATGTCGTAATCTATACCGGCTTTCCTGCTCTTTTGGTAGAAAACGAAAACCGTGATATTGAACCACTTCGCCGAGAATTGCAGGTGGCTTTAGGTCCAGTAAATGACCAACTTCGGGTCAGCTTAGCGCAAATAGACAATCCCTACGCCGAAGCGGCTATTTTAGCAGCTTACATTGCATCACAGCTTGAAGACCGTGTGCCTTTTAGAAGAGCAATGAAAGAAATAATTCAATTGGCTAGCAAAAAAGGTGGAGTAAAAGGCATCAAAGTACAAATTGCTGGACGTCTTAATGGCGCAGAAATTGCTCGAGTAGAGTGGGCCCGAGAAGGCCGAGTGCCTTTGCAAACTCTTCGTGCACATATTGATTACAGTCACTGCCCTGCCCAAACTATTTATGGCGTGCTAGGGATTAAGGTGTGGACTTTTCAAGAAAGCTCGAGCTAACTAAATTGAGGCTAGATTCCTGGCAGTATGTCCAAAGCATTGTTCAGATTATTCATGAGCTGAGTATTACCAGAAAATTTGCTATGCTTAGTGTGTGACTCGTTAGATCTATTTTTCTTTAAGAACGGATTAGTTTCTGTCTATGAAGAAGAGGTTTAGCTCGTGGCTCCAATCTGCTTAAATTCAGAAGCTGGTTATCTGCAGCTTTTTTCCCCTTTCCACAACTCCAGGGGAAGCCCTGTTCGAGTTGTAAAGCGAAAGAAGGCCATGTCCTCAGGGCAGTGTGGTGAGTATCCCAAATGCGCATGGTCAAGTATAGAATTAACTCTGGGGGCTAAGGCAGCAAAAACAAGCAAACGCATAGCGCTACTTCCAGAAATGGGGATAATGAAGCATCCATGTTGGCTGCTCAAAATACAAACTAGAGCCAGGGGTTAGCCCACACTAAGCGGCTGGCTTTTTTAGTACAGCTGGCTCTGTTGCAGAAAGAGGACCTACACGCAGAGGTGAGAGCCAAGAGAACGAGGTAATCTATAAACAGGTTGGTTTTCAGTACCAAAAAAGATAAACAGATGTCTGAGAGCCTGTTTAACAGAGAGGAGAGCGAATTAAGCCATGCTACTTAAACTCACGTTTTTGAAAAATGGGCTTAAATTAGCGAGAGCCCACTTTCGCCCGGGGGAACGTTGGTTGGGTCCAGTAAAAGTCCGCTAGAAAGTATCGCCACGAGGAGCCGGATGAAAAGAGATTTTCATGTCCGGTTATGAAGCAGAGATAATCCCAGAAGGGGAGGATCGACTGTGACCCCAGAAGAACCAGATTCCGCAAACAGCACAGAGGCAGACTGAAGGGCATAGCTACGCGGGGAAATCGAGTGTGCTTCGGCAAGTTTGGCCTTCAAGCACTCGAGCCCTCTTGGATTACCTCTCGACAAATCGAAGCTGGGCGCCGGGCTATGACCCGATACGCTCGCCGTGGGGGGAAACTCTGGATTCGCATCTTTCCTGATAAGCCTATTACCATGCGACCTGCAGAAACTCGAATGGGATCCGGAAAGGGTGCTCCAGAGTATTGGGTAGCCGTAGTCAAGCCAGGGCGAATCTTGTATGAGATGAGTGGAGTTTCTGAACCTGTAGCTCGCGCTGCTATGAGGATAGCAGCCTATAAAATGCCTATCAGAACGCAGTTTATTAATGCTCTGCTACTTCCAACACCACCTCTTTCTCGTACTGTTTAAGTGCTGAAGCTGTGGCCAGCGCTTTACTTGCCCACATATGGCCTTTTCCGCGACTGGCAGTTTTTGGCAAACCATTTTGTATTTTAGGCCCCAAGGAGGGGGGGCGCCGGGCATGGCCTTGAAGGTCTGCTTGTACAAAGACATGATTCAGCCGCAGTCTTATTTAAACGTTGCCGATAATAGTGGGGCTCGGAAGCTCATGTGTATTCGGGTGTTAGGTTCTAGTAATTGCAAATATGCCCGGATTGGAGACATGGTCATTGCCGTAGTTAAGGAAGCTGTACCCAATATGCCTTTGAAAAAGTCCGAAGTGGTTAGAGCGGTTGTGGTTCGGACTTGTAGTGCTTTGAAACGCGATAATGGTAGTATCTTGCGCTTTGATGACAACGCTGCTGTCGTAGTAAACCAAGAAGGTAATCCCCGGGGCACCCGGGTCTTCGGTCCGGTGGCGCGGGAACTTCGGGAATGCAATTTTACCAAAATAGTCTCCTTGGCACCCGAAGTTCTTTAGCATTGCAGTGCCTGTTTTACTACCAGACAATACTAGGTTTCTTACTAACTTATCTTATATGGCACAAAGGTTGAAAACATTGTACTTGACTAGTGTAGCGCCTACTTTGCGCCAACAGTTGCAGTACAGTAATTTGCATCAGGTTCCTCGACTTCAAAAACTAGTGATCAATTGTGGAATCGGCGAGGCCTCCCAAAACGCCAAATCTTTGGAATCAGCCTTGCGCGACCTTTCTGTTATTACCGGGCAAAAGCCTGTAGTCACCCGAGCTAGAAAGGCTATTGCTGGTTTCCAAATTCGGGAAAAAATGCCTGTGGGAATTCGCACTACGCTTCGAGGAGAAGCTATGTATGCTTTTTTAGACCGTTTAGTTAACCTGGCACTACCTAGAATTCGAGATTTTCAGGGTCTCAGCTGGAAAAGCTTTGATGGCCATGGTAACTTTCATTTGGGTCTCAGGGAACAACTCGTTTTTCCAGAAATCAACTACGAAAAGATTGATAAGTTACGAGGTATGGATATTTGCATCGTGACCACTTCAAATCTAGATATAGAAGCTTTCCATCTCTTAAGTGCATTAGGTATGCCTTTTCAAGCTCTTCCATCCAAGCACACTTAACAGCATGATCAAGGAGTCACCGTGGGCAACGACACTATCGCTAGCATGATTACATGCATACGTAACGGCATTCTTAGCAAGATGTTAGTAGTCAAAGTACCAGCTACTCGCACTACCCGAAGTATAGGGACTATTTTGGTGCAAGAAGGCTTTTTAGAAAATTTGCGTGAACGGCAAGTGGGCACAACCCGTTTTTTGCTGCTTACGCTTCGATACCAGGGAAAACAGCGTCTTTCCTGTATTACCACCCTTCGACGTATCAGTAAACCTGGAGTTAGGGTTTATTCAAAGCATCAAGATATTCCTAAGGTCTTAGGCGGAATGGGCATTGTGATCTTATCTACATCTCAAGGTATTATGGTAGATCGAGAGGCCCGGCAAAAGCAAGTCGGGGGAGAATTGCTTTGCTATGTTTGGTAAATAAGACCAAGACTTGATTTTCTGCTTGGCCGAAATACACAGTTTTCAGCGAGTGCAGCCACCACTTGACTTGAGGTCTGATCTGCAGTTCCTGGCTTGAGGATTTGACCTTTTTGTTATCGGTTGCAGTTCTTTGAAAGGTCAAATCTCTTGGATGTTTTCTGACAGTTTGAAATCCATGAATTCCAGTGTTTAGACAACTGAGGTTATGCCATTATGAAGGTACGTGCTTCTGTTCGCCGGATGTGTGAGCATTGTCGTTTGATTCGCAGAAGGGGAAAGATTATGGTCGTTTGCTCAAATGCCAAGCACAAGCAGCGCCAGGGATAAATGAAGTTTTGTGGTCCGCTTATCACTGTGAGACCATAAGGGTCCAAGTGCGCTCAGTAATGTATTGACTCAATGTTTCTGAAATTATGATCAGACCAATAAGAAAAACCAGCATTCGCAAGGCTAAAAGAAGAGCCACTAAAGGAGTAGTGCATATTCAAGCTACTTTCACTAACACTATGGTTACGGTTACAGACGTTCAAGGCCAGGTCTTATCTTGGTCTTCGGCAGGTGCCTGTGGCTTTAAAGGGGCTCGAAAAAGTACTCCTTTTGCCGCTCAAAGCGCCGCTGAAAATGCTATTCGACCTTTGATGGATTATGGCCTGAAACAGGCCGAGGTTATGGTCAATGGACCAGGTCCCGGCAGAGACCCAGCCTTGCGCGCTCTTCGTCGCCTTGGTCTGATCATCTGTTTTGTCCGCGATGTCACACCAATGCCTCACAACGGTTGTAGACCACCGAAAAAACGCCGGGTGTAACCCATTTACAGACCATGAGCACGACCCAGGAGCCTTTGACTTTCATGCCTCTTCGTGAAGCTGAATGGAAATGTATTCAGTCCACAGTGTATGAAACCCGATTACACTATAGCCGCTTTGCTGCCTCTCCTTTTTTACGTGGACAGGCCAACACACTAGGAGTAGCTTTACGTAGATCTCTTTTAGCCGAAGTAGAAGGTCTCAGTATTACCTCTGCTAAGGTTAAGGGGGCTCCTCATGAATATGCCACTTTACCAGGGGTCCGGGAATCGGTACACGATGTATTGCTTAATCTCAAGGACATAGTCTTGGCAGGCCAGATAAGTACTCCCACGTATATCTCTGTGTCTTTTGTAGGCCCTGGTAAATTCAAGGCTCGTGACTTAATCTTACCTTCTTCTTTACAAGTAGTAGACCCTAGCCAGCACATTGTCAGCCTGACAAAGGGTACCGAGTTCTCTATGGAATTGCGAGTGGAATGCGGCAAAGGATACCGAATTCAAGATCCGCGCTATTTAGAAAATGGCATCTTACCTGTTGATGCTATTTTTACACCTGTCCGCAATGTCACTTATACTATACACTCTTTACGGACTGCAGAACCCTCTGATGAATTGTTGTTTTTTGAAGTCTGGACTAATGGAGCACTCACTCCTAGTCAAGCCCTACAAGAGGCTTCTCAACGTCTGATGTGTCTTTTTACTCCGCTTCTAGAAATTGAGAAATGCCCTGAAATCTTCAATAAACCTGAAGACATTCCATACAACCGCCCAGCTTTTCAGGTCCAAAAAGAACCTTGGTTGTCAGAAAATATCGCAGCGCTCCAAGTTCCGGAGACTTGTTTTATTGATCAGTTAGATCTTCCCTCCAGGGCTTACAATTGCTTAAAAAGATCGAATATTCATACTGTAGCTGACCTTCGTGGTAAGACTGAGGAAGATTTATTAAAAATTCAACATTTAGGCAAAAAATCTGTAGAGCAAATTGTAGAAGCTCTAAAAACCCATTTTCAAATTACTCTTGCCAAAGGACCGCTCAGTCCTCCCTAGCTCGAAGAACTCACAAAAATTGACCTTTTCACTGTTTCTATTTCCCTATGTGTAGCTCTGAAATCAAAGCTCTGGCTGTCCTATCACTGATCACTCTACTCTCATAAATGACTTTACTGTACAGCCCTGGCATGCTGGCTAGGGCTGTACAGTAAAGTGAGGATTCTCTGTCTGTAATTTGCATCTATGGTCCACTAAGCACCTTAACAGTGAGGGATAATAGTCTTGGGATTCTGGTCTGAGTAGCCCCTGCATTATAGTTGTTCTAAGTTCCAGGCTTTGTTGGGGGGCAGGGATTGGGTAAAATCCGTCCCCTCAGGGGCTGACTCACGAAGATGGGCCGGTTCCCAGCGTGCCTCGTGTGAAGAGAGGAGAATCTCGATGACTATTCGTTCACCGGAACCAGAAGTCAAGATTGTAGTAGACAACGATCCCGTCAAGACCTCTTTTGAGAGGTGGGCTAAACCAGGACATTTTTCGCGTGCCTTAGCTAAAGGTCCAAACACGACTACTTGGATTTGGGACCTTCATGCCGATGCCCATGATTTTGACACTCATACGAATGATCTAGAAGATATTTCTCGAAAAGTGTTTAGCGCCCATTTTGGCCAATTAGCAGTCATTTTTGTTTGGTTGAGTGGCATGTATTTCCATGGAGCCCGTTTTTCCAATTACGAAGCATGGCTAAGCGATCCAACTCATATTAAACCTAGTGCCCAAGTTGTCTGGCCTATTGTCGGGCAAGAAATTCTGAATGGTGACGTTGGCGGAGGCTTTCAAGGTATTCAAATTACTTCTGGCTTCTTTCAAATTTGGCGTGCTGCTGGAGTCACTAGTGAACTGCAGCTTTATGCTACGGCCATTGGTGGACTAGTCATGGCAACACTGATGCTAGTGGCTGGCTGGTTTCATTACCATAAAGCTGCTCCGAAGTTAGCATGGTTCCAAAACGTAGAGTCTATGCTCAACCATCACTTGGCAGGTCTTTTAGGTCTGGGTTCCCTTTCCTGGGCAGGCCATCAGGTCCATGTTTCCTTACCTATCAATCAGCTTTTGGATGCTGGGGTTGATCCTAAAGAAATTCCTTTGCCTCATGAGTTTTTGTTAAATCGAGAACTGCTAGCACAGCTATATCCTAGCTTTGGCAAAGGCTTGACCCCTTTCTTCACTTTGAACTGGTCAGAATATTCTGATTTCTTGACTTTTCGTGGAGGACTGAATCCAGTCACTGGAGGTCTTTGGCTTACTGACACTGCTCACCATCACCTAGCCATTGCTGTGCTTTTCTTGGTTGCAGGCCACATGTATCGCACTAATTGGGGTATTGGACACAGTACAAAAGAGATCCTTGAGGCTCATAAAGGCCCTTTTACCGGTGAAGGTCACAAAGGTTTGTACGAGGTTTTAACAACCTCTTGGCATGCTCAACTGGCTATTAACTTGGCTATGTTGGGTTCTTTGACCATCATTGTGGCTCACCACATGTATTCTATGCCTCCCTATCCTTATTTGGCAACAGATTATGGAACTCAACTGTCCATTTTTACCCATCATACTTGGATTGGGGGATTTTGCATTGTCGGAGCTGGGGCACATGCAGCCATTTTTCTTGTCAGAGACTATGATCCAACTACCCAATACAATAATTTGCTAGATCGTGTTCTTCGACACCGAGATGCGATCATTTCTCACTTAAACTGGGTATGTATTTTCCTTGGTTTTCATAGTTTTGGACTTTATATCCACAACGATACCATGAGTGCGCTGGGACGTCCTCAAGATATGTTCTCAGACACCGCCATTCAACTTCAGCCTGTGTTTGCGCAATGGGTGCAAAACACTCATGCTGTGGCACCAAGCCTGACTGCCCCTAATGCTGCGGCAGCCACCAGCCTAACTTGGGGAGGTTCAGACTTAGTCGCTGTCGGTGGCAAAGTGGCTATGCTGCCAATTCCATTGGGAACTGCTGACTTTTTAGTTCACCATATTCACGCCTTTACCATTCACGTAACTGTACTGATTTTACTCAAGGGTGTGCTATTTGCTCGAAGCTCTCGTTTAATTCCAGATAAGGCTAATCTTGGTTTCCGCTTTCCTTGTGATGGTCCAGGCAGAGGAGGCACTTGCCAAGTATCCGCTTGGGACCATGTCTTTCTGGGCTTGTTCTGGATGTATAACTCAATTTCTGTCGCCATTTTCCACTTTAGTTGGAAAATGCAATCCGATGTTTGGGGTACTGTCAGCGAAAAAGGAGTGTCTCACATTACCGGAGGCAACTTTGCGCAAAGTGCGATTACTATCAATGGATGGCTTCGCGACTTCCTGTGGGCTCAGGCATCTCAAGTTATCCAGTCTTATGGTTCAGCTCTCTCGGCTTATGGCCTACTCTTTTTAGGAGCCCACTTTGTCTGGGCTTTTAGTCTGATGTTTTTATTCAGTGGTCGCGGCTACTGGCAAGAGCTTATCGAATCTATTGTTTGGGCTCATAACAAATTAAAAGTGGCTCCTGCCATCCAGCCTAGAGCTTTAAGTATTACTCAAGGGCGTGCTGTAGGAGTGGCTCATTACCTTCTAGGCGGAATTGCCACCACGTGGGCATTCTTCTTGGCAAGAATTATTTCAGTAGGATAGTGGCTAGGAGGATTTGAAAAGCATTATGGCATCAAGATTTCCCAAATTTAGCCAGGGTCTAGCACAAGACCCGACAACTCGTCGTATTTGGTTTGGTATTGCTACCGCACATGACTTTGAAAGCCATGATGATATCACTGAAGAGCGTCTGTATCAAAAAATTTTTGCTTCTCACTTCGGACAGCTAGCCATCATTTTTCTTTGGACTTCCGGTAACCTTTTTCACGTCGCTTGGCAAGGCAATTTTGAGACCTGGGGCCAAGATCCTTTACACGTTCGCCCCATTGCCCATGCCATCTGGGATCCCCACTTTGGTCAGCCAGCTGTCGAAGCTTTTACTCGTGGAGGAGCTTCTGGCCCAGTCAATATTGCTTATTCCGGTGTTTACCAGTGGTGGTACACGATTGGCATGCGTACCAATCAAGATCTCTATACTGGAGCTCTTTTTCTTCTAGGACTCTCGGCTCTAGCTTTGTTAGCAGGCTGGTTACACCTCCAGCCTCGCTGGAAACCAAGTGTTTCTTGGTTCAAAAATGCTGAGTCTCGTCTAAATCACCATTTAGCTGGACTTTTTGGAGTCAGTTCCTTGGCTTGGACTGGACATTTGGTACACGTAGCCATTCCAGAAGCGCGCGGCCAGCATGTAGGATGGGACAACTTTCTAACCACTGCACCTCATCCTCAGGGATTGGGCCCCTTCTTTTCAGGTCAATGGGGAATCTATGCACAAAATCCTGACTCAGGAAGTCATCTCTTTGCCAGTTCCGAGGGCGCTGGAACAGCTATCTTAACTTTTTTGGGAGGTTTTCACCCTCAAACTCAAAGTCTGTGGCTCACCGACATGGCTCACCACCATTTAGCTATTGCTGTGGTCTTTATTGTCGCAGGCCACATGTACCGGACAAACTTCGGTATCGGGCACAGTATCCGAGAAATTCTCGAAGCTCACACTCCACCAGCTGGGAGACTAGGTCGTGGCCACAAAGGACTTTACGACACTATCAATAATTCTCTTCACTTTCAGCTTGGCTTGGCATTAGCAGCACTAGGAGTCATCACTTCCTTAGTCGCTCAGCACATGTATTCGCTTCCTCCTTATGCATTCTTAGCACAAGACTTTACCACACAAGCCGCTTTATACACTCACCACCAGTATATTGCTGGATTTATTATGGTTGGAGCCTTTGCTCATGGGGCTATTTTCTTCATCAGAGACTATAACCCAGAACAGAATAAAGACAATGTTTTAGCCAGGATGCTGCAGCATAAGGAAGCCATTATTTCTCACCTCAGCTGGGCTAGTTTGTTTTTAGGTTTTCATACTCTTGGCCTTTACGTGCACAACGATGTCATGTTAGCTTTTGGCACTCCAGAAAAACAAATCCTTATTGAACCTGTTTTTGCCCAATGGATTCAGTCCGCTCATGGTAAAGCTCTGTATGGATTCGATGTTTTGCTTTCCAATGCCACCAGTCCAGCTGTGAACGCCGGACAAAGTCTATGGCTTCCAGGATGGCTAGAAGCCATTAATGATAGCCAAAATTCTCTTTTCTTAACCATTGGACCTGGTGACTTTTTGGTCCATCATGCTATTGCACTTGGTTTGCATACCACTACGCTCATTTTGGTGAAAGGAGCCTTAGATGCCCGTGGATCTAAACTAATGCCAGATAAAAAAGAATTTGGTTACAGTTTTCCTTGTGATGGGCCCGGACGAGGTGGAACCTGCGATATTTCAGCCTGGGACGCTTTTTACCTAGCGGTATTTTGGATGCTCAATACTATTGGGTGGGTTACTTTCTACTGGCATTGGAAGCATCTGACTCTTTGGCAAGGCAATGCTGCTCAATTCAATGAATCTTCAACCTATCTAATGGGATGGCTCAGAGACTATTTGTGGTTGAACTCTTCTCAACTTATCAATGGTTACAATCCTTTTGGTATGAATAGCCTGTCTGTGTGGGCCTGGATGTTCTTATTTGGACACCTGGTCTGGGCTACCGGCTTCATGTTTCTAATTTCATGGCGAGGTTATTGGCAAGAGCTTATCGAGACCTTGGCATGGGCTCATGAGCGCACTCCACTGGCCAACTTAGTTCGCTGGAAAGACAAGCCTGTAGCTCTTTCTATTGTACAAGCTAGACTCGTAGGCTTGGCCCACTTCTCTGTAGGATATATTTTCACTTATGCCGCCTTCCTGATTGCATCCACTTCCGGAAAATTTGGCTAATACCACCTCAATCCAAGTGCCCAAAGCAATCCAGAATCACTTTTCAGTATTCTCACTCGATCTGATGGCTTGAATGAGTCATTCAAACACCGGGCAAAAAGCTATGACATGGTTCACCAAAAGTCTATCCTTTTTGCCCAGTCCAACTTCCAAACTCATTTTTGTCTATAGGGAATTAGCAGATCCAATTACTGAGATCGACCGGCGGGCAGTTCAGGGGAGAACTGCCTTGCCATCACTTTCCAACACAACAAGATGTGTCCAGCCATCTATCAAGTCAGGAAAAGCACCTTTGGAAATCCAATCAGTGACGCGTCTTGGCTATCACTAGTCCTGACATACTTGCTTTGGTATGCTAAATAGGCCAAGCCCAACTTTGAATATGTGTACTTCTTTTACCCTAACCCCAAGTATAGGAATCAGCTTGGCCTGATATTGACTTCAAAATGCATCTTTCCTATAATACTAGTGTTATGCTCTGAGCCCAAAGGGCTATTAGCTCAGTGGTAGAGCGCGCCCCTGATAAGGGCGAGGTCTCTGGTTCAAGTCCAGGATAGCCCAGTGTCTTATCTCTGTTTTTGGTTTAAGATCCTTTAGCCCAGGCCTAAGACCAAAGAGCAATCAGTAATTATTCAGTACACCGTACTCAACAGAAATTGGCCTTTTTAGCTCCAGTGGTTTTCCGGACTGAAAATTCAAGGTTTAGAAATTGATGTATCTTTCTCCACCTAGAATTTGCTTTTTCTGCACCCGGTCCAGCCAGGTGCAAGGGCCTCAAGCATAAAACTATCAAAACATGATATCTAGAGTGATGCGCTAATCGCACCCTTTCCAGTCTGGACGCTCTGATTTTGGTGGTCCAAGATTGGGCACAAAAAGCAATGCTTTTATGTGCATTAATGATTTGGTAAGCGCTGTCCTTTGATACAAATAGCATCGATTACTAACCTCGCTATATTCTGGCGATGCCCACTTTTACGCCTATATTTTTTCTTTGGACGCATCTTATATACCAGCACTTTTGGGCTTCGATGTGGATGTAAAATTCGTCCTCTCACTGTCGCGTCTTGTACCCAGGGCCTACCAATTAGGGTATTAGTCTGGTGTTGAACCATGAGCACTCGATAAAGCAACACTTTGGTATTTTGAGCCCATGAACTTGAGCTAGAAGTACTCAAGTGACGTACGTCATAAAAGCGTCCTGCTTCTACTCGAATCTGCTCGCCTCCAGCCTCAACAATTGCATATGTATTCATGGCCTATTTTTTGATGATAATAAGAAGAATTTCTTTTAGAAAGCTTGTAAACAAGCAGGTGATCACGGCAGTATCACCGATCTGCTCTGTGCTTGTCAAGGCGAAGGCAGAGCCAAGATTAACACACCAGGGATCCAAAAAAGTAGATGAATGCCTTTGGCTTGATTTTAAGTTAACTCAGGTACCTGCCAGGTGTTATCTGCTTTGAAATAATTTTTGCTGAAATAACTCTTGAGTTTGTCTGGTTTGAGAAAAATATTCACTTCCTACCTTTTGCTCCTAAGACATCACCAGCCTCTTAAAATACATCATGTTGAATTTTTTTCATTTGGCAATCTTGGGGGGTACTTTTCCACCGTACAACGTGAAGCGGCCCTTCCGGTGACAGAGCTTGATAAAAGTGGTTTTTATCTGGTCAGTCTAGATTAAATCATCACAGACCGAGGCACAGAGATGGTAGTGGATCTTCCTATGGGTTAAAAAAAACTATCTGTACACCTAGGTTAATTTTGAAAGATCCTGAAATCGAGACTTACGGGCTTGAACGGACTCAGAGAGTGGGAAGCACGACAGCACGACAGTAATGACAGTGGATCTGCTTGATCCTAAAAGAAAGAGAGGGATAACTCGAATCAAGATGAGAGATTCATTGTCAGACGCCCAAGGAGGTAACAGTTCATGCCTTCAGAACTTTTCGGAGACAGCCCCCTTTATCTGGGTGTCCGTTTTGTCAAGATTATCAAGGTACCAGTGAAGACTGGGAAGGACCAAGCCTCAAAAAATCTGAATGTGAAGAAGACCCGGCCCCAAAAAGGCAAAGCTATCCCAGAAGAGCCCAAAAAGCGCCGTCGATACACATCTAAAAGAATGTTCATTGCTGGTGCTTATTGCCGAGGGTTCAGGGAAGAGCGCTTATTACTAGATCAGAAACTCTAAAATTTTAGTTAAGGAGGTTATTTATGAAAGAGAAAGAGAAACCTATGCATTTTAGCCAACACCAAGACCCGGTCTGGCTTACAATGAGGCCCTTGTGTGGATCAAACACAGCTTGGAATACCATGAGGGTTCTTCTATTAGGGCCCAGCAGCATGACTGCACATACTTCCGCTCTCATTACTTGGGCCTTAACTGTGCCCTCTAAGCTTCAAGATATTGACTATTGGGCTGAGTCTTTCCTAATTGACTATCCTATTTGATATTTTAATCAGATGGTCGAAGAAGCCATTCAAGAGCAATATCAGCAATTACAGGCTAATCTGGGACCACAGGAAAAATTCGAGTTTTTAAGCACACCTGGTCACTTTCCTGGTCCCGGGTGTGCTTAAAATGAGTTCAAACTTCATAAATGGTCAACCCGTTATCCCAGTTGTGGTACTGTGAGGGATGGGCTCTGAAGCAAATAGAGGAGCTTGTGGAATGACAGCCATGACAGTAATGACAGTGGTAATGGTCATTCCAAAAAGAAAAGAAAGATCAAAAATGGACGACCGGAAGAGGTCTGGGTCTAGGGCCTTCGAGTTTCGGTAAGTTTTCAGAACAAACTGAGATATTACCACCTTGTAGTACCTTGTAAACCATTTCTTTCACCATGGTAGCTTTAATCAGTCCCGTTGGGGATTGAGGCTGGTTATCCGAGCATGGCCAACCATCTTGCCCCGATTGATAGAATCAATCAACATGGGTTCTTCCCGGTTAGACCAGTCGGAATTTTCTTTTTCTCAACCGCTTCAGTGATAGCCTGGTAAAAGCGACGAATAGTAATTTTACGGGTAAGCCCGGGTAAAAAGCATTTACAACTGATAACCCTTAATTGTGGACATGTAGTCGTACTCTAAATTAGCTTTAAGTTAGCAGATAGCCTGATCATGATCATAGGTGTGGTCTGGTTTGGTCTTGGCTGAAATGCAATGATTTTACTAAGTCTTTCATTATGTTCTTTCTTCTAACTTCAATTTTTAATTTGCAAAATCGGTTGAAATTGCACCGCAGTTAATCCCAAGTCACAAACATACCTATTGTAAGTTAATCTAGTCACACTAAGCGAAAAAGCGATATCGCTTTTTAAAAGTAAAAGATTCAGCGCAAGGAACAGCCTTGGATGGAGTGTAGTATTTCGGATCATCCGGTCACAGTTATTCAAGTCTAGAAAAATCTCATCTAAGCCTTATTAGACTAACAAAGTATAATATAACATGTTAGTTTGTAAAACGCTTTTCTTTGGATCACCTCTGTCACCTAGTTTGAGCTCAATGGCCATTTGGATAATTTGACCAGAACGTCTTAAGAGTGAACTTGTAGAATACAAAAAAGGATTTCTTTTGATTTCGGAGCTTTCCGGTTACTATAAGGGCAGAGTTGTGGACAGTAGCTTGGATTGACTTCTCCGCACACATTATCGAAGATACCATTGAGTTATGCAAAACAGAAATGTTTGTCAAAAAAAAGAAAAATGGATAGGACCGGTTATTTCTATCTTGTTTTTTGCCGGTCTAGCAGTTTGGCCTTTGACCTCGGAGGCATACCCTGTCTATGCTCAACAAAATTATGCTAGTCCTAGAGAAGCTACTGGGCGGATAGTCTGTGCCAATTGTCATTTGGCTAAGAAACCTTTGGATATTGAAGTGCCTCAAACAGTTCTTCCAAATACTGTCTTTGAAGCAGTAGTTAAAATTCCCTATGATCTGCAGGTCAAACAGGTTTTGGCCAATGGAAAGAAGGGTGGATTAAATGTTGGGGCTGTTTTGATTCTTCCCGAAGGTTTTACATTAGCTCCTGCCGAGCGTATCCCCCCAGAACTTAAAGAGAGGGTTGGGAATCTTTACTTTCAGCCTTACAAGCCTGACCAAAAGAATATCCTGGTCGTAGGTCCAGTGCCAGGAAAGAAATACAGCGAAATGGTCTTTCCTTTACTTTCTCCAGACCCCAGTACCAATAAGGAGACTAATTTCTTAAAGTATCCTATTTATGTGGGTGGAAATAGAGGGCGAGGCCAAATATATCCTGATGGTAGCAAAAGTAATAATACTGTCTATAGTGCTTCTGTAGCAGGTCAGGTCAACAAAATAGCTTCTACTCCAAAAGGCGGATATGAAATTACTATTGTGACCTCTGAGGCCCGAGAAGTAGTTGAACTTATTCCTGCGGGACCTACATTGACTATTTCTGAGGGAGAAACGGTTAAGGTGGATCAACCTTTGACCAACAATCCTAATGTCGGTGGATTTGGACAAGCAGAAGCTGAAGTCGTGCTTCAAGATCCTTTGCGTATTCAAGGACTTTTACTTTTTTTTGCTTCTGTCATTTTAGCCCAGATTTTTCTAGTGTTAAAGAAAAAACAATTTGAGAAGGTCCAGCTGGCTGAAATGAACTTTTAATGATCCATCTATCTATAGTCAAGTCAAAACACTCACACCAGGACAATTAGTCATAGCAGCATGTCCAAATCTTTTCTAAAGCCGCTAAATATCATTCATTAAGGTAGCGAGCTCGTTTGCATATGGTTTAAACCAGAGGAATCGCCCTATTACTTGTACACTAAGGCTTACTTTTTTAGGGCCATGAATGTCCAGCCAAGTGGATTTGTACAACCCTGCTTGGTTTTTTTGCCAAACCATAAAAGCAAAGAAGCTCTTTTACTGCTTAGCCAGCCAGAGAGATGCTTGCAGCTGGAAAACCTGGAATATCGTTATTTCTTACCTTTGCTGAGCCAGGCTGCCGATTATTTTGGAGATTTTCGTATGGCCTCCATTTATGGCTTGCTTGCTAAGCGGAACATACAAAATATTCAGCCTAGGATTCAGAAACTTCCTTCTTGTTTGCCTGAGTGTGTTTTTATCAAATACCCCTACCGCTAAGAAGTTTATCTAAGGCGTGACCTTGCTCAGATTGGATTGATAGTTACATACGACTTAGTTCGGCTATCTTTTCTGGCTTATGCCTTTTCTATTATTTATCTTGTCTTACTAAAAGACATGCTTGATTACTTTTTCCTATGGCTAGTTTCAAAATCAAACATTTTGTAACAAGACTAGCAGTAAATTGAAATAGATTTTTCAATACCTTTGGTTAACACATCGAGCCATTCTCTTGGCGTAACGTAAGGCCACCAGCCAAAGACAAAAGAGAAAAGACAAAATGTGCTTGGTTTTGTTCTTTCTAGCTCGAGCCAAGATCTACAAAAAAGACTGGGGCCCTAGGTCAACCTAGAGCCCGGAGTAGACCTTGGCTTTTGAAGATTTAGAGGCAGTCGACTCGGTCTTCTTGGTTTCTTACAGAGAAGAGCCTAAACCAGAATAAGCACCATAGAAAAAAAGACCGACAACCACCAAAACAGCCAGACCTGCTACGGTTCCTATCAGCCACAAGGGGATTCTGCCTGTAGTTCCAACGTTGGACATGTGTTCCGCTCCATTCAATTGGGTCTTCGGGGCCCTGACTGAGGGCAAAGGCAGTCGCAGACAGCTTGGATTACGCGTCACGCCAAAGTCCCATAGATAGCCAGACTTTGGCTGAGGCTAATTGAAAAAGTAACTAGAAAACAACACGGCAAGGACAAAGATTAGGAGAAGACCCCAAAAAAGGCTGGTCCGGTTGAGTTCTACGCTTTGTTTATTTGGGTTTGGCTGTGTCATGATAATTAGTGAGTTGGGAAGTTAACTTGCTTATCTTTGAATAAACTGCATGGCTGAAATGGCGCCTAAAAAAAATACTGTAGGCACAGCTAGTCCATGGACAGCCAGCCATCTCACAGTAAAGATAGGGTAAGTTCTATCAATGGTCATGGAATGCTCCTTTCTTCTCTTTTCTTTTCTATTTTATTCTATAGGGATCTGGTGAATTCATCTACTTGTTCCAGAGAATTAAAGCGCCCAGTAACCAGAGGAATCTCCTGCCGGCTCTCCGTAAAATACTCGTTAGGCCGAGGGCTTCCAAAAACGTCATATGCTAGACCAGTGCTGACAAACAACCAACCTGCAATAAACAACGAGGGGATCGTGATGCTATGAATTACCCAGTAACGAATACTAGTAATGATGTCGGCAAAAGGGCGCTCTCCTGTATTCCCAGACATGGTTGGCTCCGTGTGTAATGCTAATGCAGGGCAAGTAGTTTTAGCCAAGAAACGAGCTCTTTAGGCTTTCCGATGCTCTCTGCCTTCTAATATAGTGTAATACCAAGAGTATCTCCATTGCTTCACAAGTATAACTGCACTGCCTGTAGTCCAGCAAGGTAATCCATTATTCCGCTTCCGTTTCTGTCTTGCTATTGGCAAGGCAGTTACTGCAGAGAGCCTCTGATTTCAAGGGCTCTCTGCTTTTTTTTGCTCCTGATAAACAGATCAGCTAAGCTGAAACTTTTTTTATGGAGAGACTAAGCAGACTTAGTCAGCAAGCGAAGGTTTTTTTAACTTTGCTTCAACACATTCCGGTAATGTTAAATTTTAGAAGGGTCGGTACATTCGAATTTTCAGAATCCCATTCCGCGCTCCGTCAGCCACACCAAACCAAAATCTATTCATACATGCTAAATCTTCCATTCGAGAAGTTGGCCAAAGTAAATATCGAACGTACTTTTCTTTCTCAAGATGTTGCTTAACTAAAGAATCATCTAGCTTTCTGTCTTGGGTATAGGTGTTCCTAAAAGACTGGGTTTTGCCCATAGTGGCTTTGTCTTTTGGCAATCTCAAATATTCTAAAGCTCTTAAACTACAAAGATCGTCAGAAGAAAGCATGTTTTCTACTTTTAGCTGAAAAGGCCTTTGAAGATAGCTAAAACCCCACCCCCTTGGAAGAAAATTCAAAGCGATCTGACAGCCACTTCTTAACTCTAGCAAAGGACGAATCATGGAGTGAATAGTGAGATTTTCGTCCCACATTTTGGGTGTTGTATACAGCACACGCCCAGGTAGCTGGGGCTGGATCTCGAAATTCTCACTCCATTTTTTGCGACTCAGAGAAAAGGGAGAAAAGATACGATCTGTCATGTATTCTATTACTAGCTTTCTCTGTGCCACAGTCCATTCTAAGTCTTTCCAAATCAGCCATATATCACTCCGAGAGTTTTTTAATGTTCCTATAGAAGACACGAACTTCTCGTTTAATTCCAAATGAGACTCATAATTTGCTTCTAACCAATTAAATAGACCGTTTAGCTCAGAAAAAAGTATCCTATCAGCAGAGTCCTTGATTAGCGTCGTATAAGCGTGCTCTGTTGTTTCCCTGTATGCGCGTGAACTAAATATGGAGAATAAAGGCTCGTCTGCTGGTTCTATCTCTAAATTAGCTCGGGGCCATAACGGCGGTGTTTGACCAAGTATCTCTTCGTCATCCTCCGCATACTCATCCTCTTCTTCGTACCTGTCCTCGTCTTCGTACTCATATGCTTCTTCGTCTTCCTCTTCGTCTTCCTCCTCGTCTTTTTTCTTCTCTTTATCCTTGTTTCCTTTTTCTTTTTGTCTTTGTTCTTTTCTTTCTCTTGTTTCTCTTTTTCTTTTTTGTCTTCTTCCTCGTCTTCTTCGTCTTCCTCGTCTTCTTCGTCTTCCTCGTCTTCTTCGTCTTCCTCGTCTTCTTCGTCTTCCTCGTCTTCTTCGTCTTCTTTGTCTTGCTCGTCTTCTTCGTCTTCTTCGTCTTCTTCGTCTTCCTCGTCTTCTTCTTCCTCGTCTTCGTACTCATATGCTTCTTCGTCTTCCTCGTCTTCGTATTCCTTTTCCTCCTCTTCTTCATTTGTCTTTTCGTTCTCTTTGGTCTTTTCTTTTTGTTGTTCTTCTTCTTTTTGTTGTTCTTCTTCTTTTTGTTGTTCTTCTTCTTTTTGTTCTTCTTCCTTATACAAGTCTAGTTCAAACTCCTGAAGCAGTTCTTGGCCCATTTGTAAGTTGTTTTCTGTTTGAAAGTGTTCTAAAAGCCTTTTTTCAATAAACTGTGTCTGGTTTTCCTCAATATTGTTTGATGAAAAACGCATACATTGATTGGCTAAAACACGCATTTTATTTCGTTTGCAAAAAAGTCTTGCAGATGTAAAGAGATCTTGTAAAACTAACCATCTAATCTCTTCTTTTACGTCTGAAAGCTCTTCTTCGGATGATCGTTTCCATGATTTTGGAGAGATAAATGGCCACACAGTGTCTGGGCAGTCGTATTGAGGCATATGTTTTAACCACTCTTTTGGGAAAGGTAAGTGGTCAGTTCTTGTGCTTCGATCTAGCTGCTTGATAGAAAAAGCTTGATCTTGTGCTAATTGAGAATACTCTGAAGTAGATGTGTTGAAGCAAAACTCAGAGTCTAAGTCAGTGACAAGCTTCACTGACTGTGGTTTCACTTTAGCAGCTTGCCAAACACGCATTCGAATGTAGTGCTCGATGTATTCTTCGGATAGCCTGTTAGGTCTCAATTTGTCTCTTCTTACTGCCTCTTTATATCTTTGTCTGAATTTTTGGCGTTCTTGTAAATGCATCAAGTGCATGCTTGCTCGAAAAACAGCCGCCTGTGCTTTTTTAGGAACCAAACGGAGTGTAGCAAGATATTTCAACCATTTTGCTTGCAGCTGAATTTGTCGGTACTGAAGAGCCCAATGAGAATGTACTGAGACTAAACGTAACTTTGGCCTCATTTTACTCGCGGTTTTCCGCTTGCTTTGAGTCCTCCACTTCTCTAGTCTAGACCTTAAAATAAATAGAGGTTCTTGGCTCATCCTCTGGAATTTTTCTCTGGCTTCTTGTGAGGCTGGCGAGCATTCTAAGTTATAGCCCTTCCTGCTAGAAAGCCTTTCTTGTTCTACTGGAGACTTAGATTGTCTATCCTTGTCTTCTGTCTTGATAGGACGTGCAGCAATATCCACCTGCGTCGCATTCAACGGAACCTCTGTGGTTACCACTTTAGGAATTAACTTAGTTTTGGAAGCTCCTGTCGGTGTAGCTTCAATAGACCGTCTCAGCTCATTCGATTTTTGCAGCTGGGTCGTGGTGTCACTAATGGCATTCCTGAACTCTTGACCGAGCAAAATCAAGGGTTTTACTTCTTCAAATACAATAGCCTTAATTCGGTCTTGGCATGCTTTTTTGAGCGGTTTCCAAAAAGGAGGAATTTTTGCTTTTTCAGTATAGCCCGGATTGATTCTTTCTGTGCATGTGTAATCTAAATATACATGGTGGTAACGCGGATAATGCTTTGTGTCAAATTCACGTAACGGAACCAGACGCAGAGGTGTGGTTACTTGCACGCGAAATCCATCTTTGTACCATTTCTTGGGTAGTTTCTGTTCCCAGTCTGTCCCAAATGTTTTAGCAAAAGAATAGCTTTCTGCTTGGAGTGCTGCCAAGTCTTCTACTAATTCTGAAGGCAGTCCTAAAAATACACGAGCTAGTGCTTTTATATAAATCCGTACTTTTTGGTATACTGGTCTGAATATCATCCGCACAAACATCGAACAATAGGTTGTGACCCTTGAATAGAGGCCTATGGGTATTCTTGGCGCTCCCTCCAGCTCTTTCGTTAACGCCTCATCTGTTGGTATTTTATTTGAGCCTATATCATCATTTTTTCCTGCGTATTTGCTCCAAGTTTCCCTAATTTTGTTCTTAAGTTCCTGCTGGGTTTCTTTATCGTTTTCTAGGGATACAGACAGTTTGAAGAGCAGCAACCTTCTGTAGAAATACTCATACATCTGTAAACACCACTCTTTTACCATCCTTACCACCTGCATGAAAAATGGTCTGCCCCACTCATGTAGATTTCCTTGAGACACTCCCGGTTCTATGTGCAATAACCTAGTAGGTGTAGGTCTGATCTTCCGTCTTTGATAAGCAAGGTTCAAGAAGTACTCCTGTACTTCTAGCAGGTGATTGGGATCGAACAGATATCGGTAAATTTGCTTGTAATCTAAATCATGGCGAAATAGACGTAGGCTGAATAACGGTATTTCTCTGATCAAATTGGCTGTCTTTCGATCCAGTTCAGCTTGTAATCTGATTAGAGGAGAGCAAAAATAAGCTAAATTATGAACACCTTCTTTGAGAGCATGTGGAATAGCGGGGATACAGTTCCATAGCCACCGCATCAATGTGTGTCGTTTTAGCTCGTATATCTCTCGCTCTAGGTTTCTAATGTAGAAAGTTTTTTTTGCTTTTTCCTGTGGTGAGACTATGATTGATAAAGGTGTGTGCCCCGCCCGCTTAGTCATATCTATTTGCGGGGACTGCTTTTTCTGTATTTCTATTTCCCTCTGCGTTGTTTGTCTTTCTCTTTGCTTCTGCTCTTCTCTCTGCTTTTGCTCTTCTCTCTGCTCCTGCTCTTCTCTCTGCTCCTGCTCTTCTCTTTGCTCCTGCTCTTCTCTCCGCTTCTGTTCTTCTCTCCGCTTCTGTTCTGTTCTCTGCTTTTGCTTTTTTACGCCTCGGGTGTTTTCTGTATTTGTAATTCGCAGGTACTTTTCTGCGAATTCTATTGGTATTTCTTTCTTTTCTATATAGCTTTTTGGTACTCTGGACTTTTCTAAAAATTTTAGAGCTTTACGTACACCCTTCCAATCGACTCGCCATACATCTTGTTTTTGCTTCTGGAGCTCTTTTTCTTCTAAGCACTTTAAAGCTTGTTGTTTTAGGATTTCAATATGCGGAACAGTTTCAGGACAAGAAAGTAACCATTGGAATAATGGATTATGCTCAAGTGCCGGGTTCCATGCTAAGGTTTTTAAAAACTGCAAATCAGTTTTTTGTAGATAGCGAGGCATCCAATTGGATTTGAATAACTCTGTATGTGTCTGTTTAAGATTGGAAGTCAGACGAGGATCCTCTTTTTCAAATATTGGCAACAAAAAGCCTTCATATCGGGATCTAGCCTGACTATCTACTTCTGTTCTCAAACTTCTGGGAACAGAGCTTGTAGGATGGATGGGTTTATATTCAAAACCTAAGAACCGATCAGAATACTCGAGCCCACCACGGGGATCCTCTGGTGTGAAGGAATTTAAATCATGCTGATGGTTTTGTGTTTTGGTCATTGCGATCAAGTGATTGGCTGGCATTTGATCTTCACGTTCTTGAGAGCTTTCTTCGTTCAATTGTTTCACTGTTAACAACGAGTCAAAATCCAAAGTCGTCTTTCTAGGATTGTCGAGCGGCTGCAAAGATTTTTCTAGCTTTTCGAGAAAATTCCCTGTATATCTTCTTTTGTATTTGAACGGCTTGGGCTCGAAGAACGAACTCTGGCTCCACTTATGGACTTGTGCGTGCAGCGCATTTCCATAAAAATGATTTTTCCATCTTCCCAGCTTGAAGGTAGAAAAGAGATGAGCGATATTGGTTGCGAATTTTAAAAAGGGAGGTTTGTTATCCCTTTCTTTGACAGCGCGAGTCTGAAAAAAGCGATTTAAAAGCTCAGCTTTAGTAAGTAAAAGTGCTTCTTGTTTTTGTTCCTCAAACTGATTTGCAAGTGATTCTGGAGAAGGGTCTGCTGCTATGGTATCGCGTAAGTTGTTGGACAAAGATTTTTGCATCCAGCCCCAAGAGGCTAGGCGTTTGCCTCGAATATTGAGGTCATGCCTTCGATCTATAGATGGTTTATGATCTAAAAGCCAGAGTCTGTGTCCCATATATCTTTTTAATTTAGCAAGATTGTGAGCTCTGGTTTCCAGCCATCCTTGCCGTAGCTCTAGCCCTTGATGTAGAACGTTTTCTGTTTTTGCATGGTCTGGTTTGGAGACTAGCATTTGGCCTAAAAGCTTTTGGGGCTTTTGAAGATGAGACTGCTTGTTTTTGTCCAGAAAAGATTCAGATTGAAGTTCATTTGTTTTTGCAAGCGATTTTCCTATCTTTAGAGACACGAAAGCTTTCGGCGCTCTTATTAAATTCAATATATCTCTACGTACAAGCGCTAATCCAGATATTTGATGGTAATGGAGCTTAGGCAGTGCTTGTGTAAAAACAGAATCAAAAAAAAGATCAGAAACACCATGCGGCTTAATTGGATCTACGAAGAAGCCACGCAATATGTCAGAATTTTTCGGAATAGCATCTTTTTTCGGTAGCTCTTTCTTTTTCTCTTTCTTCTTTTCCTTTTTCTGTTGCCTTGCTATTTGCGCTTTCTTCCTAGCTTCCTTTCTTTCTTTTACTATCTGTTCCGCTATCTCCCTTTTTTCTTGTATCATTTCCTCGGTTGTGCTCAGAATTCCTTTAGTTTTTATCTCTGTTGCGTATGTTTGAATATCCTTTAAGCAGATAAGTAACCATTCACGTGTTACAAAACTTTTAACCGAAGGTGTCACTGGAAGAGGAAGTTTAATTTCACGCAATATATAATATGGTAAATTTGACTGGTCTTCTTCTGGTAGATAAGAAGTATGAGTCCGAGTATGAGACATAGGAATTCGGCGGTCATAAAAAAGATCAGGCCATGGCTTCTTGTACCAGGTTTGGGTTTCTGAAGAAAATAAATTTTTGCTTGCAAATGGCCAAGGTGCTCTGTACATGACTGCCACAATAGTCATTAAGGTTATTACCCCAAACCAAGATTCAAAACGTTGTTTATTGATAGATACAGTTTTTGGAAAATATTTTTCTAGTGTTCTGAATAACCATGGGCTTATTACTACCAGAGCTACATGGGCTCCTAAATAGCCTATGGCATTGCCAAAGAGAAAGATGGGCTGCTGACTATGACGGAACATAAACAAGGTCGTAAGTTTGGCCAAGGCTGCAGATCCGCTGAAGACCAAGGGGTTAATGAGCTGTAAAAACAGGCTTTCTAAGAAGAGTTGCCCTGTGGTTTCTTCTGCAAAATTTGGTCTTAAAGTTTGCTGCACTCGACGCCAATAGAAGCGCAGATAAGGCACAAATAAAAGGGCCAGAAACAAGGGCCGAAACATCACTGTTTGCAACACCGGATAATAAGTGGCCAGCAACATACATGCATGACCCGCCGTGATCCCTAGTACCGATGAGGCCAGAAACCTATTGATGGAAAACGAATAACCGCGTAAAGAAAGCGGAAATGTATTATTTACTTGCAGATCCTCGAGTAATATACAGCGCATCAGAGCTAGTTGAGCAGGACCAAAGATAAAAATGGTAAGTATTCCACTATAAAGACCAAGCAAAGCGATTCTAATGGCTTCAACTATCCCAAGTAGCGCGTGAGCGGGAAGAAGATTTGAGGTCATAATACTAACTCCTAAGTTAATAACTAACAATGAAAAATAGTGAACTTGGTAATCATTCTTGACTACTTGAGAAATCTATCTATTTATTTCTGCATCTATCCACCCTTAGTGTAGCTAGAATAAGTCAGTAAGTAAAGAGGAAAAAAGATGGATTTATGGACGATTTCAACTGCTACAAGCGAATATATTCTACCAACCTTTGATTTGAAAAGCAAGTGGTTTGTATGGGGGCTCCAGGGAGCCCAGTAAGATTGACTAAAACCATTAAGAGGGGTCTATTTTAGGTATAAGACTGATCTGTTTTGTTCTTGACAAGGCCAGCCCAGCCTAAGCTTTCTAAACTATTGTTTCGGCGCAATGGACGAGTGACTAATTCTAAGATGTCCCGGGCATTGGTAAAGCCGTGAATTTGAGCAAAAGTAAATTCTACGGACCACTTAGTACTAATTCCTCGGGCTTCTAATGGATTAGCATGAGCCATCCCAGTGATGGCAAGATCTGGCTGAAGCTCACGCATTCTTTGTACTTGACTATAGTTATCAGGTTTTTCAACAATGCGTGGTAAGGGGACATTCATGTCTTGGCAAGTTTTTTGTAATAAAGCCAGTTCAGCTGCCTGGTACCGCTTGTCCATATAAGGAATACCAATTTCATAAACAAGCATACCGCAGCGAATTAAGAATCTTGCTAGAGAGACTTCTAAGAGATTGTCACCCATAAAGAACACCGATTTTCCTCGAACAATATCTAAATAGTCTTTTAAACTCGCCCACACTTGCGCTTCTCTTTCTTCTAAACCTTGAGGTTCAATTCCAAATACAGAGCAAATTTTTTCCACCCAAGCTCGAGTCCCATCCGGACCAATAGGAAAGGGAGCACCAATTAGTTTACACTTTCGTCGACGCATCAAGGTGGTAGCAGTACGACTTAAAAATGGGTTGATTCCACATACGTAAACACCTTCTCCTACTGAAGGAAGTTCAGTATATCTTTGTGCTGGAAGCCAACCTGACACTTGAATAGATTGTCGTTTCAATTCCAGACTAAGTTGAGAAGCTACTGTAGAAGGTAAGGATCCAAATAAGACCAAAGGAGCTTGAGTATTGAGAAGTGTAGAGTGTGTGTGTTCTGTGGTCGGTAAAGCTGAAAGCAAGCCCTCCAGAGCTTGGCCATGCTCGCCCTGCTCATTTTCAGCAGCGTAGTGAACAGGACATCGATGAGCCATAGCTGCAAGTACCGTGTCCTCTCCCTGGGTAAAAGCATAGTCTAAACCATTAGCTCGGGCCACGACTATAGGGATTTGAATCTCAGCTTCCAGGCGAGGAGCCATACCTTCGAGATCCATTTTAATAATCTCAGTGGTACAAGTCCCAATCCAAACGATCACAGAAGGATTGCGATCTTTTTTAATTTGTAAGCACAGTCGTTTAAGCTCTTGGTAGTCATTGAGCTGAGCGGAAATGTCGCCTTCTTCTAGTTCTGCCATGGCATAACGAGGTTCAGCAAAAATCATCACCCCTAGTGCATTTTGTAAGAAATAACCACAGGTTTTAGTTCCCACCACTAAGAAAAAACTGTCTTCAATTTTTTGATAAAGCCAAGCGACACAGCTGATGGGACAAAAAGTGTGATAATTTCCCGTTTCACATTCGAATGTTAGGGTTTCTGATGTTGGACTTGAGAGCATGGGCCATACCTCCTTTATTGATTAACGAAAAGACCTTTGGAGGGCTGGAAGGGCTGAAAAACCCACCCAGCCCTGAAGCAGTTAGAGCTTTTTAGACCATGAGAAAATCTAGAGAGCCTTCTTCTGTAATTGGCAAAGTTGGCGCGCCCGTAGGGTTCAAATAAAAATCAGATAGTAGACTGAATAGTTCCCTATCTGGAACTTCCTTAGGAACTACTCCTTCAGGTTGAGCAAGAATTTGGTCAGCGATATTTAAATAAAAGTCACAAACATAGTCTAAAGCAGATTCTGACTCAGCCATTTCAAAAAGAGTCTTTCCCTTAACCCTAGAAACTCGAATATCTTCAATTAAAGGTAAAACCTCCAAAACAGGCATAGGACAGGCTTCTACATACTTATCAATAAGGTCACGCTTAGAGGTCCGATTACCGACCAAACCTGCCAACCTCAATGGATGGGTACGGGCCTTTTCTCGAACAGAGGCTGCAATTCGATTGGCAGCAAAGAGGGCATCAAAGCCATTGTCTGTAATAATTATGCAATAGTCTGCATAATTTAAGGGTGCCGCAAAGCCTCCACACACTACGTCACCTAGGACGTCAAACAAGATGACATCATATTCATAAAAGGCATTTAATTCCTTAAGAAGTTTAACCGTTTCTCCTACCACATAACCTCCGCAACCCGCTCCAGCAGGAGGTCCTCCTGCTTCTACACAATCTACCCCGCCGTAACCTTTGTAGATGACATCCTCAGGCCAAACATCCTCGTAATGATAGTCTTTAGATTGTAGAGTATCAATGATCGTAGGTATCAGGAATCCAGTCAGAGTAAAGGTGCTGTCATGCTTCGGATCACACCCAATTTGGAGGACACGTTTGCCTCGCCTAGCTAAGGCAATCGAAATATTACAACTGGTCGTAGATTTACCAATTCCACCCTTGCCATAGACTGCTAGTTTCACTTGCAAGACCTCCTGTACTTCAATACGCTTGCCATGCTTTTTTTATCCATCAGAGGTTTTACACCACATCCTGATTTCGCTAGCCATGGCCACCAGACCAGAAAAGCCCAATTGGACTTGCTGGTTTCCTTAGTACTATTGATAATAGCATACCCTAGCCTGTATTGGCTAGGCAAGCCAAAGTCAATCTAATTCAAGCAGGGACTCAAATATGTAGTATATATTTGAATCCCTAAAACTTTTTTCCATCTTTCTAACATCCTTTTTCTTGGTCCACGTTTACTTTTGTGACTAAGAAATCAGTCCTTTAACCTGCTGCCCAACCGGAACCAGAAGATCTTTTTCGGAAAAAAGTCCTTTCTCCTAGTCACATGATCATAATGATTTGTGCTAAAAACAATACAATTACACTAGTTAAGTTGTTTCTAGTCTCTCTGTACGGCCTTTTTGGTATCAGGCCGACAGAAATACTTACTAGGAGGTCCGCTTTGACGACCTTTGCTTTTCTGCTATCTAATTTCAAGCTTTACTTTGGAATATCTAACACGTTTTGCTTATCAAACCAAATTTTCTGATCCAAACTATTTGATTGCTTGCAGTCATAAACCCCCGTGCATAAGCTTCGATGATGGTTAACCTGCGAGTAGTGCTTCTGCATTTGTTTAATGGCTTCGCCTTTTCTGACTTCAACTGCTGAAACTGAGCTTAGATAACTTTAATAAACCTGCTCTCTAGCCTGACGTAGTTCTCGCTGCGGTTGAAATCTTCGCCCACCGTGCCCCTCCTGTACTTAATGACTCGCACGATAGCAAAACCTGAACTACTCATCGGATTAACTGCAATTCCTGCCGCACTCTCGGCAGGCCTGCCAAGCTTTTCAAAGCTCAGCCTGGTTGCGGATTTCTAATGTCCACAAGCGAATGGATAAACAGATATCTGTAATTTTTACTTATTCATTCATAGCATGGTAACTGACCACTATAGAGGGAGAAATACGATTAAGATGACGAAAAATCCAGTATTTACATACAGTATCTAAGATGACTGGGAAAGTAGAGACAAAACATGAGATCACTTGGGGGGAATGAGATAACCCAAAGTGATCGAAGACTAAGCCTATTAACACTTCCCAACCATGAGGAGAATGGAAACCGATACACAAATCGGTTAGCAAAAGAACCCAAAAAGCTTTCATAGTATCACTCAAACTATAAAACAGTTCTTGAGCCCAGGAGTTGAGTACTGCCAACCTTTTTTGTCCAACCCACAAAACGGTGACAATGGTCCCGAAGTACACGAGATCAGTACTAAGATGAGCAAAATTTTGCATACTTTCTTTCTGGTACAAAGTCAAAAAATTCATGGTTCTAGAGTGCATCTCGGCTGTTAGATTTTGATTCAAGTCATCTCCAATGAGCATATCTAGCCAAATCAATGCTTCTTGTGCTTCAAGCTGTTTGAGTGCTCTGATTTCTTGGGAAAGTGTTAAAAAAAAATTATGGTTAGCAGTGTCCCAGATCAGCGGTCCCCATTGAACAACCCACTGTGTCCAAAGCCAACCAGCAGTCCAGGGCAGTAAGACCAAACATGCTATATATTGCAGAGAGGCCAATGCTTGGTATTTCGCAAAACGAAATTCTGGGCGTACTAGGGAAGGAAGCTGCCCGGTCACTTCGCTTTGAAAGCGTGAAAATGTTCGAGTAATCGAACGGGGCACAAGTCCTATAGCTTCATAGGCAGTGCTTGAAGTGTCTTTTTTCTCCACTTGAGGAGGCCAAAAACCTTTTTGAACCTCTGGTATACCAAGCAAGCCTAGCCTATAAGCTGACTTACCGATGCTTTTGCTGACCTTTAAGTCTTGTAAAGTGGTTTTTATCCATAGTAGCTTGCGCTCTCTATGCATCTCGTCATTTTGCCCGGGTGGAAAGTTAGGCTGCGCTAAGTTTGGCTGGTTTGCTTCAGGCGAAGAAGAAAAGTTATGATGTTGGAGAAAAGAATCTGGAACCAAACATCTGTTCATTTCTACTATGACCAAGTAGCAAGTAATCCACCAGATATGTTGGCTTAAAGTCGCCTCGATATATATTGCAGCATGTTCTGGTGAAAACTTGCTTGCTGCTTGTAGGTTGGGATAGTGGGCATATTCTTTTTGTATTTCTCGAGCTTTTTTGCTTGTCTGATAAGCTTTTTCTAGGGCTCGAGCAGAGATTGGCGTTAACCACTGGTATAACCACTGCCCAAAGTCTGGCATCTTTCAGTTCCTCCTTCACTTTAATAAGGGCCCACAGGCCTAACCATTATTGGAATGGCTTGATTCTCTAGTTTGCACCCGCGGGCCAGATGGTTGGGCATCCGAACCGCAGAAGCACGTGTACAGGTATTTTAGAAGCTAATTCTAAGTACTGGTCCTAGGAATATTCGAAAATAAGTTTTCTTTCTGTGTTTTTTTTTAAGTAATCATTGGGACTCGTAAAAACTTAGCTAGTTGTGCTGCTTGTTCTTCTGCTTCTCGAAGACTTAGAGAATCAGCTAAGGGCATTAATGCAATTTCTTGCTCATCCGTCATTTTCACAGACAGTTTCCGACCTGAATTCCATCCTTCTTCGACTTTAAGCCTTACGGCTTGAATATCTTCTACTAAAAAACGTATTCGGATACGCCGATTTTTTCCAGGAAAGCCCCAACGAAAGAGGGAAATAACGCCTTCTCGACGGTCAAACTCATTATAACCACTACCTATTGCCCAAAAAATCATCGAGCTTAAGTACAAGCTTAATGAACATCCTCCGATACCGTAAAAACACATTACTAAACCTTGGGGAGCAAATTGAATGCCTTCCGAAGACAAAACTGGCAGGAGATCTTTCCTGGCATAGCTTGAAAGCCCAGCAAGCAAAAAACCGACTGACCCTGCGAAAAGAAAAATAGCCCAAAGCCAATTGCTTAATTTATTTGAGCCGATCACAGGTTTTATCCACAACGCTTCAAATTCTTCGTCCATTAATTTTACATCTCCTTTCTTTATACTCATTCAGCAAACCGCTTTCAGTTTGTGCAAGCGTTACAAATGCCAGATTATCAAGTCAATTCCTTCTGAAAGCAATAGGCTCCAAAGTATATCGAATCTGTTTGCAAAATGAGAAATTGGTTTGGCTTTCCAAAAATACAGAAGATAGTTTAAAAACTCTAAATCTCATATTGAAATGTTTTGTATTTCTTTTATGCGATGAAAGAATTTGGTAGATTAAAAAACTTGGCAAACAGAAGTCTAGCCTCTATGATATTATTAGTCCACTAATCAGCATGTCATTTTCAGAGGTGCTGTATGGTTTGGTTTATTCTAATTCAAGGAGTTTTCTATGTCTTTAGCAGATTGGTTTGAAGAAAAACGTAGGTTAAAAATGCTTACTACTCCTAAACCCAAGTATCCAGAGTCTGATCCAAGCGAAGGGTTATGGACTCAATGTGATAATTGCGAAAGTATGCTTTATGTTAGATTTTTAAAACAGCATCAACGAATTTGTAAAGAATGTGGTTACCACTTAGAAATGAACAGTAGTGAAAGAATTGAGTTACTTATTGACAGTGGTACATGGACGCCTATGGATGAAAATATGCTTTCTCAAGATCTACTAGGATTTGTGGATGAGCAAAGCTACGAGGATCGTTTAGAAGAAAATCAAATACGTACAGGATTGACGGATGCGATACAAACAGGTACTGGAAAATTACGCGGTTTAACTGTAGCTTTAGGAGTCATGGATTTTCAATTTATGGGTGGAAGTATGGGCTCAGTTGTAGGAGAAAAAATTACCCGACTTGTGGAATATGCCACCACAAAGGCCTTGCCCGTAATTATTATTTGTGCTTCAGGAGGCGCCCGGATGCAAGAAGGAACCTTAAGCCTAATGCAGATGGCTAAAATCGCAGCGGTGTTACAAATTCATCAAATTCGAAACAGACTTTTGTATATCTCGATCCTGACTTATCCTACCACTGGGGGAGTCACAGCAAGCTTCGGTATGCTCGGAGACATAATTATAGCTGAACCGCGAGCATATATTGCTTTCGCAGGCAAAAGGGTAATTGAACAGACTTTGCGCCAAGAAGTGCCAGATGGTTTTCAGGTTGCTGAATCTCTCTTCAAACATGGTTTGCTCGATCTGATTGTGCCCCGTGCTATCCTCAAGGGTGTGCTCGGAGAGTTGTTTGAACTTTATAGCAGTGCTCCTCGCACTTTTTCCGGGCAGCTTCCTTTCATCGCCCCCGTTTCAAGCCTATCTTCTTTTAAAAAAGTAGACGAATAGACCATCTTGAGCTACAATTAAGTCACGATCATTTAATGCGATCTAAGTGGACAAGTTTCAATAACACTTCAACTTGTCCACTTAGATCAGTGCCATACAATAAAAGATATTCTATTGATATGAATAAGAGAAACTTTGACTGGTTATATAAATTTTATGAGACAATGGCCTTAAGCGTACTTTTCACAATTATGTACGCATTTTTATGCAATCAAAAAAATTATGCATCATTAGCTGCCTCCAGGGAATTGCCAGCTCTTATCACCGCTCACAAAACCTCAGAAACATTACCTCAGAATGAAAACAATCGAGAATTCTGTGAAAATCTAAAAATTCAACAAATTCGGCACCCGGTGCCTTTAGCGTATCAATCCTTTTTGCAAGATACAATTGAATTGCATGCGAGTGTCAACAAGCATAAATTTAAGCCCATCTCTGCGTCAATCATTCTATTCAAGAAAAGAGATGCTATGAGTCGTCCCAGCCTGTTAATCTTATTCGGAATTGGGAGGTTAGACCGTGATGCTGAAATTTGCGTAGGTCTATTTTTGATCTGTTCGTTTTAACGACTCAAAAACATGCTAGGCTGCTTCTTCTAGGTCTAGAAATAGAGAATATTAGGATTTCGAATCTTCCGGAGCTATTTTTCCTCAGGCTGACTTGTGTTACAATCCCAAGGATACCCACTCAAGCTCGCTGTGTGACTGATTGTTTAGCCCAAACAAGGTCTCAACCCTCCTATAAACAAGACCTTTTCCTTTGCTTCAGATCTTTTCTTTTATTCACGCTCTGCCTTTGTGACAGGGCCTATTACTAAGGAACTCACATCATGGTTGCTTCTTATCTTCCCTCTATTTTAGTACCCTTGGTAGGGCTGGTCTTTCCAGCCATTACCATGGCTTCATTGTTTTTGTATATTGAGCAAGATGAGATTCTTTAAAATCTCGAGAACATTAGTATTTGTCTTACCTTTAGGATGTCAGTGTGGTTTTATCTTTAGACCCAGCCTGGACTCAAAGCACTGAGTTAACAAATATCCGCTTTTGTCTAAAGGGTACAGCTTACTGAATCCATCCATAACTATGCAGGCCACGGCCAAGGAGGTTTACACCCAAGTAACAGACCCACACCACAAAAAAACCTACAGAGGCAAGGATGGCAGGCTTTTCGCCTTCCCATCCTTGCCTTAGGCGGATATGTAAATAGGCTGCGAAAGTTAACCAAGTAACTAAGGCCCAGACTTCTTTAGGATCCCATGTCCAATAAGACCCCCAGGCCTCATTGGCCCACACCGCTCCGGAAAGAATACCGACAGTTAAAAGTGGAAATCCTATGCCAATAGTTCTATAACTCCAATGGTCCAGCTGTTCTGTTAAGGCTTCTTGTCGGACCTTCAAACATGCTAATTCTATCTGTAAGAAGTAATTTGCATAGTGAAAAGTTAGACTGGGGCTAATAGTCAAACTCCTTTTTTCCTGGGCTGAGAAGAAAGGCTGTCCCCATACACTCAAATAAGATTCTTTTGCGACCAGCAGACGTTTGACGATCAGAAGAGTTACTGCCAGCAAAGATCCGGATAGAAGAGCTCCATAGCTAAGCATCATCATGCTTACATGCATCATCAACCAGTTAGATTGTAAGGCTGGCACAAGGAGGGTAGACTGTTGCATTTTGGTCGGCAAAGCGAAGGTAGTAAATGCATATATTAAAGTGGCGCTTGGTATTAGCACTGGCCCTATCCAGGGCTGGATTTTTTTGTGCGACAGCACAAGATGGAGCAAAGTCAAATTCCAAGACAAAAACATTGTTGATTCGTAAAGATTACTAATTGGAAGATGTCCTGATATAAGCCATCGAAGTAGCAGTAGTCCAGTAATACTGGCATTAGCTAAGGTTGCGGCTATCTTGTGGAAGAACAAAACTCTTTTGTCATGAGCTAGAATCGGGCTAGCCCACAGCAATAGCGTGGCTAGCAAAAGGGTTATTAGGCCGAAAGGGGTCAAAAATGCTTCCAAAATTGCCAATGTCATAATGGGTAAAAGAAAATGCTAGCTGTCAGTCATGAATAGCGCAGACCTTCACAGACAAAGGAGGGTCAAGTCTTCCTTGAACAAAATTCATTTCCTGTTGGTTGCAAAGGATACGTAAAAACCAAGGAGTTAAAATACTAAATTCAGAAAACATGTAGCCACATGCCGCCACTCGGACTCGAACCGAGATGCTCTAGCACTGCTTCCTAAGAGCAGCGTGTCTACCAATTTCACCATGGCGGCTTATCTGTCCGTAGACACATAATATCACCAAAGACCTAGATATGTCAACCATACGTAGGCCCTTCTGCCCTTTGTGTTTGTGTATTTAAGCTTGAGATATGATGAAAACATGTAGTAGTTCTGCTGTGCTGAAAGTTTTTTTAGACTTTGGTGAGTTCAGAAAAGAATTTAGCCGAGTCATTTGGGCTAGGTTTTTTTTGAACTCACCAAAACCGAGGATACTATTTTAAGTACTATATCCAAACACCTTGCTAAATTTTTCTTGCACTAACAATCCAGAATCAATCGATTCTAAAGGATCTTTACGCAATCTATGCCGAAGACATAATGGGATCACGGTCCAAATGTCTTTGACTGTGACCTCAGAGCGATCGCCTAAAGCTGCAAGGGCTTTTGCAGCTCGATTAGTGACAATATCACCTCGCAGCCCGTCGACATTGAGCTCGGCACAGACTTGAGAGATTTTTACTCTCAGATCATAGTCTAAATGAATTTGACTTAGGCGCTCTCGAGAGTGACTAATTTGCTCTCGAAGATGGTCTTGGGGTACCCTATAAGCGGTACGAAAGGCTCCTGGATCGCGATCAAAACTCGATCTTTCTTCTACAATTTTCACTCGTAATTCAGGATCTTTAACTGTCCCTACTTGCGCGTGCATGCCAAAGCGGTCTAGCAATTGTGGACGAAGTTCACCCTCTTCAGGATTTCCTGAACCAATTAAAATAAATCGTGCTGGATGTGAGATAGAAATGCCTTCTCGCTCTACAGTATTCCACCCAGAAGCCGCAGCATCCAAAAGCACATCGACCAAATGATCATCTAACAGATTTACCTCGTCTACGTATAAAATGCCTCGGTTGGCTTTAGCTAAAAGACCAGGTTCAAAAGCTTTAATTCCTTCGGTCAAAGCTTTCTCTATATCAATAGTGCCACAAACTCGGTCTTCGGTAGCACCCAAAGGAAGATCAACCATAGAAATTTTTGTACTAATTACCGAAAGAGGTTGATCGGCAGTGATCCTCTCTCGAACTTCCTCGCTCATTAATTCAGGATCTCGAGGATCGGAATTAAAGGGATCGTCAGCAACGACCTCAATCTCTGGCAAAAGATCGACCAAAGCTCTGACCGTGGTAGATTTTCCAGTTCCACGGTCGCCCATAATCATCACTCCGCCAATTTTAGGATCTACTACATTGAGAAGAAGAGCCAACTTCATTTCTTCCTGGCCAACAATAGCAGTAAAAGGAAATACTGGACGTTGAAGAGTAGGTCTATCTACAGTATTACTCATATCATTTTATCCCAAGCAACTAAGTTCTGATTAATTTTGCTTACACACTTCCACCACTCTGCTTCACATTGCCCAGAAGCAGAAATAGTCAGCAGCCCGATGATATATGCTCTTATAGCCAAAAGAACACTATTTGCTGTCTTCAAGCATGAGTCTGGCAGAGCACCTGATAAAGCCAAGCCCAAGTTATCTTACACAAAGCTAGGATGAATCACAAGGTCTATACTTCTGCTTACATTCAAGAAAAAGACCTAAAAATGCCCTAGGTAGGGTTCGAACCTACGACCTGTCGATTAAAAGTCGATAGCTCTACCACTGAGCTACTAGGACTTGGCTCGGAATCAAGCACAGTTGGGGCACAAGAATGTACAACAGCATACTAACACTTGCCAAATTTTTCTTTAGTACAAAAAGCACGACATTAGTCTATCTCTTGGCTAGGGACATGATCCTCTATCTATGGATGTAAAACCCAATATTCATGATTTTGAAACTCAGCCCTTAAGTCCCTCCCTTTTGTACTTCTGCATAGAAAAAAGAATTTTTTTAGCAACCAACTGACTTACTGATTTACTGACTTACTGACTTACTGATGGAACACAAAGTAAAGGATGACCAGAAGTAAAGAATAGCTAAGGTAGAAGGTAGAAGGTAGAAGGTAGAAGGTACAAGGTACAAGGTACAAGGTACAAGGTACAAGGTAGAAGGTACAAGGTACAAGGTACAAGGTACGGCTATGGCTTTTTATTCTATTTTAAGGTCTCTGTAGCCGTCTAAGATGTGGTATGATATGTTTAGAAGGGCAGGTAGAGCTAAGTGTTTTCAGGCTTAAGCAGCCTGTCTGGTCCGATCATTGAAGTTAATGTCTCTGAAGTTCTAATCGGAGTTGAGCAATCCAATGGCGCATTCAGTAAAGATTTACGATACCTGTATTGGCTGCACACAGTGTGTCAGAGCTTGTCCAACCGATGTCTTAGAAATGATCCCCTGGGATGGATGTAAGGCTAGTCAGATTGCTTCTGCTCCTAGAACTGAAGACTGTGTGGGGTGCAAGCGCTGTGAATCTGCTTGCCCTACCGATTTTTTGAGTGTTCGTGTGTATTTAGGCCCTGAAACTACTCGCAGTATGGGCTTGGCATATTAATTCTTGCAAGCGGAATTATGCTCAAAAAGATCAGGGCTTTACAAAAAAAGCTCCTGGTGATGCATAGAAAAGGCTTTTACCAGCTGATAAAGCTAGCGAAAGCCTTTTCTATCTGACTTAGTGAGTGGCCATTAAAAAGACATCTCAGCCTAGAGGTCTTGGCTATTCTGGAAACTGCTGATCGCATGACAGGAACGTTATCAACCCCCCCCTCTTCGCCACATTATGATGCATTTCCCTTGGTTAACAACAATTGTGCTATTTCCGGTCTGTGCTGGTTTATGCATTCCATTTTTGCCTAAAGCAGGGAATCATTTGGTCCGCTGGTATGCTTTGGGTATCTGCCTCTTAGACCTTCTTCTGATGACTTATGTGTTTGGCTCTTTTTATAGCTTAGGAAGCACAGCAATACAATTGACAGAGAGTTACCAATGGATTGAACCAATTGGTTTTCACTGGCGATTAGGTATTGATGGACTATCGGTGGGGCTTTTTTTACTGACTGGCTTTGTCACTACCTTGGCTACTTTAGCTGCTTGGCCGGTGACCCGTAATCCAAGGCTGTTTTATTTTTTAATGCTCGCTATGTACAGTGGGCAACTCGGACTATTTGCTTCTCAAGATATATTGCTCTTTTTCTTCATGTGGGAGCTTGAACTAGTTCCAGTTTATTTACTCTTGTGCATGTGGGGGGGCAAAAGACGATTATACTCAGCCACCAAATTTATCTTGTATACGGCAGGAGGTTCCATTTTTCTATTAGTTGCAGGTCTCACTATGAGTTTGTGGGGTTCAGAGAAGCCAGTTTTAGACTTTGAAACTTTAGCTTCTAAAACCTACCCCCTGAGTTTAGAAGTATTACTGTATTTTGGTTTCCTAATCACTTATGCAGTGAAATTGCCTGCTTTTCCTTTACACACTTGGTTACCAGATACACATGGTGAAGCTCATTACAGCACATGTATGCTTTTGGCAGGCATTCTACTGAAAATGGGTGGATACGGCTTAATTAGGCTAAACATGGAACTCTTATCACACGCCCACAGCTTATTTGCTCCTTGGCTAGTTATTTTAGGAGCGGCTCAAATTGTGTATGCTGCACTAACTTCTCTGGCACAACGTAACCTGAAGCGGCGAATAGCTTACTCTTCAGTTTCCCATATGGGCTTCGTCATGGTTGGGATTGGCTCACTTTCTGATCTCGGTCTTAGTGGGGCCATGCTACAAATGATTTCCCATGGTTTGATTGGCGCGGCACTCTTCTTTTTAGCAGGCACTAGTTATGACCGCACGCGAACGCTTATTTTAGAAGAGATGGGTTCTTGGGCTTTGCAAATGCCTAAAATGTTTGCCATGCTTAGTGTGGCTTCCATGGCTTCTTTAGCCTTACCAGGCATGAGTGGTTTTGTAGCCGAACTTATGGTCTTTTTGGGTTTGGTTACCAGCACGTTTTACTCGATATCATTTCGAGCCATTGTAACTACTATCGAGGCCATTGGAATTATTCTGACTCCAATTTATCTTTTATCTATGCTTCGACAGATGTTCTATGGACATCGTCAAACACGCTTTTGGCCATCTATGTCCTTAGACTCTGGGCCACGCGAGGTCTTTATCTTAACCTCTTTATGTCTTCCGATTGTTGGATTGGGTCTTTACCCGAACTTAATATTGCCACTTTGGAGTACTAAGACACAAGCAGTCGTAGCTTTATCTGAATCAGCCCCAAGATACACAGTACAAAATAAAACTAGATCAAACTCAACTATATTTTCTTCTAATAACCCGCAATCCAGACTATCTCTGGTACAAGCGCCTTAAACCAGGTATATTTGTTTTTGAAAGCCTAATTTCATTCATACCATAGTCGTCATATTACTAAAACATTCACATTCCAAAAGCAGCTATCTTTTTTATCTAATATCAAAACATTTCCATATCGGCATTAAACCTGATATATGCTGCTGGAGTTACACCTATTTGTAGATATAACTCCAGCAACACCGTTTTTTCCATACTACCACAGAGTTACAAGTGTTTACTTTTTTAACCTAAAAGGGTAAACAAGCAAAAAAAATGATGACAGTGAATATTTCCATCTGAAATACAAGTAGAAACTGACATAAATAATCTTGGTATATCAACAAATGCATCTAGACTTAGGTTCAATTGTAGTGAATAATTGAAGCCAAGCACACCTTTGCGGATCTTTTATCTTGCTTAAGCGCTGTACTCGATGTTTCAATCTTTGTGTTTTGCTTTGTTCTATTTACAGGACCCAAAATAGTTCTTCTAAAAATAGTGCTTGTTCTGTAAATACCAATTCTTTAGTCTTGGTCTCAGATGTTCATATCGTGTTAAATAAAGACCACACGATAAATCAGACTAAAATATTTAGTGCTGGGTCTACAAAAGTGCTTTTTTAATTACAAGAAAGCAAAGCATAATTATATCAAAAGCCAGTGTATGGGTTTTTATGTATACGCTGTTTGTTCTCATACTTATAAGCAAAGGATTCAAAAACCTCAAAGATCGGAAAAGCAACATGGGCAGATCTTTGCAAAGAAAGACAGAACCAGCAACAAAGACCCACTTGTGCATATTCCAAAAACCATATTCGCGAGTCAGAAAGAATCTTGGGGTTGATAGAACTTACGCTCGAGAAAAACAAATAGTCTTCCAACACTGGTTGCCAGAATCTTGGCAAGGCTGTGGCATAATGCTTCCAGATACTTCGCAGATTAGTTTTATGCTTGAAGGCTAGAGTTTTGGCACAAGAAAAACGCAGACTAGAGACTAGTTGGGCCAGTAATTGCTGACTGTTAGATGCATAATAATAAAGGCTAAGCACCTTGCAGAGATGCTTAAACCGTTTCAGGATTTCTTCATCTCTTTTTAAACTCCAGTTGAATCGACTGGTAGCTCCTTTTTTATGGCTTGCAAATGAGTGTTTTTCTAAACAGTAAAAAAGAGACCAATTTGGACTTTGTACATAAAATCGTTCTTGAATATCAAGCATTTGGACCCAACAAGCAGTTTCTTTTGCAAACCAAAACAGGACTTTAGCTTGTAGTTGCAAAGCAAATCCTAAAAAAAAGACACATTTTTGGCCGGCTTTTGTCCAACTCCATAAAGAAGAAGTATGATAATAGCCTAGCCGCTGTTCTAACCATCGAGAACCTTGATTAGGAAGTTGAGCACATGTTTTACTGATCTGGTCCACACTTAAGCTCCAAGCATTACCACAACGAATATACTGGAGAGCGATCTCAGGAATATTAAAACACAAGCCTGGATCTACATTCAACATACCATAATTGGCTTGATGGGCCGAAGAGCTTAGTTTAGAACAACCTGTTAAATAAACCAACTTGCGGTAGCAATTACTCAAATTTGCAGACTGTAGTGAATGAAAATCAGGCTTAATCAATTGAGAAATTTTGAAGTCGAAAAAAGAATCAAATTCCAGTGCCCAACGGTTCCACAAAAGGGTAGTCAGCTTAGTCCATCTCTGGCTATAGAAATTCACGTGATTGAAATGGAGGATCTGACGAAATAGATGCAAGAGAGGAAGATCTGAAAAATGGTCACGGAGCAATCGAACTGAAATTTCTGGATGCACACAGCTCGGTAAATGTGTTCTTAACATTAATTGTTGACTATCTGTGCGTCCTTCCAAACAAGCTAAAGCAGAGTGCATAGCCGTATAAGTACCCCGGTGTTGAAACTGGCTAAAAAACCAGTCTGGTTTGCAATCAGATTCCCACAAAATCACTAAAATACAAGATAGCGTATTTAAAGCTATTGGCGACAAATGAGACTTATTGGACTGAGCGCGTATATTGGCTATTTCTCGCTTTAAAAGCATAAAACTCCATTTTGGTTGCCAAGAGTTATAAGTCAGGCTATTAATTGGATCTGAAGACCCAACCCAGGCTTCTAAAGTAAGGCTATGTAAATCTTCTTGTAAAAGCAAAGGATAAAGTTGATGATAATAAGAAAGAACTTTCATGTTATGTTTTGTTTAGAATAATTTTAAGTGGAACTAACTTGTATAGGGTGTTTTTCCTTGCTTAGGCTTTTCTTGCGGAAACACAATGTACTAAGTACTAATTTTGCACAATGCCACGCCTGAAATACCATGACCAACTTTGCAGAGAGGGTTGAATAAGAAAATCAAATAGAGCATTTTTGGCCGACCCTTCTGCTCTTCTGTTTTTTCTTTTTCTACGGGATTTTTTTGAAGATATAGCTAGACCTTAGAAGTGACAAGTAAAAGAGATTCTAAGGTCTAGCTATATCTTCAAATCTTAGGTCAAAAACACATAGTGTTCGCTTGGTTTTTTCTCTATTTGTCTGTCTGTCTATCTGTTTGGCTATCTGGGCTATTTTTTTAAAAGAAATAGGCAACTTCTTGGTTTACTAAGTTGTCCGTAAGTGTGATTGCACCACTGTATTCCTGAGTATAATATCATCGATATGGAAAAAAATCAAATCTAATTCCTGGCCCTTTTGGCATAATGTTTCGCTTTGGCCAAAATACTCGCTTCCAATGCCAATTGTAGCGTAGCATCAAAGAAAAGGAACCATCAATAGGTTAGACGAACAAGAAATAAATAAATTTGTTTAGAAAAACCTTCGACCATCTAATACTGGAGTTTGAAAAGCCTAAGCAGTTTGCCAATATATTAAAACCAGATCAGTCTTTTTCTTAAAGTCAATAATTGGAAAGAATGTTTCGCACAATGTTTTTGCCACTGAAATTCCTGTTGGTCCCACTTCTTTATATAGCATCAAAGATGCTGGCGGGATTAGTAATGGTTTGGAAGTAGTAATACTTGATGCTAATTTTTGGCGTCTAGACTCAGATCAAAGACCAACACTTCATGGATTTCCTTATTTTTGAATATGTTCATCTATATTGTTTCAAATATTAGACGGAGCCATGGCTTTGGCTTTAAACAGTTTGGCCTGTAAAAGGTAAATATACCAAGCTGTGCCCACTGGTTTGGAACTGACTGCAAAAAGAGGACCGAAATGAAGCACTTTTCGACTGATTAATACACATTGGAAAGCACCTACTCTAAACTCTGACGTACCAAAACATGATTCCAAAAGAGACTATTCAGATAAGATGGCGCAAACTCAGTATTAGTAAAAGTTTTTGATGCCGAACGTTTGGCGAGAGCATTCCGATGCCTTGTACTATTTATGAGGCCTTCTTGTTGACTAGTCAAGTAGAGAGCCAACCTGCATCTAAAAAACTTTATGACCAAAGCTTGCGCTACTTGAAAAAAAATTCCAGCCAAGATACTTCATTTGATCTGTTTCTGAATACTAACATCACCATTTTTTTATCTCCAGGTCAGACTCGGTTTTGGCTTGACAAGTTCCTCAAATATTCTGAGTACTAAGTGTACTAATAGTCTTGCTTTGTTCTCAGACTTCTTGGAACACTTTCTTCGGCAATCTAGTCGGCCAGAGGAATCTTCAATTCCCATTTTCAAATCTTGATGGCTTCATAAGATTAGCTTTTCACACAAAATTGACACTGTAGATATCAGTTTTGGCCTTTTCTAATACACATACACATATAAACTTGCCTGTGTTGACAAAAATTCTGTGTTTTTTAACAGATATTAGATGGAAAAAGGGACCGGATGTTTTTCACATGACCATTACTGAGGTACTTTGTTTCGCTGTAATTTGGAAAAATGGACTTTACAAAAACAAAAATGGCCCTCTGACTCAGAGGGCCAAGGTACAAAAAAGTAATTTATAAGTAGAGTTCGCGATTTAGTATCTCAATACATACCAAAACGCTATGTAATCATTAAAGCGTAACTTTTTACTTTAGTCTTTCCTTTTTTTCGGATAATGCATTGAGCTTAAAAGCCATTTACTCTGAAATTCGCCCTGTGACTTTGAGCCAATTCTGGGCTTCTATATAGTTATTAGGGGCCAATGCAATGGCTTGTTTCCAATAGGTGGCAGCTTGATCAAACCAGGCTTCAGAACTTTCAGAATCTCCTTGCTCAATAGCTTGCTCTCCTCGGATGGGATAGGTAGACTCTTGCCTCCTCCCCTAAGAACCGTACTTGACAGTTTCCACATCATACGGCTCAGTCGGCACTTCGCTAGAATAGAAAATGGAAAGCATGTATCTGTGAATTATAGTAAAAAATAGGACGTTTTCTCACATTGAATTTTCTAGGACGAGGTCATGAGATTTTTCTGGATTTTTCAAATATACCACATACATACTTGTTATAAAAGCCGACCGCTCATGCTTGGCTATAACCAGCTAAGATTAGTAAGTATACAGCTGTTTTGAGCGTCCTTTTTTTATCTTCAGGCTTAGAAAAAAAAACCCCCCTTTCTGTATGCAGTTTGGGCTTGAGTAAATGACGTATTTATTTATCGTCCTGGCTTTTCACCTCTTTTTTCTATCAAAGCCATCTCTGGAGGACGGAATTCTACATCGCTGCTGATAAGGTTGCCAACCTAACTATTACACTAAGGTTGAGCATTGCAGATCTAGCTAGGGCCAAAGTCGAAGGCAACAAAAGCCAGTTCGCAATCTTAACGACGCTAATGTCATTCTTTCACCTTGCTTTGCTTTACTTTGCTTGTCCATGGAGATATAGATCAGCCCTACACAAAAATATTGTGTTGTGTAGCGGTAAAAAACATTTCACCTCCAGCTAAAAAAAATCGCTGGACCCTTGAGGAGGGGATCTTTCTCCGTTAGCAGACGGAAAACCATAAGGTCAAACCTGCAAAAAGTGGGGGGGCGTACATAATGACAGATCACGGCCATATTGTTGAAGGCTTGAGGTAAAGATGGATTTCGCTCTAAAGCTTGGAAATAATATTCTAAGGCTTTAGCATGTTCTCCATTGCTGGTATGAATTAGCGCTATATTATACAAAATATAGCTCCGATCATAGGGATCTATCTCTAAGCGCATGGCTTCATAATAGTTTTGTAAAGCTTCGGCATATTCTCCTTCTGATTGAGCTGACATTCGTTGCGGTCGCCGGATCATGAAAATGTAGGCGCCGTTACAAAACCATACGTGCGGTTTTCGCCTCATAAGGCTCCTCCCAGCCAGCCTAATGAAATCTATGGTTTGCTTAGTGCAAATCAAATTATCCTAAGCAGCAGGGAGCTAAGGTTTGAGGTGTACATACTTAGCGATCCTGAGGAGTAAGCGAAATTCTGAAAAGAATTCAACTTGCCCTATACTTGTTCTCACACTATGTGTTTATCAGGAATAAGACACAAGCATTTCCCCGAATGGCTCTCTGGGCTCATGTAAGGTGGGCGAGATGGAAGCCCACCATCCTAGCCATAAAACTCTGTACCTAGAGCGCTTAGGCTATCCTAGGTTTTTGGATTAACTAAGGGCTTAAGGCCTGTTGAATTTTGTTTTCTTGTAACTTTTCCTGCTATTGGTTTTTAGTTTATTTAAAGGGCTAAGGGTTAACAAGTAACCTTGAATATACTAAGCTTTTATGATCGCGTCAGGCAGTCATGCAAACGAGAACCACCTGGACCACTGTTTTAACCGAAAGAGCACGGCAAAAGGAATCACCATCAAAAAGGGCTTACCTTTACTCAGCGTGAGTTGGCTATATATCTACTGCTTTAGCTTGATTTAAGCTTAGCCCAAAGGCTAATTGGAAAAACAAGCCACACCATCTCTGTAATAGGTAAAGGCTTCTTTTTCTCGCTGGGTGGTGGGAATCACTTGTAGCAAAAGGTCTGCCACAATAGTGAATGTTTTATCAATAAAATTGTCGTTTCTTTGCGATCTAGGCATAATTAGTGTTTAGTACATCCATCCTTATCTTTGTTTCCATTTATGTACTTCTAAACTGGCAGTCAAGCACTGCTATACAGTACACTTCAAAACAACACATGCCGCTTCCTATTGTGCTTTGTTTTTGTGTCTATTTTGTTTAGCATTTGGGAAAAAATAACTTGAAAGTCTCAGTTTGTAGCCTGACAATTCTTAAGGTCTAATTTAATGAGTGAGATTCAAAAAGGTTGGCTTAGACTACATTCGGTATGAAGTTCAAGTCACAAACACAGAAAACAAAAGCAAACAGGAAAAAAACAGTTCCTTTAGTAGAAGGGTTGCTCTGTAATGGGCTCTAAGCTAAGATACTTTACAATGCAATGAAAGGAAAGATGGCCGAGTGGTCGAAGGCGTAGCATTGGAAATGCTATGTAGACGTTTGTTTACCGAGGGTTCGAATCCCTCTCTTTCCGTAACGTCCCCTTTTGACCTCGTCTTTCAATTAGTTCAGCTGCCTTTAGAGTTAGCTACTCGTGTTCATGTGTTTCAAAAAAATGAACCACACTTAAGACAAAACACCAGAGCCAAGGTCGAATTAGTTATACCAGTCCCTCTTTTATGGCTTATTATTCAGTATACAAAATAAAATAGTAGAGACTGGGCACAAAAAACACTTGGCGTCATGAACATCCCAATTTTTTGCTTTGCTAGATCTTGACTTCACAGTGCTGAAATACCAAAAGACATTTAAGCCTGTCTAGAATAGTATTCTACAACCAAAAGTTCATTTACTTTAAGACCAACAAAATCACGTTGAACTAGGTGCGTGACTGCTGCCTGTCCCTTAATTGGCTTTAGGCTGAGATGGCTAGGCACTTTTGTATTTTGCTCTTGACTGACACCGCGCTCTATAAGTGTCTGAGATCTTTGGCGATCTCGAATCGAAATTGTGTCATCAGGTTTACAACGGTAGCTAGGAATATTCACTACACGCTGGCTTACTAAAACATGACCATGACTAACCAGTTGTCTGGCCGCAGGTATAGTCGGAGCCATGCCTAAACGAAATAAGATATTATCCAAACGCATTTCCAAGAGTTGCAAGAGCACTTCACCTGTAGAGCCTTTAGCTCTTCTAGCTAAACGCACATATCGAAAAAGCTGATGTTCGGTTAACCCATAATGAAAGCGTAACCTTTGTTTTTCTGCTAAACGGACTCCATATTCCGAACCTTTTCTATTACTATTACCTGATGATGAACCGCCAGAACTAGCCTTGCCACGCGCTGAACCCCCTTTTTTACTGAGTGAAGAGGGGCTGCCACTCCCATGGGGAGATTTTATTTTAGGGATTTTGGAGGTCAGGCCTGGTAGGGACCCAAGGCTACGGATAATTTTGACGCGGGGTCCTCGATAACGGGACATAATGACTCCTTATACAAAATCCAGAGAACAAGCACACACACAAATTCCCTTGCATACGTTGGGTTGTCGACAGCGAAGCAAGGTACTCATCGCTTGGTTTGTCGCTCTAAGCTGTAGGGATTATCCTAGCATAGAAAACGAGCCAANCAAAGNCTAGCTATTCTTTGTTTGGCTCGTTTTCTATGCTAGGATCAGGAAAAAGCCAAAACGTACTTTTCAAAAAGCTGATTTCATTTAAAGATTAATTCATTTAGACGAAACATATAGCTTTTCGTACACTAAAAAAAAATATGAGACAAAAGGGTCGGTAAATGTGACCACAAATTTACCGACCCTTTAAAAAGACGCTCTCCCCGAACAGTTCGATGAAAGTTAAGTCTATCTAATGAGTCAAACTCAATCTTCAGGGGCCTTTCTGGCTGCTCAGACACTAATAATGACTTAACGTGCGTATTGCAATAATATCCAAAAGAAATGACAGACAAGAGTGAATTTTTGAAAGTTCATTATTCTGTTTGGAATATTCTCAATCTTCCTTAAAGAAAAAACAAAATATTAGTTTCACGCCTTTACAGGACCCATTTTAAAGTCTTTTATGGCAATGGAAGTGGTCAAAAAAATAGCAAAGCTCAACATGGTAGTTTCGTATATTTGTTAAAAATATCGATGTACATCTATTATGTTGTCAACAGCCTGCCAAGTAATAAGCCTATATTAGCAAGAAGATTTAGACTGACAAAGTTGTTCTACAGCTTGTACAATTTGCCATGGTTGAATAACTGTAAGTTCTTCTAAAGGCCCACTATATGGAGTAGGAACGTCTTGAGATGATAAACATGCTATTGGTCCATCTAAGTCATCAAAGAAATGCTCGATTAAAGCAGCCCGTAAACTGGCACCAATTCCTCCCGTTCTCATGCATTCTTCTACCACTAATACCCGGTGCGTCTTACGTATGGAGTGCCCTATGGTACCTAAATCTAAAGGTTTCAAAGAAAGAATATCTATGATTTCCGGATCATAGCCTTTGTGTACCAGATTTTTAGCGGCTTGCAATACGTGGTGTCTCATTCGGGAATATGTCAGAATGGTTACATCTCGACCAGAACGAACCACTTCAGCCTTTTCTAAACAGACCAAATATTCTTGTTCGGGAATGGCTTGTTTAAGATTGTATAAAAGGACATGCTCAAAAAGAATGACTGGGTTTTCAGTACGAATAGCTGCTTTGATTAAGCCTTTCGCATTGTAGGGTGTAGAACAGGCTACCATTTGCAAACCAGGCACTGATTGAAAGTAGGATTCTAATCTTTGAGAGTGCTCTGCACCAAGTTGTCTACCTACTCCTCCCGGTCCTCTAATGACTATGGGAATAGTAAAATTGCCCCCAGAAGTATAATGAAGCATGCCAGCATTATTAGCAATCTGATTAAAAGCCAAAAGCAAGAATCCCATATTCATACCTTCGACTACCGGTCGAAGGCCGGTCATAGCAGCTCCTACTGCCATACCCGTAAAACTATTTTCTGCAATAGGAGTATCCAGAAGGCGAAGATCACCATAGCGCTCAGCAAACCCTTTGGTCACTTTATAAGAACCTCCATAATGACCAACATCTTCTCCCATGACCATGACCCGAGGATCACGATCCATCTCCTCTTGTAAACCCTCACGAAGAGCCTCAAACAATAAAATTTCTGACATACACAGAAAATCAGATAAGATATAAAACTACTGGGAAAAAAAAANTCAGCCAAACAAAGACAACCTATTTTACAAAAGACCACTTTTTCAAACAAGATATCGACATCCACCAATCCCTGGATACCGATTATTAGAATGATAAACGATACAAGTATTCGTTCTCTTGTACTCTTCTATATTGAGGGGCAAGCTACTTAAACCTAAGCAAGTCGTGATTATATAGTTATACAAGATCTATGCTATTCGATCTTAGGCCATTTAATGAAAAAATCAGAGCAAGACTATTTGGTGCTCAATGCAGGAAGACATAGAAGGGAAGGAAGCTTTCCTGCATAGTCAGATCGGTTTGGGTGTATAATAAAGTACTTTTGCTTATAGCCTTGGTGGTGAAATGGTAGACACGCGAGACTCAAAATCTTGTGCTGCAAAGCGTGGAGGTTCGAGTCCTCTCCAAGGCAAAAACGCTCTGACATCCTGGACTTAGCCAATATACTTGTAGCTTAGACCAGGTCTAGTGTGAGACTGGTTTGCCCATATCTATTCTGAAAAAAATATCACCCAGTGCGGTCTTCATGACTAGACATTATCATTATGTGGTATTTGTTTTTGAGCATTTTTTTAACCCTTGAGGTGTGAGAGGTGCTGTCTTTGCTTTGCTCAAGATTCATTTGGAAGGTGTCAGAATATCGACTAATTGCAGAAGCGAGATTTATGAGTTATTGTAGTTCCAAGGGCGTCCTGAATATGGAAGTCAACATTCTTGCATTTATTGCCACCGCTTTGTTTATATTAATTCCCACGGCCTTTTTGATTATTCTTTATGTTAAGACTGAAAGTCAGGTCGGTAATTAGAAAGGTAAAGTATTAAGGTCAACAAAGCACAGCCATAAAACTCACTTGCCCTTGCGGAACTGCGGGCCCTTCGGGGCTCCTAAAAAGAGTCTAGTTTTGAAACCGTCTAGAACTAAAGCTAAATATGTGTTTTTAGATGGCTAGCGCATCTTGAACCCACTGATAGACCAAATACACAAGCCCACGTTTTGGGTCTTTAGAGCAGAAAGTGGTCTGTAGATTGCTAGATAGATAGTCAGTTCATTTTATTCTATTTTATTTGAGGATTCTATAATTCTATAATTCTATGATTCATATGGAGTTTGGGCCTAGTACGGTCCTTGGGCTAGCCTTGTCTATGGTTGGCCTTTTGTTGTTTTTTCTTAGGACTAAAAGGCCCGAGATGTCTAGAGGTGCGCCTTAGAATGCACATGCAAGGTTAGGTCGTTTTTTAAACCTGTTTTTCTGTCAATTTTGGAAAAAAGTGTGTTTTTACTAGTTAGTGCGAGCGCTGGCAAAAAGCTATAAGGATAAGACCTAGAGCAAAAAGGCCAAATCAAGCTAGGAGCGATGGTGAGTGAAATCAAGGGTCCAAAACGCTTCACCAGACCAGGCCAACAAGTAAACACTGTTTTGCTTATGGAAAAGAGCTTCCGTCTGTAGAAGGAAATTTTGCTAGCTTCTATCCAACCATTGGAGCATTGGCCCCACCTACCGCTTTGTCTATACTTGCATGCTAAGCACAAAAGGTCTGCTTGGATATTTGATCTAATAAGATATTCAATTTTACATTTTTTCAGGCAGTAGAAAGCCCAAAAGGCTATGGCGATGACAGAGATATTATTAATCAAATCTTCTGTTTCGTTTAATAAGCCAAAAAAGCTAATAAGGGCCAATAACAGTCAATCTAGTGAGTCGCAGACTAGCAGAAAAGGCCTGGGGTTTCAAAAGCTCTAAGTACTAGACTGTTTGAGCTAAGCACTATGTAAGTAGTCTGTTTAGTTCCTAAGGGGGGGGCTAGAGCCTAACTATCTTAATATTATGATTTATTCTTTTCTTCCATGGGTCTGTTATCTGGTGGAATTTTGATGTTTCAAGGCTGGCGTCTGGATCCTATATTACTATTAGGCCAGGTCTTGTCGAGTGTCACTTTACTTTTTTTGTGGGAGAAAGTCTTTGCCTTCGGAATGGCAAGAGTGAATTTGAAAATTTCCCCTTGTCTAATGGTCAGCCAATCAGACGGCTTGCAAATCCACCTGTATTTGGTCAACCGCTCATAGATAGACCAAGAGATCTGCTTAGTGACAAGGTCTTTGAACTGGAATGGGGACAGATTAGCTATACTATTCCCATAGATTATGGATATTAATGGCCCTGTTTTTTGCTTAAAGCAGGGCCATTAAACCTGCTCTTTGTTTTTCAAAGTCAATGGTCTTCAGGATAACCAAGTGTAAAGAGCAAAGTATCTGTTTTTAGAAAATGGCTGTGTCTTTTCTGATGTTTGAGAAGTAAGCTTGCTCTAAATGTGCATATTGTACAAAACATAGCAAAACACTTAGAGTCCACTTCTGCCCCAAACAACTAGAGAAAGAGAAAAGGTAAATATGACCATGAGTGATGCCCAACCAATGCTGACTATATCCATAGATAATGATGTGGTGTTGACTTCAGGTGTGATGTAATGTTTCTGTGCACATAATTCATCATACCAGGCTTACTAGTAGATGCCAAGAGGACCTTTGTTTGAGAAAGGGCCTTGCGCCGAAGGCTAAGATCTTTTACAATCAAATGGGGCTGTCAGCTAATGAGAGGTTCAAGTGTAGAGACTGTGTCAGGCTATGTATTTAGAGCATCACACTCTATACTTGTAGCTAGCAGAGTACGGCAGCCCCAAGCCTTTTTATTGTGCTTTTTGGCAGTCAGGCGACACCCAGGATCGAACTGGGGATAAAGGATTTGCAATCCTTTGCCTTACCACTTGGCCATGTCGCCTAAGTTAGGCCTTGATCTAAAAGCTTTTGGCTTTAAACAATATACGGCTATCTTATTATAGAAATAATATCCTTTCTTCTAGGCCAAGTCAAGCTTGATATCGGCATAGTCTTGCAACTATCAAAGATGCGTCTCAGGTTTGACTATTCGGGGGGCTTTTTTAACATATCGCATTGAAATATTAAGAGGAATATAGCAATTCCAAACACTAGATTAGATCTATTAACAATTTAGGCCCGGGAGATATGTTGGGCCTAAAGACATGAGGAATATATGGCCAGACTCAGCGACGTAGGCGTATTTGCATTACCAGATTTTAAGGCTATGCAATTAAAAGGATTTCAGGATTTTTTAGAGTATGGCATTATTCAAGAGCTGCGATTCTTTTCGATAGTCCAGGATTCCGAAAATGAATTAAAGCTATGGCTGTGTGGTGAAGAATATAAGTTGGGAATTCCTCATGTGGACGAGAGAGAAGCTTTAAGGAGCCTCTCGAGTTATACAGCTGGGCTGTATGTGCCAGCTGAGCTTAGAAATGACGCAAACCGAAATGTGCAAAAGCAAAAAGTGTTTCTAGGTAGCTTGCCTTTAATGAGCCCAATAGGTACATTTATTATCAATGGCGTTTCTAGGGTTGTAGTAAGTCAAATTTTGCGCAATCCTGGGGTCTATTTTACTGTAGAAAAAAATTCGCAACGCAAGCCTGTGCATACAGTGACGGTGATTTCAGAATGGGGCGATAGATTAAAATTCGAAATAGATGGCAAAAATCAAATTTGGGTTCGTTTTAACCGAAGGTGCAAATTTCCTGTGATGATCCTACTAGCAGCTATGGGTGCAGACATACTTGAAATCTGCAGGAGCCAGGATGATGGCGGGACTCTTTTGATGAACTCAATTCTTCTGGACGAACGCACTATAGATAAAAATTTGTCTATAGTGGCATCTTGCCAATCGTCTATGAGAGAAATTTTGACATGTTTGTATCCTACCCATGCTGTAGACCCCCTACCTAAAAATCTTGGTCTTAAATTGCGTGAGAAATTTGAATTGGGATGGTTAGGCCGTGTCAATATGAATCTACGGCTGGGAGAACTGACATCGGTAGAGGAAAGATTTTTGTTGCCACAAGATATTGTAGCAGCCATAAATCTTTTGTTAGAGATGAAAGGAGGCAAAAATATGCCTTTTGATGATATTGATCATCTCAAAAACAAACGTGTGCGTTCTGTAGGAGATTTATTGGCTTTGCAACTAAGAATATCTTTGTCTCGCTTATCGACTACAATTTCCAAACTCTTACATAAAGCTGCTAAGCACAATTGGTCACCGTCTGCAAAGGGTTTGATGCATTCAGCGCCACAAGTGCTGAATCTGAAAGAATTTTTTACATCTCACCCCCTGAGCCAATTTTTAGATCAAACTAATCCTTTGGCTGAAATTGTTCATAAACGAAAATTGAGTGTATTAGGTCCTGGCGGTCTTACTCGTAGGACTGCCAGTTTCCGAGTACGCGACATTCATCCTAGCCAATATGGACGTATTTGCCCTATCGAAACTTCTGAGGGCATGAATGCGGGTCTAGTTAGTTCTTTGGCTACTCAAGCTAATGTCAATATGTATGGGGCTATTGAAAGCCCTTTATATACAGTCCCTAAAAAGCCAACTACAGAAAGTACCGTTTATTTACCTCCCGGTCTAGATGAATACTACAAAATCGCTACCGGAAACATGTTGGCCCTTAGCCAAATTTCCAGAGATAAGCAAAGCACGCCGGCGCGTTGTCAACAAGAATTTATTACTACCCCCTGGAAGCAAATCCATCTCAGAAGCATTTTGCCTTTTCAGTATTTTTCAGTTGGTGCTTGTCTTATTCCTTTCTTGGAGCATAATGATGCCAACCGTGCTTTGATGGGCTCAAATATGCAGCGCCAAGCTGTGCCTTTGCTGAGACCTGAAAAGGCTATTGTGGGTACTGGGTTAGAAACTCATATCGCTTTGCATTCCGGTACCCTATTATTAGCACCTCAGGATGGCCGGATCGGCTATGTAGATGGGCAGAAGATTTGCCTGGTTGGTGACAACCAGCCAGAATGTGTCAAATTTTTATTGAATTATCAAAGATCTAATTACAATACCTGCATTCATCAAAGACCGGCAGTAATTTTAGGCGAAACTGTGGCCAAAGGGCAGCTTCTTGCTGAAGCTGCGACTACTGCTGAAGGCGAGCTAGCCTTAGGTAAAAATGTGCTCGTAGCCTATATGCCCTGGGATGGATACAACTTTGAAGATGCTGTACTGATTAACGAACGCCTAGTATACGAAGACGTGTTCACTTCTTTTCATATAAAGAAATACGAGATTGAAGCCCGCTGTACGAACCAAGGTATGGAAGAGATTACTAAGCAGTTACCTTATTTGGAGTCCCATTTGCTTCGCCACCTTGATGTCAATGGAGTAGTTTGTCCGGGTGCTTGGGTAGAGACAGGAGATGTGTTAGTTGGTAAACTGACACCTCAGGAGCCTTCCCAAACTTTTCAGAGTCCTGAAGGCAGATTATTACAAGCTATTTTTGGCATTCAGCCTTCTACTTCTGAAGAAAGCTCTTTAAAAGTTCCTCCAGGGGGCCGAGGACGAGTAATTGATGTTCACTGGGTGTATCAAGATGGAAGCCCTCTGGGGCAGGGCCAAGTCATACATGTGACTATAGTTCAAAAGCGAAAAATCAAAGTAGGAGACAAAGTGGCTGGTCGACATGGCAATAAAGGCATCATTTCTAGAATTTTACCGCGCCAGGACATGCCCTATCTCCAAGATGGAACTCCCGTAGACGTTTTATTAAGCCCTTTGGGTGTGCCTTCGAGAATGAATGTTGGACAGGTATTTGAATGTGTGTTGGGCTTAGCAGGGGCCTTTTTAGGTCGCCATTATCGCATGGTTCCTTTTGACGAACAATATGAACGAGAAGCCTCCCGCAAATTAGTGCTCTCCGAACTTTCTTTGGCCAGAAAAGCGTCTACCTACCCTTGGATTTTTGAAGCCGATAGCCCAGGAAAAAGTCGACTCTTTGATGGTAGAACAGGAGAAATGTTTGAGCAGCCTGTAACTGTGGGAAGAGCTTATATACTTAAACTTATTCACCAAGTGGATGACAAAATTCATGCCCGTTCTACTGGTCCATACTCTCTAGTCACCCAGCAGCCTCTCCGGGGCAGATCCAGGCGAGGAGGACAAAGAGTCGGAGAAATGGAGGTCTGGGCTTTAGAAGGGTTTGGAGCTTCTTGTGTTTTGCAAGAAATTTTGACTAGTAAGTCCGATGATATTTTTGGGCGTAAAGAAGTTTTAGGAGCTATGATCACAGGAGAAGAACTTCCAAAATCACAAGATGTTCCCGAAGCCTTTAAACTCTTAGTTCGAGAACTCCGCTGTTTGGGCATTAATGTGGGACGGTGGGTTACCTCGAAAGAGAACTTACAAGATGATCTGAGGCCAGCATAACCCCCCTGTCAGGATAAGAGATATAGAATCGGATTTGTGATGTGGGCATTCGGCACCCCCCTTGCAATTCAAAGTATGTTGCCACTGTCTGCTTAACTCAACATCGGAGGTTTGCCATGATTTCTCGTTCTGATCGTCAGTATCTGCGTATTCGCCTGGCTTCTCCAGAGCAAATTCGCAGTTGGGCTAACAGAACGCTCCCAAATGGAGAGACCGTAGGGCGCGTGACCAGACATAACACTATTCATTACAAGACTCATAAGCCTGAAAGAGACGGGCTATTCTGTGAACGTATTTTTGGTCCGGTCAAAAGTGGCACATGTGCTTGTGGAAAGTATTTTAATCCGGAAAAACAGAAAGATGCTCCAAAAATGTGCGAGCTTTGCGGAATAGAATATATTAGTGCTCGAGCACGCAGGCATCGGATGGGTTATGTGCAACTGGCCTGCCCAGTAACTCATATTTGGTATTTCAAGCGTCGCCCAAGTTTCATTGCGTCTTTGCTTCAAAGATCTTTGAAACACCTCGCAAGCTTGGTGTATTGCGATGTGTGACTTGATGCTGTACTTCGCTCGTGTCGTCTCTTTTGAGTTTGACGGCCACTTTTCAAATCGAAAGTGAGTCCTAGCCTGAGGCGGCTGTAATTTTTTGAGATAACAGCTTCCAAGCTCAGGTTTCCAAGGGCAGAGCGTCTAGGGTGATAACCTATGCCAGAATCAATGGTATTAAATCTCGTAAACACTAAGGCTTTTCAAGGGCCTGGTAATGGTATTTCAATCGAAAAATCGTATTTCTTTTGAAAACACACACTCCGACCATCGGGGAATATAGGGAACCTAATAGACCCATCTTGAGGTTAAAGTGCAGATCAGGAGAGTCTCTGAATTCCTTTTCCTTTTGTGCTTTTTTAAAAAAATTCAGAGCCTCCAAGAGGGCCAGAGACATCTGTTTTGGCTACCAACTAGACAAGCCAAAGCCTCTGGTGCCTTTGGGCCGGAGTCAGACAAACTAGGCCAGCGGCAGCATGCAAAAAATTTACAATCAGGCAAATTGTTTGTGAAACAGGCCAAGTGCTGTCTGAGCCCCATGAGCCAAAAAGCTCACGTGTAGTTCTGAGGGGGGGAACAGTCCACCAAGGTTGCGCCCTATCCCGCTTTTTTTTTAATCAAATCAGTATTCCAATTGCCTTCTCTTTTCCATATCGAGGGTCTCTTCAGGTTTAATGGTTATTCGTGGAAAGAAGCACTTCGTTCTTACTTATCATCTTCGGCCTTTTTGTTAATTCAGTGTCGGGAAATCACCACTGGTGGCAGAGCGGTGCAGACGCAATTGGCTAAGCTGAATCTTTTAGAACTCAAAAACAGCGCTACTGTTGATTGGTATCAACTTATGCAAGCGGATCCGGGATTAACTTGGTGGGATGTAGAAAGAATGCGACGAAAAAAAGAATCTCACTTAAGACGCATCCGGCTCATTAATCACTTAATTCGTAGCAAAATTAAGCCAGAATGGATGGTGTTTTCAGATTTACCTGTACTTCCTCCAGACTTGAGACCAATGCTCGAGTTAAAAGAAGGAGAACTGATTAGCTCTGATCTCAATGAGCTCTATCGCCGAGTAGTGTGCAGAAACAATACTTTAATAGACAATACCGCTTTGCTAGAATTGACTTTAGATGGATGGGCTGGCTTGCAAAAAAAGCTGATTCAATTAGCTGTAGATCAGCTGCTCGATAATAGTAAGGTTGGACGCCCTGTCAAAGATCGTCATGACCGGATTTATAAGGCTTTTTCCGATCTCATTCAAGGCAAAGAAGGACGCTTTCGGGAAAACCTGCTCGGAAAACGAGTCGACTATTCGGGAAGATCAGTCATCGCGGTAGGCCCTTATTTAAAACTCGAACAGTGTGGTTTGCCTGAAGAGATGGCTATGGAGCTTTTTCAACCATTTGTGATTCGCAGATTAATTGAACAAGAAATATCGCCAAATTTGCGAGCAGCTAAAAGTCTAATCCAGCGAAAGGTCCCGATTATTTGGAATGTGTTGCAAAACGTCGTGAAGGAGTATGCAGTCTTACTAAATCGAGCGCCTACGTTGCATCGCCTCGGAATTCAAGCTTTTCAACCCATTCTCACGCGAGAACGAGCTATTCGTTTACATCCTTTAGTATGTACAGGCTTTAATGCCGATTTTGATGGTGATCAGATGGCTGTACATGTACCGTTGGCTATAGATGCTCAAATGGAAGCTCGCCTGCTTATGTTCGCTGATCAAAACTTGCTTTCTCCAGCCACAGGAGAGGCTATAGCTGTGCCCAGCCAGGACATGCTTTTAGGGCTTTACGTTTTAACCTTAGAAGGAGATCTCGGCATCTACTCTTCGCGCTACTGGCCAACAGAACATTTTTCGCCAATCGATTCAGTTCTTCCAGCGCGAATACCGGCTTTCTCAGCACCCCTTCAAGTTCTCAACACATATCTCGGGGCTAGACTGCATCCACACTCCCCGATATGGATGGCCATGAACCAGCAGACCCTGGTAATTCATGATGTGTCTTTTGATGAACCCATCGAGACACAATACCAAGTGTTTGGAGACAATTTAAGCATCTATGAATATGGTCAGACTCGGGCTAATAGGCATGGACATAGCTTAAAACAATATATTTATACTACTGTTGGACGTGTACTTTTTAATTACTACCTGCAGGAAGCTTTACAAAGACCTTATGGTTCGTTTCCTCTCTAGGGATTTGTTTCTACTTGGTAAGTTAAGCTCCCAGAGGGTGTAACTCTTTTTCTCTCTAAAGCTGAGTCTTCTAAAGTGGAATAGTTTGCTTTTAGAAGACTCAGACTGAAATGCAAATGGAGGTGCTGACTAATGATGCAAGAGTGGCAACAGGTCCCTTTTTATAACCAAGTCATGGACAAGGGAGCCATGAAAGAACTAATTGGTAGATTAGCTATCCACTTTGGTGGTCCACATACTTCTGAGATTCTGGATCAAATTAAGTTACTCGGTTTTGAACAAGCTACTCAAGCAGCCATTTCTTTGGGTATCGATGATCTTTTGACTACTCCTTCCAAAGTGTGGTTAGTAGAAGATGCTGACTATCAAGCCCATATGTCTGACATCTCCGAACGTCAGGGTAATATTCATGCTGTGGAGAAGCTTAGGCAATTAGTAGAGACTTGGTATACTACCAGTGAGCACTTAAAAAAAGAGATGAGTCCAAATTTTAAGATGACTAATCCTCTTAATCCGGTGCACATGATGTCTTTTTCAGGGGCTCGAGGGAGTATCTCGCAGGTTCACCAGTTGGTAGGGATGCGTGGCTTGATGTCTGATCCCCAGGGACAAATTATCGACCTTCCGATCCAAAGCAATTTTCGGGAAGGATTATCTCTCACGGAATATATTATTTCTTGTTACGGCGCTCGCAAAGGTGTGGTAGACACTGCAGTTCGCACTGCCGATGCAGGCTATCTTACCCGCCGTTTGGTAGAGGTAGTTCAACACATGGTAGTCCGCAAAATTGACTGTGGATCTCTGAAAGGAATCCATCTCGATGCTATTCAAGATCATAAAGGAGATGATTATGTCTCACGTGAAGAAAGACTGGTTGGACGAGTATTAGCTTCTCCTGTATATCAAGACCGGCAGTGTGTTGCAGTGCGAAATGAGGAGATTTATGCCGGGTTGGCTTTTCAATTAGCAGCCGAGGAAGCTAACACAGTCTTAGTTAGATCTCCCGTAAGTTGCAAAGGCAAAAGTTGGATTTGCCAACTTTGCTATGGCTGGAGCCTAGCTCATGGTCAGATCGTAGACCTAGGAGAAGCAGTAGGTATTATTGCGGGACAATCTATTGGAGAACCGGGAACTCAATTGACCTTACGTACCTTTCATACTGGAGGTGTATTTACCGGGGATATTGCTGAACATGTTCGAGCTCCTTTTAATGGTCTTGTTCGTTTCGATCCTCAAAAAACCGTACTAACTCGAAGCCGTCACGGTAGATCAGCTCGAATATGTCAAGAGGATCTGCCCTTAGTGGTGGAAGGCGCAGATGAAGATGAAGAAATGCTTATTCCAGCTCAAAGCCTCTTACTGGTTAGCCAAAATCAGTACGTGCAATCTCAACAAGTGATTGGAGAAATCCGTGCAACCACTGCGCCCTTAAAAGAAACTGTTCAAAAAAACGTCTACTCAGACCTGGCAGGAGAGATGTATTGGGGAAAAGTGAACTTAGATTGGTCTAATTCAAGCACTGCTCCTCTTCATCTTACAAGCACAAGTCACATTTGGGTATTGGCAGGGCATTCACCCTTTTCTTTATTTCCTTACGACCCTCCTTTGCACGATTCTTATATTCTAGAGTATGGCTTGTATGAGCATGAAGATATGCTTACACAGCGTCGGCTGGTCAGCAGACGATTACTAGCTAATCATGTTTTCGAGCCATTAATGCCCATAACAGCCAATTGTCAGAAACATGCCAAGGAAGGCCACCGCAATTACATAGAAAGACACCAGATTCATCTCAGCTCATCCCTGGCTTGTTTTTTTCAATATTGGTTAAAACCATATGGGTTCAAGTATGAGAAAGAAGAAAAGGAAATAACCTCAGATCTAGATTCAACCTCTAAATCTAAAAACATCTCTCAATTCCCTTTTTTTCCACATATTACTGATTCTGGTAAAAAGCTTCAAAGCTTGGTGTTTTTTCTGGAAAAATCTAAAGTCAACTCACAGTGGCATGAACACTGGCAATATTTGCCAGCATATACCGAAATTGTTCCGGGTGTATCTATGAATAAAGACGTGGTTCTTTATATCAAGCTCTGGCCGCTTAAATTGGATGAGGCACATCCACAAGTTGAATGGTGCGTGGGCATAATAATCATAGATGGGATGTCTGGGCGCAGTATGGATGAAGATCCCTCGATACTAAAGAATTTAAATACTCTGGATACCGGTCAAACTCCAGTCGTAGTCCAACCAAGTGAGCAAATGCCAGCAGCTAAGCTCGGATGTTTCTTTTCTAGCCTTTTTATTAAGGCCGAAAAAGGCGTAAGTAATTCGTCAAAAAATGTTTTCCAAACGTGGAAAGAAATTTCTAAGCAATCAAATCATTACGGTTATAAAACACCTAACGCTCTTGTCTCTTCTGTCTGGAATCCAAACCGTCAGTTCAAGTACACCCACTTCACCAATCATTTCAATGAGCTTAGTTGGAAGTCTCTAAACTATTTGACAAAACAAAGTAAATACTCTGGATTAGCAAAAGACGAAGACACGTACGACATCGTGTGCAAACATGTTCTTTTGCCAAGAGTTTCTGATAATTATCGGTTGTACGCGGTGCAAAGACTGTATGCCTCACCAGGAAAAATGCGTATTTTTGACAGAGTGACTAAGACAAATCATCCGACCTTATCTGCGGATCATGGAAAGCTACTTGCTTTAAGTCTTTCTTTTATGGATTTACGCAAAATTCCGCTTAAGAATGCATCTGAGACAAGTTGCAAAAAAAATTCGACCCAAACAGACATATTGAGTGTAGTTTTAGACGCAGACACTTCTAGTCAACGTTGGACACCAGTCTTGCAAAGTGCGTTACAAGTTCCTACAAACAGGATCAGAAATTTTCAAGAAGATAAGCTCAGAAAACCCTATGTTGGATTGTTGGGACATCTTTACAGACCTGGTCAATATTTGTGCAGTACTGGCCGTTTGTTGTATATGGATGAATCAACTGGCCATGCTGGACTTACAGAAGAAACGGCTTGGCTCACAGATTTCTCTATTAGCTATAGCTGTGCTGATCTTAGGCAAGAGATAGTTTGGCTCGATGAACAAGGGCAAGCACAGAAAATCAGCCCAAAAGGCACTGTGTTTTCTCTTTCTGAATACTTGGGCAAAGCGTCCTTGTCTTCGATTTCGATGAGGTCTCATCTCAGGGCGAAGTTCGGAGAACTTTTTTTGGAAAAAAGAAGTAGCGTTTTAGGTTTAGAGGGATTAGCAAGAGAGTCAGGCATGATCGTGGCTATAACTGAAGATTATTTGTGGATGCGTTTAGCCAGGCCATATCTGGCCACTACCGGAGCAGCGATGCCTACTAAACATGCAGATGCAATTCAGGCAGGTGATCTTTTAATGACCCTGACATACGAAAGGTTAAGATCAGGCGATATTATTCAGGGACTTCCAAAAGTAGAGCAATTATTGGAAGGGCGGTCCCCGCAAGCGAGAGCTTTTAATCAAGAAGGCTCTCAGACAGGTTGGCATGGGCGTCTTCGTACAATGATGGATAGTGTTTGGATCCGTGCTAGCAGAGCTAGTTTTGAAATGGTCCAAACCCAGCTTTACTTGATAGACGAGATTCAAAAAGTCTATCAAACACAGGGTGTACGTATATCTGACAAGCATATAGAACTTGTGGTTCGCCAAATGACCTCTAAGGGGATAGTTGAAGAGCTCAATACGCAAGAGCTTGAGGAGCTTGAACGAGTGCTTCCAGCGTTAGAGTTTAGACTTTGGAAAGCTGCTCTATGGTCTTCCTCTTGTGCGTACGCCCGTTTTTTGCCGGGAGAAATCATTGATTTGGCCCAAGTTCATCGCACCAGTTGTATCCCTGGGCGTGGTGTTATGTATAGGCCCATTGTGCTTGGAATCACCAAAGCTTCCTTACACACACACAGCTTTCTTTCGGAAGCTAGCTTTCAGCAAACTGTAAAAGTGTTGAGCACATCGGCTATTCGAGGTAGAACAGATTGGTTAAAAGGACTTAAAGAAAATGTGATCATTGGCCATACCATTCCTGCTGGAACCGGATGTCCCGAGGTTTTCTGGAAAAGTTACAAACCAAAGTTCAATGGAACACAGTTAGAAAAAAATCAGCGCCATATTTGGAATAGAGAGTGGCCTCCGACCATGGACCAAGTATTTTTTGCATCTTTTTCAGACCAACCTAGCTTAGACCAATCCATCAAACGAGTCTTGCGTTATCGAAAAAAGAATCTAGGAGCAAAAACCAAACGTAGACAAAAGCGTGCCAAAGCAGGACCGAAAAAAGAGTACGAACCTCTTTCTGTAAATCCCCTAAAAAATACTGTCTTTAAATGGTAAGCTAAATCTTTTTTTTATCAAAAGCGAGCCCGAAAAACCCATCACGGCTCAAAGCTGAAACTGTTGGCTATATTGTGCATATAGTTGTCAAAGTGATTTGCAGAGTTTTCAAATAGTTAGAAACAATTTTCAGGTTTTTTCTGAGGATCTCAAGGTCTAGTTAAGAAAGCCTGCCTGGTAGCCTAAAGGAAAATAAGTGATGAAAGAAGAGCGTTGGGATTTAAACTTGGAAGAAATGATGGAAGCCGGAGTTCATTTTGGACATCAAGCCCGAAGATGGAATCCTAAAATGGCTCCTTATATTTTTACAGAAAGAAAGGGAATTCATATTATTAATTTGGCCCAAACAGCCCGCCTATTAGCAGAAGCATGTGCTCTATTGACTTTAGCTGCTAAACACAAAAAGCAGTTTCTGCTGGTGGGGACCCGATATCAAGCCGCTGATCTAGTGGCTTGGGGGGCCAAAAGAGCTAGATGTCATTACGTAAACCAAAAATGGCTTGGCGGCATGCTTACCAACTGGGCTACTATGAAAACGCGTTTGCAACGCTTTCGCCAGCTTGAGTTTCAAGAAGCATCAGGTGCATTGCAACATCTTCCTAAAAAAGAAGCAGCTGTACGAAAAAGACAGTTGTTTCAGCTGCGCAAATATCTGGATGGAATGAAATACATGACTGGTCTACCCGACATAGTCATTATTTTAGATCAACAGCAAGAGTGCACCGCTTTACAAGAGTGTTTAAAATTAGGAATTCCTACTGTATGTCTGGTGGATACCGATAGTGACCCAGACCTGACAGATATTCCAATTCCTGCCAATGATGATGCCCGGGCTTCCATTCGATGGATTTTGGGCAAGCTAACAAATGCTATTCACGAGGGGCAAAAGCAAACTAATTGGCCTTAAGCCTAAGTTCAAACACTCAACAAACTAATATTTAAAAGTCATTGCGGATATAATTTGGTGCAGTACAATTATCTCTTGCGCTAATTTATGGCTTGGGGCCATTACTTAAAGTTTAGAAACCAATAAACACGACATGCAAACTATAGCTCCCCGCATTGATATTGAAAACATGCAATCTTTCTATCAGCTCTCTGCGGTAGAAGTAGGCCAGCATTTTTACTGGCAAATTGGTGAATTTCAGGTCCATGGCCAGGTGCTGATGACTTCTTGGATTGTGATAAGTCTTTTACTTGCTTTGGCCATTTTAGGTACGCGAAAGCTCGAGGCAGTCCCCACTGGAGGACAAAACTTTGTAGAATATGTATTAGAGTATATCAGAGATCTAGCTAAAACCCAGATTGGAGAGAAAGAATACCGTCCCTGGGTTCCCTTTGTAGGAACTCTTTTTCTTTTTATCTTTGTTTCCAACTGGTCTGGAGCTCTTTTTCCTTGGAGAGTGATTGAGCTCCCCCACGGAGAGTTGGCTGCACCAACCAATGACATTAATACCACTGTGGCCCTAGCACTCATGACGTCGGCAGCTTACTTTTCTGCTGGTTTGCGCAAAAGAGGCCTAAGCTACTTTGGTAAATACATTCAACCTACCCCAGTCCTTCTGCCCATCAATATTTTAGAAGATTTTACGAAACCTCTCTCCTTAAGTTTTCGACTGTTTGGAAATATTTTAGCAGATGAATTGGTGGTTGCCGTACTTATTTCTTTAGTGCCTATCGTAGTGCCTATCCCGATGATCTTTTTGGGGCTGTTTACAAGCGGTATTCAAGCTCTCATCTTTGCCACTCTAGCTGCTGCGTATATTGGTGAGTCTATGGAAGGACATCATTAACCTAAGCTCAAATACATGTTTTAGACTCCAGCTATGAATATAGAAAAAAATGTTTTCTGTTTCTACAGTTAAGTCGCTTCTTGTATACACTTATATTAGAAAAGTTTTGAGTGAGCACAGAGTTAGTTAAAATACTTCATGATGCCTGGCTCATTGTGCTCGGAGGTTGACTCTTTCTGAACGCTGTACCCAGTTAATAACCCAAGCCCTTTAAGCCGAGGGCTTGTTCTCTCTTAGACTGGCTCGAAAGAGATGATGCTTGTCAAAATGTGGTCTTGACCTCCTTAGGGGCCATGCGATCAATGCCAGGCAGCATATGGATTGAAGGGCAATGCTCTTGTGATGTAAAAAACTGTTTTTGATGTGAATCCATAAAGGCCTAATTCTGCACCTCCTGGTATTTAAGGAGGCAGATGGCCAGTCAAGTGCTGCTATTTATAATTTTAGTTCAAGGAGACTTTCATGAACCCTTTGATCTCTGCTGCTTCCGTAATTGCTGCTGGTTTAGCTGTAGGCATTGCCGCTATAGGCCCTGGTATTGGGCAAGGAACTGCTGCCGGTCAAGCTGTGGAAGGTATTGCTAGACAGCCCGAGGCAGAGGGAAAGATCCGAGGTACTTTGCTTTTGAGCTTAGCCTTTATGGAAGCTTTAACTATTTACGGTCTGGTAGTAGCCTTGGCTTTACTGTTTGCAAATCCTTTTGTTTAAATAGCATTACAGACCCTTATAATTCGTGGTGCTTCTACCTCTTTTTTCTTAGCACTAGCCTGGTATGGCTAGATCTATCTACCACCTTTGTTTAGTTATGGTGATGATTGCATCAAGCTAATGACTGGTATAAAAGAAGTGCAGATGTGGGCAGGTTGGACGCCTTTCCGTAAGCGTGCCAATTTGCCCTAACAAAAAAAACATGTTTGAGCTAATAGCTAAAAGACAGAACCCTATCCAGGGCCAAAAGTGGCCCTGCTGAACGGGAGAGGGACAATCTATGGGAGGGAGAGTATGAACAGTACGTCTGGCTTGATGATGCCATTATCTTGGAAGTGTCTAGCAGCAGGCTTTGGCCTAAACACTAATCTTTTAGATACCAATTTGTTTAATTTGGCAGTCGTAATTGGCGTGTTGGTCTATTTTGGTAGGGGAGTGTGTGCGGGCTAAGGATTTGAATGACATTATCGGCAAGCAAGCCGATTGCACTCTGGCAGGCTAGTGCATAATCGCTTCGACTTACTCGCAAAGATTTTTTTTGGGAGGACATGCGCATGTCGGGACAGCTGGGTCCGAGCGTAGATGCTCTGCAATACCTAGTGAGAGAAAGAGGCTATCATGGTCAAGACTGAATTGTCTAAAGCTTAAGTACTGCTGGGGTTCCCGAAGCCCTCTATGCTTTTTTAGGATTCTTAAAGCATAGGCGTAGATCTGGCTGCTGCTAAACACTCGCATCAGCTATGCCGGTCACTACTGCCACTTCAAAAGAAAAGCGGTGTGACTCTAGCCAGGATCTTCCAATACCCATCTTTGAGCTGGGCACGTACTGAATAAGCGACCTTGACGCCAAGCAAGTGATTCAAGGCTACTGGTCAGTCTGGCAATCCTAAGGGATTGTTAGAAGAGCCCCTTCTGTTGGTATGAAGGGCAGGTCCAGCGCTAAACCGAGAAAACGACCAAGCAGTTCAGGTCTTTGGCCTAATTTCGGTCTAGCGCTGGACAGGAGAGCCGGATGAGTTGAAAAGCTCATGTCCGGTTCGGGAAGAGGTGACCGGCCCAAGGATGGTGACAGGGAGCCGAGACCATCTACTTTCATTGACGACTCTCTTAGACAACCGCAGAGACGAAATTCTAAATACGATTCAAAATGCCGAAAAAAGGTATCAGGAAACCATAGAACAACTTCAACAGAAGCGAGCTTTTTTACAGCAGGCTCAGGCCGAAGCTGAAGAAATTCGTTTAAATGGCTTTTCGCAAAGGGAACGAGCAAAACAAGAGCTTATCGAAGAAGCTGCGGAAAAATCTAAGCGCTTGGATGACTATAAGAATGCTACGCTTTGTTTGAATGAACAAAGAATTATTGAGGAACTGCGCCAAGAGGCCTCACGTTCAGCACTGAAAGAAGCCTTGGATGCATTGAGCACACGCCTTCATGGATCAGTGCAAACACAGATGATCGACTATCATATTAGCCTTCTCAAGACCATGCAGAGTCAGGCTGATTAGTAAATTCAGCTGCTATCCTTCCCCCCCTTTGCCGCTGGACCTACATGGTAAACATCCGACCCGATGAGATAAGCAGCATCATTCGCAAACAAATTGAGCAATATACCCAGGAAGTGAAGGTCCTTAATATTGGTACCGTACTACAAGTAGGAGATGGAATTGCTCGAATCTACGGCCTTGATAAAGTCATGGCAGGAGAGCTGCTTGAGTTTGCGGATGGTACAGTGGGCATTGCTTTGAACTTAGAATCAGACAATGTCGGCGCCGTGCTAATGGGTGACGGCCTCACCATTCAAGAGGGAAGCTCGGTCAAGGCTACTGGGAAAATTGCTCAAATTCCTGTCAGCGAAGGATACTTAGGACGGGTAGTCAATGCTCTTGCTCGTCCCATTGACGGCAAAGGTGACATTGCTGCAACGGAATTCCGGCTCATCGAGTCCCCTGCACCTGGGATTATTTCCAGGCGCTCGGTATATGAACCTATGCAAACAGGTCTAATTGCTATTGATGCTATGATTCCAATTGGGCGCGGACAGCGTGAACTCATTATTGGAGATAGGCAAACTGGGAAAACTGCAGTAGCTACAGATACAATCTTAAACCAAAAAGGGCAACAAGTAGTTTGTGTTTATGTAGCTATTGGTCAAAAAGCTTCTTCTGTGGCTCAAGTAGTCAATACCTTCGAAGAACGTGGAGCCATGGAGTACACAATTGTCGTAGCTGAGACCGCAAATGCACCAGCTACCCTACAATACCTGGCTCCTTACACCGGAGCAGCTTTAGCCGAGTATTTCATGTATCGGGGCCAACACACCTTGGTCGTTTATGATGACCTTTCCAAACAGGCTCAAGCATACCGTCAAATGTCTTTGCTTTTGCGACGTCCACCAGGTCGTGAAGCTTATCCGGGAGATGTATTCTATCTCCACTCTCGCTTACTTGAAAGAGCTGCCAAGTTAAGCACTCAGCTAGGGGAGGGCAGCATGACTGCTTTACCTATTGTCGAAACTCAAGCTGGTGATGTCTCGGCATATATTCCTACCAATGTTATTTCGATCACCGATGGACAAATTTTCCTTTCAGCAGATTTGTTCAATGCTGGAATTCGTCCGGCCATTAATGTAGGCATTTCGGTTTCTCGAGTTGGATCCGCGGCTCAAATTAAAGCTATGAAGCAGGTGGCTGGTAAGCTCAAACTTGAGCTTGCTCAATTTGCGGAATTGGAAGCCTTTGCGCAGTTCGCTTCTGATCTAGACAAAACTACTCAAAACCAATTAGCACGAGGACAACGTCTTCGTGAACTCTTAAAGCAAGCTCAAGCAGCTCCTTTAGTGATTGAAGCTCAAGTAGCTACTATTTTTACCGGTGTCAATGGTTACCTCGATGTTTTGGAGGTTGGACAGGTCAGAAAATTTCTAACCCAGCTCCGAGAACACATAGCTAGCAGCCAACCCGAGTTTGGAGAGATCATTCGCTCCACAAAAACCCTCACCCCAGAGGCTCAGTCGACATTAAAAGCCGCTATTCAGCAATATACAAAAGTTTTTTTACAGCAAGCAGAAGCAGAAAAAACTGTAGTAGCCTAATCTGCTAAATAAACTATTTTCCCCCAAACGCACGCCCAATCTGGGCGTGTTTGGATTCCCGGGTAGCGCTCCGGCAAAACCCACCCAGGCGGTTATGTGCAAGTCACAACTGTCATCTGGAGCTCTGGGTCCGTTTTTGACCACGGCAAACTGTCTAGGTAGCTTTTAGCCATCTGGATATAGGAGTCTGTATTCTCGCGACCCAACATGTCTTCAGCTATCTCTTGTCCTGGTTCTGTCAGGATAGATCCTTCAAGCAAAATGGACCAAACAGATTTCTAGTCTTCCTGAGGAGATGAATGATACCGATGGATAGCAGGCAGACTTTATAGCTAGGAAGTGCAACAGTCTTTCTCGGGTCATGTAGATTCTTAGCCTTTCGTCTGGGGTCAGGCTATCCAAGAACAATTCCAATTCTGTTAAACCGAAGCCAGACCACTGTTGACCTTCTTTATAGTCCAGACTCCGCGCATTAAAGACCAAGTCCCAACTTAGATGCTATAGTCAAGCCAAAACAATTCAGCGGTTAACACCACTTCCACTTCTATGCTCCTTCTATAATCTGAGCAGCTTTCACGATAGGGTGTGGGATAAAGACAGGCTCTGGCCGCCAGTCGTTCCGGTCATCCATACTATTACTATTCATTTTCTTAAGTCCTTCAATGACTCGAAAATCTTGGTTGATGAGCAAACAAACAGACAAAGCTATTCGTAGCGCACACGGCACATCGACCTTAGCGCCAGGGGCAAATGAATCATGCATCACAGAAAGTCTGAAGTCATAGCCCAGCAGAAAGAGCAGATGCTTCGCGAAGCTCTGCCCAACAATCACAATGCTGAATCCAGTTACAGTATGTCCTTAAATAGCGGTCACCGAGTTTCACGTACACTGCCTGGCTTTCATCCTCCTTCACCCTCTCCTCAGGTGGGATAGAGAGCTTCTTCTCATACTTAGATAACGGCCAGCGTTCCCCCTGGGACCAAAGCTGTTCTTTCTCCGCCCCCATGGTGGATTGCCATTCTTTGGACTGAATAAGCGAATGAAAAACCAGTCGAGATCGATACATCACTTTTTCCAGATCAGAGCATTGTTTGGCAGAGTTACTGCCATAGTTCTTGCGAAGGCAAGCTTGGAAGTTCTGTTCAGAGAGCTCACACTGATAAGAAAGGACCGCTAACACCACCATGCAACAGATTTGACCATCCAATCTAGCCGATATTTCAATCCCTTTTTCCCCAGGCTTAGCCACCGCAGGAAGCTCTGGCCCATATTTTTCGAAATCGTGCATACTCAGCAAAACCGGCGCCATTTGATTTCTAGCACCGGGTATGATATTATTCTGTGCCATTGGACCTCCAGTAAGTAAATAGAATATTCTAGGCTCTATGGGGGGGCTTACTCGTGGCTTTGGACAGAAAGATTAGCGTCTTTTCAAGGGCTACCAGCTTTAGCCTAATTCTTTCAAACATGATAATAGCCTCCTGAAAAATCTTCTGCCAGGGCTGGAGCCGAGAAAGCGTGCTTAGGAGAAAGTGGCTGAGGTCGCCCTACGCTTGCACTTTCTGGGAAACGGACTGTGGCAAAGAGGGCAGGGTTGATACGGGCGTTGCGCACCACTTTGCCACGGTTATCAGATGACAAGAACATTTTCGGAGGTCCCTGCCAGTCTGAATTTGAGACTTAATGTTTTGTTTTATAAAAAACCTTCATACGCATTCTCTCACAACTCAGTCTCAGTTGATAAGTCACATAATTCTGGGCTTTTAAAAAGCCATAGAAACCTAACCTAGCTTTTTTTCAAGATATCTCAATATCTTTTTTTTNAAAAAGATGTTGAGAGTAAATACTTAACCATTTTGTAGGTTCTTTACTGCCAAAAAGCATCCCTCCCAAGGCTTTTGAAAAGAAATAAGCTTTTTGCTCCGCTCTTCTAAGCAATCCCGGGGCTTAGATTTAGGCTAGCCAATTTTCAGCAATATATATATATATATGTCGGAAGATTTAGAATTGCATCTACAGCCATTCTGTAATATACTTTGTTGAGCGGGTATAGTTTAGTGGTAGAAGTGTGATTCGTTCGTACTACCTTTTCTAGTTAGAGGTTCTGGTAGTGTGACCAGGACTAAGTCCTGGAAATTTTTTCTCTGTGTAGGTTTACACCTACTCCTGCTAATGCCACAGGAAAGGCCAAATCTCTAGAATAAGAGTGAGAGTTTGGAGACAACTTGAAGCACTACTCTAATCTAAAGCGAGATTTCAGATTATGGACAGCTAGTCTTTTGCCAAGACAGCTACTTGATCAGCGGCCAATAAGTCTATGGGTAGAAAAGCCCATACGGTATTTTCCGTAACTAGGCTCTCTCTGTCAGGATTGCTTTCAGGAGACTACAGGGCTATACACCAGGAATAGCTTGGTCTACCAAGTTATCGTGCATCCTTTATCAGCCCGGAAAAAAGCAGCATCCCTAAAGACGGTCAATTACAGAGACAAGGAACGAAATAAGTGCGGTCTTCAGAGCTCTAAAATGCATGCCCTATTGCAAGGGACTATTAAGAATATCTAAACCGTACAGGGATCATCTAAGAGGCAAGCTATTTCCAGCACTTAGGAAGTAAATAAGCCAACGTAGATGCTGTAAGGAACTAGAAACTGTTTTTTTTCGACTAGACATTAATTGCAGTCTCTGGCTTCTGACAGAGGAGCCGGATGAGAAGAAATCTCTCACGTCCGGTTCTGGAATAGAGTTGCTGATCATGAGCAACGACTATAACTCATAGCCTTCCAAGCTAATGGTGCGGGTTCGATTCCCGCTACCCGCCCCTTTCTCTCTATCCACTCTTAATACTTTCGCTGCATCCTCTTCGGCTTTTTGGGAATAAAGAAAAGCCAAGCGCGTCCATCGTCTAATGGATAGGACAGAGGTCTTCTAAACCTCCAATATAGGTTCAATTCCTATTGGACGCGCGGGCTAGCGACAACAAAGTGAAATCAAAGCTAGCCTCGCTTTTCGTGTTTGGCCTTGATTGGACAAATTTAAAAAAACATCACTTTACCTATTGACTTAGCTTAGCTCCTGAACTATAATAATATAGTGAAGGGCGGACGTGGCCAAGTGGTTAAGGCAGTGGATTGTGGTTCCACTATACGCGGGTTCGAACCCCGTCGTTCGCCCCCGGAAACCTGAGGCCGGTGGGTTTCCCGTGGATATCTCTAGTCGACTTGTTCTAGGTATCTAGAATCTTTTTTAAAAAATATGAATATGCTCATTTTATGAGCTAATTTCTGTCTAGGTTCCCAGCATTTCTTCGAAATAGATGCTCGCGCAACGGCAAGCATAACAAAAATCAGTAGTCTTGCGCTTAACTACTTAATGGTCCCGCCTTTTTTTTGTAGGGATCGAAAAAATTACAAGAGGATGGCCCGCTTGATTTTTTTATGCTTCAAAATTTTATTTCTTTTACTATCTAATTCTAATTTTATCACAAATATTAAAATATTAACTAATTAACTAATTAACTAATTTTATCATAGATATTAAAATGAACTCAAACTCAAATATGTTGGCCATATCCAAAAATCTTGCAACTGTATTTTTGGTGCTAGTAGAGAAAGAGGTTTTATCTTTAGAAGTTAAACTTTCTAGTTCTCAGTATCCGGTCCATGCTTTTTATCTTTTAGCTTTACGCAGTCTGCAACGAATACAGATGATTTGTCAAATAGTTATGCACGCAATGTTGGCTGCTTTGCGAGAGACACGCATAGTCATAAACACTGTGAAGAATGACAAATCCTTGCCATGGTTAGAGCAGACTGGTCTTGAATGTACCCTACTACCACTTCTACGAAACCAAAGTGGTTGGTCTAGTATTAGCAGTATACGTTCTTTTATAACTTTGGCATGTTTAGATATCTATGATGCAGTGACAGCTCCTGTAGATTGGATCATAGATATCTCTATATACATGTTTACTCTTCTTGTTCGTACTATATTGTTCTATGGCATTATTAGTCCCGGCTCTTTCAAGCAAGACAGGAGCTGGATGTTTTTGACACGGGCCCGTCAAAAGTCCCTGTTTTCTCTACGGGAACCTGAGATATGGATATGGTCGACTCTCCGCGTATTAGGCGTTCCTCACGATCTACGAAAAGTGGCTAGAGGAAAGCGTTTCTTCGTTATCGGAGCGTTTTTAAGTGCACCGATATTGGCTTATCATTGTAATTCAGTTCACAATTCGAGCTATCCGTCTACAGTACCCTTAGCATATATTGTCGAACCTGAAGGTCTGTCTAATCAAAATCCAGCATTGAGTGTGTACTTTAGAAAGACAGCCAATACTGATATATTAAACCCTTTGGACAACGTAGGTCCTATTGAGCGGTTCCTTCGTCAAAATAGCCAAAAGCAAACACCGTATTGGAATGTTCACAACAAATTAGTATCACAGGAGCACGAACCACAAATACTAGACATGCAAAAGAGGTTAGGACTCGTGCTGCAAAAAGACTTGCCGAACTTACAAGAGTTCCAAGAAGCAGAAATAGCCCAGCCAGAAGCTAAAACAGGTTTAGTAGAAAAGGACTGCTTAGGAACCCCATTGCCAATAGACACAGATATCACTAAAAAAGAGCAGTTAGCAGAAGAAGATGTACTACCAGAAGAAAGCTGGTTAGCAGAAGAAGATTGGGTAGTCGTTGAGCTACCAACAAGCACAGATCTAACAGAACCAGATTCAGAAAGCTTGCCAAAAGACATAAAAAGAGCAGTATCGTTCAATTCTATATTGGAACAGTTGTCCTTTTTAGAAGAAAAACTTGATCTGTTACAAAAAGAGATATCAAAAGATGACTTAGAATGGCTAAAAGAGCAGGAAAAGGTACTTAGGGAAATGCTCGCCATTTTAGATACACAAACAGGCACAGAAACAGAAGAGATAGAAGTAGACTTGTCAGAACTAGAGATAAAAGGGACAGACGAGGCAGAAATCGAAAATACAGAAGACACAGATAAAAATCAGATAACACAGATAAAAGAAACAGACAAGGCCAAAATACAAAACACAGAGGACACAGAGGAGATATATGAAATAGAAGTAAAAGACACAGGAAGAAGAGAAAAAATAGAAGAGATAAAAGAGACAGAAATAGACTTGTCAGAACTAGAAATAGAATTCTTAGAAGATTTATCAGAACTAGAAATAGAGTTAGAGACAAACATAGACGAAGCAGAAATCGAAGAGATAGAAAGGGTAAAAGAGACAGAAGAGATAGAAGACACAGAAAAGACAGAAAAGATACAAGAAAAAGATATAGAAGAGGTAAAAGACACAGAAACAAAAGACACAGAAAAGACAGAAAAAACAAAAGATACAGAAAAGACAGAAAAGACAGAAGACACAGAAAAGACAGAAGACATAGAAGAGACAGAAGACATAGAAGAGACAGAAGACACAAAAGAGACAGAAGACACAGAAGACACAGAAGAAATAAAAGATATAGAAGAGACAGAAGACATAGAAGAGACAGAAGACATAGAAGAGACAGAAGACATAGAAGATATAGAACAGACAGAAGACATAGAAGATATAGAAGATAT